AACCTTTTTAAAAGGTTTAGAAATTTCTATATATATATAAATAACATTATTTTCTCTTAAACTTTTTAACGATTTGTTTATATACATCGTTCGGATCGGGGTCACATTCAGGAAATTTTTTTATAAATTCACCTTTGCAAAGTTAAGTGAAAAAATTATACAATCAATATTAAAAAAAAATTTAAAATTCAAAATTCAAAATGAGTTTAACTTCTTTTAAAGTTTTTTTATGTCGAAATGATGTAAAAATATTTATTATGTGTGCAATAACTGGGGGAATATTGCAGCTTGTAGCTAAAAAATACATAAAAAATCATCCAGAATTTTTAGAGGATTCACCGTTGACTAAAAAACCATCTAGACGACGTAGATATTTTTCTCCTCGAGGTGGTGCTTTAATTGAAATTTCAGGGATTAGTGTTAAAATTGCAGCAAGAATTATAGTAAATTTTATAGCCAAAAAAGGATTTCAGACAGGTATAGCGATTGGTAGTGGTATACTCATTCGTAAAATTCCTGTAACTGCAGTGAGTAAATATGTATCTAATTCATTTTAACAGAATTTGCCGCACTTGGAAAAAAAGAAATTTATCCTGGTTGGTTGGGAAAAACTATATTTAGATCAATGTGACCAAAACTTGGAATATTTATTTAAGATTTTAGAAGATGAAAAAATCCCGTTTAAAGAAAAGGAAAAAATCGCACGTTCAATATTAACAAAATATTTAGATCTAAAAACAAATCATGGACGTGTTACTTTCATAAATTGCATAGTTTTTGTATTTTATACATTATCAATTCATAACCCATCGAGTTTCTACATTTTGTTAAAAAATTTAGCAAAAGCTATTAAAGAGGGAAAAATATCGAAAGAAATTGGTCGCTGTATAGTGAGAAGACTCCAAAAGAGAAATATTCTTATTGACCCAGAGTTACTTGAAGTTGTGAATTCTTAAAATTCAATCAGTTATAAAGTTATAATATGTTCGAAAAGTTTCCGTCCAACTGAATTATAGAATTTATATAAACATTCGAGGTTTCAGACATAATTTGAATTTTCTGGTTTTTTATTTTTCGAAAAAAATAGTGTTCGTATGAATATCAATGCATAAAAATATATACAATTTTTTAGAATGTCGTAATTCTAGTTGAGTAATATCGGCTACCCAAACTAAATCGGGTCGAGCTGTTATATTTTGGTTTGATAGTAAATTGTTATAATAAAATTTTACCATTTGAACATTTATTAGATCAGTTTTTTATTAAATGTTAAGTTTTTAAAGGCCTATTAATATTTTTGTTTACGTTTACTTGACCGTCAATACACTTAATATAAATGATCAAGTAAATGAAAATAAACGCGCACGTACCAGTTTTTTTAGTTTTAGATATCATACTGCGTTATCCAAAGAATACTAACAGCCTTCACCTGCACAGGCATTTCGAAATGCCATGCATCCTCTGCTTATCACTTTTGCACCTACATAAATACGGCCACGACCTGGTAGGATTTTTGATGTGCTGCATCCTACAGCAACTGCTTCGCATGCTGCTGATACGACGCAAAGTCCTGTACAAACTCTATCGCCGCGTCCTACATCTTTTGTTGTTTTAAAAATAATCTTACCTAAGGCGGTTGAGGCTTCACCTCCGCCAATTAACTCTGTTCCACGGTCAACTACAGAGCCAATTCTTTCTGAAACCTTAATGAGCTTGTCTGTGTTATTACCAGCTAAGTAAGCTGATTCTTTTGCTGTTTTCATTCCTGTTTCAAAAATGAAATCTCTAACCTGTTCTCCTGGAGTAAGTTTTAATTGAAAATTTTTTATTTTTAATATTTTATTACTTATTTTTTTTAGCATACTACATGTTGTAATTTTTTTTAATAGATGTAATTATCTTTTGGTTTTTTTACTTTTGTTATTTCAACAAAATCGTTTAGTACTATATTTTGAATTTGTTATAACTAACTTTTTTTAAATAACCATAACCTAATTTTTATCTTACTATGTATGACCCATTTAATTTTGTTATAAAAGTGCAGCTTCCATACATTTTAAGTAATTTTATAACAATTATATCTAATTTTGTCAATAAATTGTACAGTAATTAAAAAAAATCAAATAAAATTTAATTAGCTTATTTACTATTTTCTATTTTATTTAGTAATTCTTTGACTTCATCTTTGGATAAGGCATATCGTTGGTAACTCATCGTAAATCTTACATCATGGTGTCCCATAATCTCTGCAACCTTATGGACTGAAGTTACTTTTAATAAATTAGTAATCATATTAATTCTAAATATATTACTAAAAAATAACTCCCTTAATATTATCTCATCAACTGTCTATTTAGGGTAAACCTTAAACGAACAACAATATTTTGTAATTTAAATGTAATATACATAACCTTAACACTCATATTATCAATATGTATAATTAAAATACAAAATCAAAACGGACACAAAAATGTTTGATCAAATACCAAAAAATTGCCGCTACGCCTACGCTCGTGTATCTTCGAAATCACAAGAATATAATTCATCTCTAGAATCTCAGAAGCAAGAATTTATTCAACAAGGTGTTCCTGAAAAAAATATTCGCATTGAAATCGGATCTGCTGCTGATAATATTTCCGAGCGACCTGTTTTTTATCATCTGATTGATCATGAATTAAAAGAAAACGATTTGTTATTGGTTAGTAAGATAGATAGGTGCAGCCGAAACACACTTGAGTTTTTAAAATTACAAGAGAAACTTTTCAAAAAAAAGGTTACATTTATATCTTTAGATTTACCCTACTCTAATGATATGGCTGTCAATAAGTTGATTGCTACTAATCTAGCTGCAATTGCCACTTTTGAAAATGAACGAAGAAAAGAACCGCAGCGACAAGGAATAGCTGCTGCTAAGAAAGCTGGGAAGTACAGGGGAAGAAAAACTGTTATTACACCTAAGCTAATTTCTGAAGTACAACATTTGAAAGAAGACAAACATTTGTCTATAACTCAAATTGCTAAAATCACAGGACGAGCCAGAACTACTATTTCCCGAATTCTGAAAAAGGAATTAAATTACATTCCATACAATCGATTAGTGAAAAACGTGAATCAGGAGGAAAAAGCATGAATCTGGATATTAAAAATTCAAAAGATCTCCGTTGTGAAGTACTAAGTTTTAAGTCTGAAAAATTAGAAATAGACTATATAACTTTAAATATTTCAATAGAAGGACATGTTGACCCAAAAAGAATTGGAGAGTTTTTATTCGGGTACGGATTTAATTCTAAAGTACTAGAACACGAAAATGCCGAGGGTGAAAAGCTTTTCTTTTCCAACAAAAATAAATACGAGCTTATCCTTGTAAAATCTAACTGGAATCCTCAGGAAAATTGCTTTTGAAATGGAATTGCAGCTAGATTCGCAGGCTGTAACGGCAAATTCTTCTATCATCTTTTAAAACAAAATAGAATAAGATTTGAATTATTTCCTGTCGCAAATAAAGATATTAAACTTGGAAGACTTGATCTTTATTATTTTTTTGATTTCTCTTTCCCAGAATTGGGGGAAAGAAGTGATATAAAAAAATTTTGAGCAAGTTGCAAAAAAAATTTTTTAAGTAAATATCCTTCGCAAAAAGTCTCAATAGCGAGAAAATATTTAAAGTTGACAGCACCTGTTCGCAAGAAAGCAAAAAGATATTATCGTATTTATGAAAAAGTGAACCATTTACGCTTTGAACTAGAAATGCGGCAAGAGTGTTTCAAATACTGTCTAAATTCTTTTTTCTCATATAGTTTTGAAGAATTTGAAGATGAATTAGTGGGAATATTTTTGGTTGAATTTCGGGATTTATGTCCAGAAAATTCTAAGTACAGCTTTTGGTTACTAGACCGTCTAAGAAGAAAGTCATCACTTCCAAAATTGAAAAACTTAAGTTTAGGTATTTCTAAGACTGTTATTAGTCCGTATAATTTAAATTTCTGCAAGGACCTAGAGTCTTCATTTAAATGTCTTCAGCTAGTTTCCTTTCTCCAAAGAGAAGAGACTCAAAAAGATTTAAGTTTCGTGAATTCTATTAATATAGCTATTGTAGAATTTCCTATAACTAATTTTCTAAAATTTATAGAGAAAAACCCTAAAAATAGATACCATCGTGAAAAATGTATGTCTTTTTTTCTAAATTTATTAGAATTAGAGCCACTAAAAATAAAAATTAATGATAATAAATTTGTAGCTTTCACTTTTTGTCATTGGGTAGGCTTAGAAAAAAGAAAAAACACATGGTTTGTTGAGCTTCGGGTGGCTGCTAACATTTTATCTTCGATATATCCTTACAGTCTATCAGATACTCTTTTAATTTATAAAAAAAAATCCGAATTAGAAATAAACTCTCAATTTATAGAGAGTTTTAACACGAAAAATTCTTGGAAAGAGTTTGAAATCGACAAAACTTATAAAAATCTTTCATTGTCAAATCTTGCAATAGAAAGAAGACAATCAATAATTATAAACAAATTGAATGGATTAAAAAATGAGAATCAAATCGAAAGTAAAATTCGTATCTATTCGAGAGGTTTGATAGAAACTGTAGAAATTAAAAATTTAACACCTAAACGCTTAAAAAATACTAGCAAGATTTTTTTTAAAGAATCATGCTAGTATTTTTTAAGTGAGTACATTTTGATCTTTTTAGATAACTTGAGTGAGTATATTTCGATCTTTTTAGCCTCAAAAAAAGATCGAAATATACTCACTAAAAATTGCTAAGAATACCTGATTGGGCCTGGCTTTATTAAAAAATAACAGATGATTTATTAATTTTTTTTCTACGCTTACTTAGAGAATAAAACTTTTTCTTATCAAATACCAACTTGTCTTTATGAAAAAATTCAGTCAAAAGAAATAAACTTAAATTAATATTTTAAAATTTTTTTAGTAAAAGAAATAATAAAAAACTATGAGTTCACTTTTATATTATTCTATTTCATCAGATTTAACTGAAGATGAGATCATTGAAATAGATAAACAGGTTAAAGAAGTTTACTTGTTTTTAACAGAATTGCCTTCGAATTCAAAGGGTAAAGCAAAAAGGTTATTCGTATATGTAATCTTTCTGTTTCAGCTTGGTCAACCATTAATTCCATGTGCAGCTGGTGTGATGATACCATTGCCACCAGCTATTAATAGGTTATCACCTATCAAAGAAAGTATAACTCGAATTCAGAAAAATTATACTCAAACTGCTACTATTCCTGAATCAAAAGTTGATAAAATTAGATTAACGAATGAACAAATTAAACAATTCAATAATCTTGCTCTCCAACTTAATAGTGGTTCAATAACAATGGAAGAAGCAGTTTTAGAATTACGTGGTGGTGATGGATTAACCGATGTAGTTGCGGTTCTTGCGTTCATTATTTTTGTAAATTGGTATGATTCATTCTTTGGTGCAGAAGCTTTTCAAGCAAATCCTTTACCACATCAAGATCCCTTTGGTTGGTTGAGTAGGAAATATGATTTTAAAAATGTTGGACCTTCTCCTTCTAGGCCTACGACGAATTTAGAAATGGAAAAACCTGCTTCAATGCCGCAGCAACAGTATTCTGGGATGACAAAATCGGAAAGACGACAGTTACCTGATCCAAGAGGACGAGATGGTTTTATAGAGGTTGAGGGTTATCCACGACTTAATTTAAGGTTTAATCAAGTTGAATTTAAAACGCCTAAACATGGACCCGATCATGGATTATATGTCGACAGTAACGGGAAAACACCAAAAACTGAAGCTATAACTTTGCGGGATTCTCTAATCGATATGCCTAATAGACAGAATATTATCTGGTATACTGATGGCCAATATCAAGGAGGAACAACACGTCGTTGTGATTGTGTAAATTTATTTGATCAGGATACAAACCTTATTGCTGTTTATCAAAAACAACCAGGTGGAAGTAATTTATTTTTAACTACCTGTAAATTAACTCAAATGGAAAGAGATCATTTTATGGCTACTAATGGTAATTTCGTAACTGAAAAAGTTTTAAACGAACAAAGTGCAGTAAGCACAAATATTCAAGATAACACAGATAATAACAATGGATTACAGTAAAAAACGACATATACAATTATTAAAACGTTTCCAAGATTTAAAGAATCAAGGAAAGACTCTTTTTCGAGAAAATCCAGAAGAGGATTCCGAATTATCTAAATATAACATAGCTGTAGAAGAACAAGTTTTTTGGACTCACCGAGAAAAATTTTTTCTAGTAATGAAGAATTTTCTCGATAATAGTACTAATTTTGATGAATTCGAAACTGCTTTTACGTTATTATATCGAAAAACACGCGAAGAGGTTGATATGTTCGTAATCGATTTGAAACAAATCGAAAAATTTCAGCCTAGTACACGGTCATGTCGGTTTGCGAGTTTTATAGGCTCAATTTTCCGTCAATTTGAAGAAGTAGAAGACGAATATTGCACTAAGCAAGAGGTTAAGGATTATGTAAAAGAAGCTTATTTAAAATTTCAAAATTTTGAAGAGTGATGAATTATATCACTCTTCTATATTATTTTATATTTCACCTTCATCAAAAAATACGCCCATTTTAAGGACAGAATTTCATTAAATTAACTTACTGCCTAAACTTAATTTATTTTCATTACAGACCTCTTAATACGCGGCTGAGAGCATCTTTGATTCTCTTCTAGATTTCCTTTTTATTTCAGACACTCCTATCTAAGATTCGAACCTATACAAGTTACCTTCATAACCATCAACACTTATACTATTGTTCATCTGGGGTAAACACTTAAAAAATATTAGCAAGATTTTCTTTAAAGAATCGTGTAATTTCCTTAAGTGAGTAGATTTCGATCTTTTTAGCATCAAAAAGGATCAAAATATACTCACTCGATATTGCTAAAAATACTTGATTGGGCCTGGTTTTCTTAAAAATAACAAATAATTTATTCATTTTTTTTATACTTTTACTTAGAGAGCAAAACTTTTTCTTATCAAATACGAACTTGTTTTTATAAAAAAATTGAGTCAAAAAAAATAAAATTTTAAGTTGTTTTTTTAAAAAATTACTAATACTATTGATTTTAAATTTTATATTATCTTAAACATGATAAATATTAAAAATATACTTTCACGTTTTAAACGAAATGCTAAAAATAAAATAACAAATATTAAAAATGGTGCCCAGAAATTTAAAGAAAATTTTTCTGAAGCCAAAAGTAAATCAAGATCGAAACGAAAATCTTTATTCTTAAGTTTTACAACTGTTCTCGGTATTTTTGGAGTAACATTACTTGCTCTAATATTGCCAGCTGTTGCAAAAAATGTTTCAAAAAATACAGCAAAACCTAGTGAGGTGTGTCCTAGTCCTACGCAACAACCGGCGGTAGTTCCAAGTCAACAAATTATCTCTAAGTTATCTGGTGCAGCTGCAAGTATATGTGCTTTAGCCGTTAGTTCAGGTTCTTTTATGATTGGCGCAGTATCTGGTGTAATTGTAGTTGTTGGTATTTTAAAAGCGCAAGGGAAATAAATTGGTATTCATTTTCCTTGCGCTTTCTTTTTTTTTTTTTGGAAAACTCTATAAAAATTTAATTACTGATTTTAGAAAAGTAAATTTATTTTTATAGAATTTTCCTCACCTACCAAAAAACCCAACCGAAATTTTTATATTCCACCTTTAAAACTCGAACCTGCCCATTTTGATCGAATTTTAGCTCTATGTACCTAAAACCTATTTATTTCCATTTTAGCGCATTTTAAGACCATTTCAGAGGATACTTGATTCTCTGATAACGTGATTAATTTAAATGGAAATATTTTATTCATTTCGACTCACGACACTGTTCATGTGGGGTATACTACAAGTGAATATAATGAATCATTTAAAAATTACCAAATTTTCAATAATTAAGAAAATAATTTAATTATTCACTTTTTTTTCTAAAAAATCGTGAAGCTTTTCCACCACTTGAATTTGAAGAATCTTGACCTACTAATTGTGGTTTTGAATCTGATGTTTCATCTTGATTAGACAAATTAGATTCATCTGTAAATGATGATTCATTTAAACCAGACACTGATCCATTTTCAGTGATTGTTGAACTTTCTAATAAGCTTGGATCAACTTCACTAAAATCAACTTCAACTTCTAATTCATTAGTATAAGTTAACAATGTTCCTTCGACTTTTTTTCGACTGACAATAATTTTAGTATTCGGATATAATGTTTTAGATAAACATTGCTCTGCAAGTGTATCTTCTAAATATTTCATAATTGCACGACGCAAAGGACGAGCACCATAAATTGGATCATAACCTTCATCAGTTAAAAATGCTTGAACAGCTAAGTCAACAATTAAATTAATTCCTTTTTCTTTTAATCGGTTCTGAACTTGTTTAATCATTAATTCACAAATTTCCCAGATGTCAATTCTTGTTAAATGATTAAATACAATAATTTCATCAATACGATTTAAAAATTCAGGACGGAAGAAATTTTTAAGTTCTTCATTTACTAATTTTGTTACTCGTTCAAAAACTTCTGGATCTTTAATTGGTTCAGGAACTGGTTCCCAACCAAGAACTGCATCGGGTGTTATTTTAAACCCACGATCACCTTGTTCTGATTTTGACTTAATGCCACTTTCACGCTCAATAATTTTCGAGCCTAAATTAGTTGTCATAATGATTAAGGTATTTGTAAAATCAACTACACGACCTTTAGAATCACTTAATCGTCCGTCATCTAAAATTTGTAATAACAAATTGAAAACGTCCGGATGAGCTTTTTCAACCTCATCAAATAAAACAACTGAATATGGTTTTGATCTAACAGCTTCTGTTAATTGACCACCTTCATTATACCCAACATAACCTGGAGGTGAACCAATTAGTTTGGCTACCGTATGTTTCTCCATATATTCTGACATATCTAAGCGAATCATACTATCTTCACTACTGAACATATAATCAGATAGAGCTTTTGTTAATTCTGTTTTACCAACACCGGTTGGACCTGCAAAAATAAAACTTGCAATAGGTCGATTTGGGTTTCGTAATCCTACTCGAGCACGTCGAATAGCTTTTGAAACAGCAATAACGGCATGTTTTTGACCGATAATTCTTTCATGGATTGTATCTTCCATTCTTAATAAACGCTCAGATTCAGAACCTGTAATTTTTGTCACTGGAATTCCTGTCCAATTTGAAATCACATCTGATACATCGGTTTCCGTAACCATATCTACATCACGACGGTTAAATCCACGTGCTTCGTTTGTTAAAGCAGATTGCTTCATAATACGAATATGAGTTCGAACTTCCATTTCATGATCTAATAGCTGCTTCGCGGCTTCAAAATCATGTTCTTTAATGCATTCTTCTTTATCTTTAATTGTTTCTTGTAATTCATGCATTAAACTTCTTAAACCTAATGGTAAACGTCGGTTTTCTAATCTTACGCGCGCTCCTGCTTCATCTAAAACATCAATAGCTTTATCTGGTAAATAACGATCAGCTACGTATTTATCTGATAAAATAGCCGCTTGCTCTAATGCTTTATCATGATAGCTTAATGTATGATGTTGTTCGAATTTGGAACGTAAACCACGTAAAATTTCAATAGTTGTTCCAACACTTGGTTCTTCTACATGAACTGGCTGGAATCGTCTTTCCAATGCTGGATCTCGTTCAATATATTTACGATATTCATCATTTGTGGTTGCTCCAATACAACGGAATTTACCACGTGCTAATGCTGGTTTTAAAATGTTAGCTGCATCAACAGCACCTTCAGCTGCACCTGCACCGACTAAAGTATGAATTTCATCAATTACAATAATTACAGCAGAATCATTTTGAGCTTCTTCAACAATCCGTTTTAGTCGTTCTTCAAATTCACCACGATATTTAGTACCAGCTAAAATTGAACCAAGATCTAAAGCCATAATTAGACTACCATCTAGAAAATCAGGAACTTTTTCAGTTAAGATTAATTGTGCTAAACCTTCTGCAACTGCAGTTTTACCAACCCCTGGTTCCCCAATAAGAACTGGATTATTTTTTGTTCGTCGAGCTAAAACTGCAATAACATCATCAATTTCTTTTTCACGTCCAATAACAGGATCAAGATTTCCATCAATAGCTTCTTTTGTAATATTCTCTGCGTATTCATCTAATGTTGGTGTTGCACTACCTTTTTTTTCACGTTCTAATAAAAATTTTTCCGCTTGTGTAAGGGGGCGTAAAATTTCTTCTTGAGTTTCTTCGATATAGGTTAAAATTAAATTTCTTAATTTTTGAATATCAACATTTAGTTTATCTAATGTTCTCATTGCAACACCATCAGATTCTGCAATAAGAGCTAATAAAATATGTTCTGTACCAACAAAGTTTTGACCTAAATCTTTTCCTTCATGAACAGCCATTTCTAATACACGTTTAGCTCGTGGAGTAAAGGGAATTTCCGAAGCAACAAACCCAGTCCCGCGACCAATATACAATTCAATTTCTTTTCGCGCTTTCTTTAAGGTAACTTTAAGTTTTTTTAATGCTCTCGCCCCAATCCCATGTCGTTGACCGATAACACCAAGTAAAAGTTGTTCCGTCCCAACAAAATTGTGCCCCATTCTTCGAGCTTCTTCTTGAGACAACATAATAACTTTAATTGCCCCTTCCGTAAATTTTTCAAACATAAAAATAATTAATTTAGGATAACTTTGTAAAATCTATTCACTTTGTAATATAATTATACATCAAATTTTTAATATTTTGAAGTCAGTAACTATTACTTTTACTGGGAACGGAGGGACTTGAACCCTCACGCCTATCACTAGGCAACGGATTTTAAGTCCGTCGTGTCTACCAATTTCACCACATTCCCTATATAACACAAATTCTAATTTAAAACCAATATAAAAACAACATTATAGTTTATATTAGATAGGCGGCACCCAGATTCGAACTGGGGCATAGAGGATTTGCAATCCACGGCCTTACCACTTGGCTATACCGCCACTTACTCTAAAAATATTATACTATATAATATTTTCTTTATTAAAAATTTTATCGTATTTGTTTATCTTATGATAAACAAATACGGTAAAAAATTCCTGGAGCTAAATCGATATCTGCTAATAAATCAAAAATCGATAGTTCCGGATCATAATAAATTTCTAAGACTCTTTTATGAATTCGAATCTCAAAATGTTCTCTTGAATCTTTATCCACATGGGGAGATCTTAATACACAGTAAATTCGTTTTGAAGTTGGTAAAGTTACCATTCCAATTGAGTTTAATGATGCTTTACTTAAAGTATCCATGATTTTTTGACACGAAGAAACTAAAAGTTCATGATTAAAAGATTCTAACCTTACACGAATTTTCGCATTCGTTTTTATTTCCATAAAAATTTTTAATTATTTAACAATTTTAGAAACTACACCTGCTCCAATTGTACGACCACCTTCACGAATTGCAAATCGCATACCAGATTCAATCGCAACAGGATAAATTAATTCAGCAGTCATTTTAATACGATCACCTGGCATTACCATTTCAACAATTGATCCATCATCTGCTGTGAATTGAGTAATAGCACCAGTTACATCAGTTGTTCGGACATAAAATTGAGGGCGGTATCCAGTAAAGAATGGTGTATGACGACCACCTTCATCTTTTGTTAAAACATATACTTCAGATTCAAAGCTTGTATGTGGAGTAATTGTTCCAGGTTTTGCTAATACCATTCCACGTTCAATGTTTTCACGTGTAACCCCACGTAATAAAATACCAACATTATCACCAGCGAAACCTTCATCTAAAGTTTTTTGGAACATTTCGATACCAGTAATAGTAGTTGATTGAGTATCACCAACACCAACAATTTCAACGTTATCACCTACTTTTACAATACCACGTTCAATACGACCTGTTGCAACAGTTCCACGACCTGTAATTGAGAAAACATCTTCAATTGCCATTAAGAATGTTTTTTCAACATCACGTTCTGGTGTAGGAATATAATCATCAACTGCATCCATTAAAGCAAAGATTTTATCAACCCATGGATTATCACCACGTTTAATATCTGGATTTGCAGAAATTGCTTCAATTGCTTGTAATGCAGAACCAGGACAAATTGGAATATCATCGCCAGGGAAATCATAAGCAGATAATAATTCACGAACTTCTAATTCTACTAATTCTAATAATTCATCGTCATCGACTTGATCTTGTTTATTTAAAAATACAACAATATCTGGAACACCTACTTGTTTTGATAATAAAATGTGTTCACGAGTTTGTGGCATTGGACCATCAGCTGCTGATACTACTAAAATAGCCCCATCCATTTGTGCCGCACCAGTAATCATATTTTTTACATAATCTGCGTGACCTGGACAATCTACGTGAGCATAATGACGGTTTTCAGTTTCGTACTCAACGTGTGCAGTATTAATTGTAATACCACGAGCACGTTCTTCTGGTGCACCATCAATATCTGCGTAATCTTTAAATTTTGAATTACCTTCTAACGATAAAGCAGCAGTAATTGCAGCTGTTAAAGTTGTTTTTCCATGATCTACGTGACCAATGGTACCAATATTAACGTGCGGTTTTGTACGTTCAAATTTCTCACGTGCCATTATAAATTTCCTTTAAATTTTAAAAATTACAATTAAGTTTTAAGCTTTTAGCGAGATAAGTTAATGTGGAATTAATATCTAAAATGTGCAAATGCTTTATTTGCTTCAGCCATTTTATGTGTTTCTTCCTTTTTCTTAATAGTATTACCAATTTCGTTAGCAGTGTCAATAATTTCATTCGCTAATTTAATCGACATACTTCGTCCAACTCGTTGTTTTGAATAACGTATAATCCATCGTAATGATAAGTTGGTTGCTCTAAAACCACTAACTTCAATTGGTACTTGATAAGTAGAACCTCCAATTCTTCGAGCTTTAACTTCAACAATAGGACTCGCTTTTCGAATTGCTTTTTCAAATATTTCTAATGGATCTTCATTTGTTTTTTGCTTAATAATTTCAAATGCTTCATATACAATATTTTTTGCAATCGTTTTTTTTCCAGATTTTAAAATTCGAGAAATTAACAAACTAACTAAATAACTATTATAAATAGAATCAGTTTGTGGGAAACGTTTTTTTGAAATATTTCTACGCGACATAAATATATTTGCTAGATATTTTTTAATGAATTAATAATAAAATTTATTAATTTTAAGTTATTTTTATTTACTAAGATTTTGGTTTTTTAACCCCGTATTTTGAGCGACCTTGTGTTCGATCTTTTACACCACCTGTATCTAATGCTCCTCGAACTATATGATATCTAACCCCGGGTAAATCTTTTACTCGACCACCGCGAATTAAGACTACTGAATGTTCTTGTAAATTGTGTCCAATACCTGGGATATAAGCAGTTACTTCAAAACCAGATGTTAATCTTACACGAGCAACTTTTCGAATAGCTGAATTGGGTTTTTTTGGTGTAGTTGTATAAACACGAGTACAAACCCCACGACGTTGAGGACAATTTACAAGTGCTGGGCATTTTGTTTTCTTTTTAATTTGTATACGTCTTGAACGAACTAATTGTTGTATAGTTGGCATAAAATTTTAAATTATTTATAAATAAATCTTCCAGATTATTAATCGGGTGAATTTAATCCATATTTTTTCATGAATCGTTCAACTCGACCTTCACTATCAATTATAAGTTGTGATTTGTTATAAAATGGATGGTTTGCTAACCACATATCAACTTGTAATTCTTTTTTTGTTGATCCAATTAAACAAAGTGGTTTACCATCTACTAAAACTTGCGTATCTTTGAACCATGTAGGATGTATATCAGATTTTGGCATATTTTTATAAATCTTAACGTTTTGAATATTGTGGAGCTTTTCTTGCTTTTCGTAATCCATATTTTTTACGTTCTTTAATTCGTGAATCACGAGTTAAAAAACCATATGGTTTTAAAATTGGTCGATTTTGTTCATCCATTCGACATAATTGTCTTGCTACTCCTAACTGAATTGATTGAGCTTGACCAGTTAACCCACCACCTTGAACTAATGTTACAATATCAAATTGTTTTTCTAAATTTAAGGCTTTTAAAGGTGCCCAAATCATTCCAAGATAAGTATCGTTGTATTGTAAGTATTTATTTCCGGAAACTTTATTAATAATTAAATTTCCTTCACCAGGAATTAGAAAAACTCTGGCAATTGCTTCTTTTCGTTTTCCTAAACCAATGTTATTTTTTTGAAAAATTAATTCTGCCATAGTTATATTTATTTATTAATTTCTTAAATCATTATTTAACACTTGAATATAAATTTTTGATATCAATTTCAATTGGATTTTGTGCTTGATGAAGATGGTCTTGATCATTATAGATTTTTAATCTTCTCATTAATCGTTTTGCTTCTGTTCTTGATAACATTCTTTTAACAGCTCTTTCAATTGTTAATTTTGAAAGACAGTCAGAAACATTTTTTATTTTCAATGAATGTCCTGGACGGCCAGGATTATAAACAAAATAATGCTTACTAGTTTCATTTACAATAATTGAATCTGCATTTATAAGAATGACATAATCACCCGTATCTATAGAAGGATGATACTGTGGTTTTACTTTACCTTTTAGTAAACTAGTAATAATTGTTGCAAGTCTTCCTAAAGTTTGTCCTTTACAATCAATAATATACCAATTACGGTTTTTGTAATTTTGTGTTGGTAAAAATGTTTTATTTAGTGAATTCATAATTTTTTTATTGAAAATAAATAAAGAAGAATATCAATTATTTTAAAATAATACCTAATTTATTTTTTAATGTAGAAAAAACTTCATCTGCTGATTTACGCCCAAAATTTTTAAGTTCTTGTAATTTTTCTGGAGAGTATTGTAATAAATCACCAACTGTATTTATATGAGCTTTTTTTAAACAATTATATGCTCGGACAGAAAGTTGTAACTCTTCAATTGCAATATTAGTATATGGTTCAATACTTAATGAACGAGTTTTAGTTTCTAATTCATTTGTTTCACTTGTATTTTTATTTTCAAGTAATAACGTAAATAAATCAATAGTAATTTGAGCCGCAGATGTAAGGGCCTCTGTTGGAGAAATACTACCATTTGTCCAAATATCAAGAAATAATCGTTCAGTTATATTATTATTTGTATCATAAACATTTTCTATTTTAAAATCGACTTTTTGAACCGGCATAAAAATAGTATCCAGTTGTAAATAGTTTTCGTTGTCTTCTAAAAAAGTTTGCGACGCTAATTTATAACCCGTTCCATACTCAAATTTAAACTCAATTTCAAGAATATTTGAAGTAGAAATTGTCATAATATAATGATTTGGATTAACAATTTCTAAATTGGATGGTAATTGAATTAAATCTGCGGTAACAACAGCAGGTCCTTGAATTTTTAAACGACCAAATTGTGGGGTTTGTGTCTTACTTTTTAAAATAATTCCTTTCAAATTTAATAAAATTTCAAGGATATCTTCACGAACACCTGGAATTGTTGAAAATTCATGACTTACCCCCGCAATTCTAACTGCCGAAATGGCAATTCCACCTAAATCATTTAAAAGAACTCGACGTAACTGATTTCCAATTGTTATTCCTTGTCCCGGTCTCAAAGAATTGATCAAAAATTGCCCATGACTTGCACCGGATTCAATTTTTTCTGATTTAAGACATTTAATAGAAATGTTATTCATAGTTTAATTTAATAGAAATCTTAAACCCGACGTCGTTTTGGAGGTCGGCATCCATTGTGTGGAACAGATGTTATATCTTGAATTGACGTTATTTCAAATCCCGCACCTTCAATTGCACGAATAGCTGTTTCACGTCCTGATCCTTGTCCTTTTACTAAAATTTCAACATTTTTCATACCTGTACTTAATGCATCTAAGGCTGCTTTCTCAGCAGCTGTTTGCGCAGCGAAAGGTGTACTTTTACGCGCACCTTTAAATCCTGAACTTCCTGCAGATGCCCATGAAACGGTATCCCCTGTCAAATTAGTAATAGTTATAATCGTATTGTTAAATGTGGATTGAATATGAACAACACCACTTGTAAAATTATTTTTACTTTTTTTAGCCGTTGATTTTCTAGTTGTTTGTGCCATATAAAATTTTCAAATAAATTCTATTACAAATAAAGTTATTTTTTCTTACCCGTAACAGTTTTCTTTGCTCCACGTCGACTGCGAGCATTTGTTCGAGTTCGTTGACCTCGAACAGGTAAACTATTTCTGTGTCGTTTTCCGCGATGACAATTAATTTCATTTAATCGTTTAATATTTAAACCATTAAATCTTCTTAAATCACCTTCTAATTTCAAATCAATATTTTCTAATGTTTGACGTAATGCTACTGTTTGTTCTGTCGTTAAATCGTAAACTCTTGTATCTGAATCAATATCTGCAGTTTCAATAATTTGCTTTGCAGATGTAAGACCAATTCCATGAATATACGTAAGAGCGTATGCAATTTTTTTATTTCGTGGTAAATCAACACCAACTAATCTTACCATTTTTAAACTCCTTTAAAATATTATCCTTGACGTTGTTTATGTTTTGGATTTGAGCAAATTACCATAATTTTGCCATGGCGTTTAATTACTCGACATTTGTCACACATTTTTTTTACAGAAGGACGAACTTTCATGTTTAATTTTTTATTTTAAATAATAGTTTTTATTTTATTTTATTGATACATGTTGTTATAAACATTTGAATAATAAATATTATTAATTTCACGAATTAAATCTAAAACGACACCCGCTAAAATTAATAATGAAGTTGTACTTAACCCATTAAGACCTGTAATATTTAATGTTGACTCAATAAAATTTGGTACAACTGTTAAAGTTGCAAGCATAGTTGCTCCAATTAATGTTATTCTTTTTATGACTTGTTTTAAATAAAAAGTAGTTTGTAACCCGGGTCTTACACCTGGAATTGTAACTGCCATTTTTTGAAGTTGATCAGAAATATCTTTCGGATTTAAAACAATTGAGGAATAAAAAGAACTAAATGTTAAAATTAATACAAAGTAACCTATCCAATAAAGAGGTTTAAAAGAGGTAAGGAAATTTAACCACTGAAATATCCCTAAATTAACAATATAATTTGGGATTACTAAAATCGCTGTTGTTAAAATAATGGGCATAACTCCAGCTTGATTAAACCTTAGTGGTAAATAATTATTAACTACATCTTGCATTGAAGATTGGTTTAATTGTTTTGAAGAAATTAACGGAATTTTTCGAATCCCTTGTTGTAAAAAAACAATCCCATACAATGAAGTCAAAATTAAAACAGTAATACCTATAATCGATAGAACTGTGAAATTTTCATTATTTTCAACAATTAATTTTTTAAAAAGATTGGGTAAATTGGAAATAATATTGGTATATATTAATAAAGAAGCACCATTTCCTAACCCATAATCTGTAATTAATTCACTTAACCATAAAACAATCATTGCTCCAGTTGTTAACCATAAAACAATTTGTGCGGCTAAAAGATAATTCCAATCAAATAAAATTTGTCTTAAATATAATGTTACTCCAATACTTTGAATAATTGCCCAAATTAGAGTAATAAAACGTGTTAATTTACTAATAGTTCGTCGACCTTCAAAATCGCCTTCTTTTTGCAATTTGGATAATTTTGGAGAAAATCCAAGAAGTAATTGAACAAAAATAGTAGCATTAATATAGGGAAAAATATTTAAAGTGAATAAACCAATTACAAAAGTATTCTCGCCTGAAAATGTACTAATCAAATTTTTTGCAACAGAATGTCTTTGAAGATAAAAAGCTAAATCACTATGATTTATTCCTGGAACAGGAAGAAATGTTCCAACTCGAATTAATAATAATATTCCAAGACTAAATAATAAGCGATTTAATAAAACATCTCGAATTTCTTTATTAATTTTCATAGTTTCATTTTTTTAGATTCCTAAGTTATCTTAAATTTAAATCACGTTTTTTAGCCACTTCAGATTGTGTCGTTAAATTATTTAATGCACAAATAGATGCACGTGCATTATTTAACAAATTATTAGAGCCAAGTTGTTTTGCAATAACATTTTTTACACCTGCTACTTCTAATACAATTCTAACGGCACCACCTGCAATTACACCAGAACCTTCAATTGAAGGTCTCAGAATTATTTTACATGCTCCAAAATTTCCACCAACATGATGTGGAATACTTAATGATTTTGTAAGTGGAAATTCAATTAAATTCTTACGACCATCAGTTTTTGCTTTTTTAAAAGCATTTACAACATCATCTGCTTTCGCAACACCAACACCCACTTTTCCATTTTCATCTCCTACTACAACAATTGCGCGGAAACTTAATTTTTTACCACCTTTTGTTACTTTTGAAACACGACTAATTTTAATTAGTCGTTCAACGAATTTTGTTTCTGCTGTATTAGTATTACGACGAGAATTTTTTTTTAACTTATTTATTTTTTTTAAATCACTACTCATAAAATATGTTTAATTTGTGTATTTATTTACAAATTTAAATTTAAAATTGTAAGCCACCCGCTCTAGCTCCATCTGCTAATGCTTTTATACGGCCATGATATAAATAAGGACCGCGATCGAAAACAATTTTTTTAATATCTTTTTTTAAGCTTAATTCTGCTAACTTTTCGCCCATAAGACGAGACGCATCACATGTTCTACCAGTCGATAGACTAAGCTTAATTGATCGATCTAAAGTTGAACATGCTACTAAAGTTTTTGAATTTATATCATCAATAATTTGAGCATAAATATGTTCGTTTGATCTATAAACGGATAACCGTGGTCGTTCAAGTGTTCCCTTTATTGTTCCACGTAATGCTTCCCGTTTTAATTTCGTGTATTTATTTGGTTTTAATTTTTTGTTTTTATTTTTTAATTTCAACAAAGTTCGTTTTGACAATTTCATAGTTATAATTTCTAGTTTTTTAAAAATGTAAGCGTGTTCAAATCCAAGATCAGGTATTAAGAATTTAAAAACAAAATTAATTAACTATTTTCCAGCTTTTCCAGCTTTACGGATAATTTGTTCATCTTTGTATAAAATTCCTTTACCTTTATAAGGCTCTGGACGACGCCAAGCTCTAATATTGGATGCAAATAATCCTAATTTTTCTTTATCACAAGATTTTATATTGATCGTTGTATTTTGAACAACTTCAACAGAAATATCACTTGGAATATCAATTTTAACGGGATGACTATAGCCTAAATTTAAAGTAATTTCATTACCTTGAACAGCAGCTCGATATCCAACACCTTTTAAAATTAATGTTAATTGAAATTGCTCAGAAACTCCAATAACCATATTATTAATTAATGTCCGATATAAACCATGAAGTGATCTAAGATTTCGTGCTTCATTTTTTAAACTAACTGTTAAAAGACTATTATCTTGTTGAATTCCAATAGTTTCAGGAATTTTTGTTTGTAGTGTTCCAAATTTTCCTTTAACGGTAATTTCTGAACCACTATAATTTATATCAACATTATCTGGAATCGTGATTGGTAATTTTCCTATACGTGACATTTTAGAAACTCCTTACTTACCAAATATAACATAAAACTTCACCACCAATACCTAGTTCTTTAGCTTTGAAATTTGTCATTACACCTTTTGGTGTTGACATAATTGCAATCCCTAAATTATCTAAAACTTTTGGTAATTCTTTTGAATTTGTATAAACTCGTAAACCTGGTTTGCTTACGCGTTTAATTTTACTAATAACCGAATTTCTTGATTTTCCCTTGTACTTTAGCGATAGTAACAAATAATTTTGTTTATCTTCTTGATAGTTTTCAAAATCTTCAATAAACCCTTCTTCTTTTAAAATAGTGGCGATAGCTAAAGACATTTTTGTAACAGGAATTTGTACAATTTGGTGTTTTACCATAGTAGCATTTCGAATTCGTGTTAACATATCTGAAATAGTGTCAGTTACCACAATTATCTCCTTATTAAATCTAATTTTTCTTTAATTATTCTTGTGACCAACGTTTTCGTTTTAAGTGCTTTTTCTTATCCCAAACTTGGTTAAGTTCAGAAAAAGATGAATATTTTTCATAATATCCACAATCATTTAATGGAAATCTTAAAAATTTAAATAAAATCATTCCATTTAAAATTCGATCAATTGATTTTGATTGATATTTGGGAGATGATTGTTCTAAAACAATATTAATTGTAAAACCTTGTGTTTGTTCTACTTCATCATAATCTACTTCAGGAAATATTAATTGTTCTTTTAAACCAAATGTATAATTTCCAGCTTTATCAAAACTCCGTAATGATAATCCACGAAAATCTCGAATTTGAGCAAATGTAAAGAATAGTAATTTTGTTAAAAAAGCATACATTTTTTCACCACGCAAAGTTACACTTAGACCTAATTCCATATTTTCACGAATTTTGAATCCAGCAATTGCTTTCTTTGCTCTTGTAATCACTGGTTTTTGTCCTGTAATTCGTTCAAATTCTTCAATATTTTTCTTTAAAATATTAGTATTTTGAGCCGCTAATCCAAGTCCACGATTAATTTGAATTTTTTTTAATTTTGGAACAGTATGAGGATTTTTGAATCGAGAAGGAGTATTTTTTACTAAAATCGGTTTAATTCCTTCTTCATATTCTTTTTTAATATCTCCGAGTAAATTATGAATATCAGCGATTTCTTCTAATGAATGTTGATTTAGCATATTAATCTTTTAAATTTAATTTAACATTTGAATGATGAATAGGTGCTTCAATTTGTTTAATTTCACCTATTTCATTTTCAGTCATAGGTTTAACATGTTTAAACTTAAAATTAATTCCTTGTACTATAATTTTCCCAGTTTTTTTATTAATTTTTATTACTTCACCAATTTCATTTTTATGGAAACCAGAAATAATTTTTACTTCGTCACCTACTTTTACATGTATTTTTTGGTTATTTGACATTTTATAAAACCTCCGGTGCTAAAGATACGATTTTAGAAAAATTTCTATCACGAATTTCACGAGCTACAGGACCAAATACACGTGTACCACGAGGATTATTATCTGCATTAACAATGACTGCTGCATTGTCATCAAATCTAATATACATTCCGTCTGGTCGACGAATAGTTTTTTTAGTTCTTACCACAATTGCTTTTACTACATCAGAACGTTTAATAGGCATATTTGGGAGAGATTCTTTTACAACGGCAATTATTGTATCGCCGATCTCTGCGTATTTTTTATTACCACCTAATATTCGAATACACATTACTTTTTTAGCACCCGTGTTATCGGCTACTGTTAAAATTGTTTGAGGATAAATCATAAAATAGTATTTAAGTGATTAACGATGATTTTGAAATAATTTCAACTAATTTCCAACGTTTTTTTTTACTTAATGGGCGGCATTCTTGAAGCAATACTTGATCACCAATATTACACGTCTCTAACTCATCATGAGCTAAATATTTTTTAGTTTTTACTAAAGTTTTTGAATAAATTGGATGTGAATACCGGTTTTCAATTTTCACTACAATGGTTTTTTGCATTTTATTACTAATTACAATACCAACTTGTTGCTTAACTGGCATTTAAAACTCCTTAATTTCTAATTAAATTATTTATTAATTTCTTCTTTTTGCTCCAAGTTTTCTAGGCGTACTGTCAAAAGTGTTTTTAATTGAGCTAAACGTCGTTTTGTATGTTTTATTTCATGAGATTTAAAACTTTGGCGTGTAGCTTTTTTAAAACGTAAATTAAATAGTTCATTTTCAGTTTCAATAATTGCTTCCGAAATTTCTGTATTTGAAAATGAAATAATATCAGTAAATTGAGGTAGACTCATATTTTATTTAATAATTATTTTTATTAATGAATTTTGTTTTTAATGGCAATTTATAAGCGGCTAAACTTAATGCAGCTTTAGCGACCTCTTCGGGAACGGAACTGATTTCAAAAATAATTGTTCCTGGTCGAACTACAGCTACCCAATAATCTACAGCACCTTTACCAGATCCCATCCGTGATTCAGCGGCACGCGCTGTTACTGTTTTATCTGGGAAAATTCGAATCCATAATTTTGCTCCACGTTTTGTATAACGCGTAATTGTTCGACGAGCAGCTTCAATCTGACGTGAGGTAATCCAATTTGGTTCTAATGCTTGTAAACCAAAATTACCAAAGCAAATTTCATTTCCACGTGTTGCTTTACCACGCATACGTCCGCGATGATATTTTCTATATTTTGTTCTTTTTGGACTTAACATAACAAATTAATTTAATAAAATTATAAATTTTTTTGATCGATATTGCTTATTTAGATAAAATTTCACTCTTGAATAGCCAAACTTTGATTCCTAAAACTCCATAGATAGTATTAGCTTCAGTTGTTGCATAATCAATATCGGCACGTAACGTCTGTAACGGAACTCTTCCTTCTCGAATCCACTCACTTCTTGCAATTTCAGCACCATTTAAACGGCCTGAAACTTGGATTTTAATTCCATTTACATTTTGTTTTTGCGCTCTTTGTAATGCTTCGCGAATTGCACGTCTAAATGCAATACGTTTTTCTAATTGTTCAGCAACTAAACTAGCAAGAAGATTAGCATCTAAATCAACTTTCTCAACTTCAAAAACTTTAATTGTTAATTGACGATTTGATGGTAATATTTTTTTAAGATTGCTTAATAAATTTTTAAGCCCAGCGCCTAGATCTCCAACTAAAATTCCAGGTTTTCCTGTTTCAATATTTAATTGAATTTGATCGTTTAATCCATTTCGATAAATCTTAACATTTGATATATTGTTAGGTTTTGCAATTGTATCAATATATGTTCGAATTTTATCATCTTCTTCTAAAATATTGCCATATTCATTAAAATTTGCATACCATGTTGATTTATGGTCTTGGGTAATACCTAATCGAAATCCTAAAGGATGTGTTTTTTGACCCATAGCATTAATCCTTTTAATTTAATAAATTTATTACTAACTATTTTCTTTCATAACAACCGTAATATGACAGGTTGGTTTTAAAATTTTATATGCTCTTCCTTGAGCACGTGGTCTAATTCTTTTTAATTTTGGTCCTTCATCTGCAAAAATTTCCTCAATGATAAGTTTTTTCTTATCTAATCCATAATTATGCTTTGCATTAGCAGCAGCTGAATGAACAACTTGCCAAATAGGACCACCTGCATCATAAGGTAAGAATTCTAAAATCATTAATGCTTCTTGATATGAGCGACCTCGAATTTGATCTATCACTCGTCTTATTTTATGAGGAGACATTCGAATATATTTCGCGACTGCTTTTACTGATTGCGAGTTTACCATAAGTAATTATTTTTAAGATCTACTTTTAAATTAATAAACAATAACTTTCTTCTACATTTTTTAAAAGGATTAGAAATTTACCATAACGATTCTCGTTTTTTAGTAGGAATTTTCGTTCTATACAAAAGTTTAATCGTTATATAACTAAATGGCTCAAAATTTTGACAATTATTAGTCAAAAATTTATTTACTTTAGACACTTCACTAATATAAATTTCATGAATCCATATATCAAAAAAATTAATAGAAAGATTATTCTGTAATGAAAGAACAGGTGAATATAAAATCTCTAAAAGATTATTTCGTTCAATTGAGTTTGGTTTTAATAAATATAAAATATCATCCATTGCATAATAAAGATATTTATTTTGAAAACTATTTAATAAAAACTTTGCAACTGAAGATAGTTTTTTGTCGTATTTTATTTGAAAAGTTTTAGTTTTAGACGTAATTTCATTTGGACTAGGGTATAAAAATGGCTTTCCTTCACTTCGATTACTTGACTTTCGTTTTTTTGTAATTGAAATTTCTTCCTTACATTTACATCTGATTTCGTATAAAATTCGATTCATTTACTTTTTAATTAACGTTTTCCTTTTCTATCAGCTTTGATATGAGTTTTAAAATTTCGTGTTGATACAAATTCACCTAATTTGTGGCCAACTAGCTGATCGGAAATAAAAATTGGAACATGTTGTTTACCGTTGTAAACGGCAATTGTAAATCCAACCATACTTGGTAAAATTGTTGAAGACCGAGACCAGGTTGTAATTGTATCTTTTTTACCTGCTTGGTTCATTTTATTAACTTTTTTTAATAAATGATAAGCAACAAACGGACTTTTTTTTAATGATCTTGGCATCTTTAAACTATTTTTTGTTAATATATTAAATAAGTATTTAAACGCGTCGACGAAGAATATAAGCATCGCTTAATTTTTTTCTTTTTCTTGTTTTAATTCCTAATGCTGGTTTACCCCATGGTGTTAATGGACGAGTTCGACCAATTGGAGCTCTTCCTTCACCACCACCATGTGGATGATCACATGGGTTCATTACTGAACCACGAACTGTTGGACGTTTTCCTAACCAACGCGTTCGACCTGCTTTTCCACTTTGAACTAAAAATGCATCATTATTACTAACTTCTCCAATGGTGGCAAAACATTCTTTACGAATTAATCGAACTTCTTTTGATGGTAATCTTAAAGTTACATAATCACCTTCTTTGGCCAAAATTTTTGCTGATGTTCCAGCGGCACGAACAAGTTGACCACCTTTATTTGGAATTAATTCAATATTATGAATAGATGTCCCTAAAGGAATTTCTGTTAATGGTAAAGTGTTTCCAATGGTTAACGATGAACCTGAACCTGCTAAAATACTATCCCCAACGGTTAAATTTTTAGGATGTAAAATGTAACGTTTTTCACCATCTGTATAATTAATTAATGCAATTCTTGCATTTCGATTTGGGTCATATTCAATTGCCGAAACAATTCCTTCGATTCCGTATTTATTACGTTTAAAATCGATAAGTCTATAACGACGTTTATGACCACCACCACGATGACGAATTGTAATAACTCCTCGATTATTTCGCCCTTTATTACGGTGATTTTTTTGAATTAAACTTCTCTCTGGTTTAGACTTTGTAATTTCGTCAAACGCTGAAAGTGCTCGATTCCGTGTACCTGGTGTGTATGATTTATAAAGACGGATACTCATAAACTTCCTTATTTTTTTAATTATTAATTTTCAGTAAATAAGTTAATTACATCACCCTCTGCTAAACTTACAATTGCTTTTTTATATTGTGGTTTCCATCCAATATATTTACCTACACGTTTTTTCTTACGTGGAAGACGACAAGTATTAATTTTAATAACTTTTACATTGAATAAGTATTCAATTGCCGCTTTAATTGTAATCTTATCAGAGTGACGATCTACGATAAAACTATATTGATTATTTTCTAAAAGTCGCGTAGCTTTATCTGTAATAATAGGATATTTGATAATTTGTGCATTATAATCTAAAGAATTAATCACAATAAATCTCCTTTATATTATTTAGTGCTAATGGTGTTAATATAATTTGTTTTGCTCTTAATAAACTTAACGTATTTAAATTTGAAGCAGAAATTAATTCAACATTTTTCAGATTTTTTGTTGATAATTTTAATGGAACTGTTTTTTCTGAAACGATTACTAAGACTTTTTGATTTGAATTAATCGAGCAATTATTGCAAATATTTAAAAAGTTCTTTGTTTTAGAATCTGTCAGCTCATTTTCTAAATTTTCGATAATTACAATATTATTTTTTTTGTTATATAACAAAGTTTGTAGAGCTAATCGACGTTCTTTCTTATTTAATTTTAAAGAAACAGTTTTTGGTTTTGGGCCAAAAATAACACCACCACCTTTCCATAAAGGTGAACGATTTGAACCAGCTCGAGCACGGCCAGTACCTTTTTGACGCCATGGTTTTCGACCACCACCTCGAACTTCACTTCTTGTTTTTGTTGAAACTGTTCCTTGGCGTAGAGAATTAGAATGTCGTAAAAGATCTTTATGTACTAGATAATTTCCAGATTTGTCAAGAACGCTTAATTTTAATTCTTGAGTCGAATTTAATGGCTTTCCTGTTATATCTAATGGAGTATATTTTATAAATTTTTGAATAGTCATACTTGATTTTACTAATATTCAGTTTTTAATTTTATCTTTTTTATTCAGAAGGAACAATACTTAATAAATTTCCAGGTTTTCCTGGAACAGATCCTTGTATAACTAAAATATTTTCTTCTAAATTTAATTGAATAATTTTAAGTTTTTTAATGGTTCTAATTTTATTACCTAATTGACCAGCCATTTTTTTACCAGGTAAAACACGACCAGGTGTTGTTCCCATACCAATAGATCCGGGGGCACGATGGTTTTTAGAACCATGTGTCATTGGACCTCGTGTAAAATTATGTCGTTTTTGAAGTCCAGTAAAACCTTTACCAATAGTTTTACCTTTAACATTTACAAGTTGTCCAGGTGATAGTAAATCAACCTTTAAAACTTGACCAACTTCAAATTCATTAATTTTATTAACACGAAATTCTTTTAAATATTTTAATGGCTGAATATTTGATTTTTGTAAATGTCCTAACTCACCTTGAGTTAATGTTTTACTTGAAACATTACTATAACCAACTTGAATTGAATTATAACCATCAGTTGATTTTGTTTTAATTTGAGTTACAACACATGGACCAACTTTTAAAATGGTAACTGGAATTATATTTCCAGCATCATCAAAAATTTGCGTCATCCCAACTTTATTTCCTAATAAACCTACATTCACGATAATCCTCCAAATGTGTTTTAGATTTAATCAACATTAATTTTTTCTATTTTTAGAAGGTAATAAACTAATGAAAATTAGTAAATTAGTAAATTTACTCTAAATGATTTTTTTAAGTTTGTCTATATATTAAAAATATAAACTGTTATTATTTTTAATATATATGCGGAATTCTATTACTGTTAAGAAAAGTCTATTCGTGTACAATTATTATTAAATTCAGGAATAAAAATTGTAAAGAATTAATTTTTACTATTTATTTCTAATAATTAAAAATAATAATAATAAAGGGGGAAATATGGGAAAAGTTGTAGGAATTGATCTTGGTACTACAAATTCGGTAGTAGCTGCAATTGAAGGTGGTCAACCTAGTGTGATTATTAATGCTGAGGGATTAAGAACTACCCCTTCAATTGTTGCATATACAAAAAAGCAAGAATTATTAGTTGGACAAATTGCAAAACGTCAAGCCGTTATTAATCCAGAAAATACATTCTTTTCAGTTAAACGATTTATTGGTTCAAAAGAAAGCGAAATTTCAGCTGAAGCGAAACAATTACCATATAAAGTAACAAAAGATTCAAATGACAATATTAAAATTAAATGTCCTGCTTTAGGTAAAGAATTCAGTCCGGAAGAAATTTCAGCACAAGTTTTACGAAAATTAATTAGTGATGCAACAACTTATTTAAGTCAAGAAGTTACGCAAGCGGTTATTACAGTACCTGCTTATTTTAATGATTCTCAACGCCAAGCAACAATGGATGCAGGTAAAATTGCTGGAGTTGAAGTTTTACGAATTATTAATGAACCTACAGCAGCATCATTAGCGTATGGTTTAGATAAAAAACAAAATGAAACAATTTTAGTTTTTGATTTGGGTGGTGGAACATTTGATGTTTCAATTTTAGAAGTTGGAGATGGAATTTTTGAAGTTTTATCGACAGCTGGTGATACTAATTTAGGTGGAGATGATTTTGATAAAGTGTTGGTAAATTGGTTAATGAAGGATTTTAAAGAAAAAGAAAATATTGATTTATCTGGTGATATTCAAGCTTTACAAAGGTTAACGGAAGCTGCTGAAAAAGCTAAAATGGAATTATCAACAGTTGAAAAAACAAATATTTCTTTACCATTTATTACAGCAGACCAAACTGGTCCAAAGCATATTGACCAAGAATTAACAAGAGAAACATTTGAAAAATTATGTGCAGATTTAATTGCTCGCTGTCGTATTCCCGTTGAAAAAGCATTAAGTGATGCAAGACTTGATAAATCTGATATTAATGAAGTTGTACTAGTAGGTGGTTCAACTCGTATTCCAGCTATTCAAGGATTAGTAGAATCATTAACAGGTAAAAAGCCAAATCAATCTGTAAATCCAGATGAAGTAGTTGCAATTGGAGCAGCTATTCAAGCAGGTATTTTAGCCGGTGAAATTAAAGATATTTTATTATTAGATGTAACACCATTATCGTTAGGTGTTGAAACATTAGGTGGTGTAATGACAAAAATTATTGCCCGAAATACAACTATTCCAGTAAAAAAATCCGAAATGTTCTCAACTGCCGTTGATAATCAAACAAATGTAGAAATTCATATTTTACAAGGTGAACGAGAATTAGTTGCAGGTAATAAAAGTTTAGGTAATTTTAGATTAGATGGAATTCCTGGTGCTGAACGTGGTGTTCCACAGATTGAAGTTACATTTGATATTGATGTAGATGGTATTTTATCTGTAAAAGCTAAAGAAAAAGAAACAGGAGTTGAACAATCAGTAACGATTCAAGGTGCTTCAAATTTAAATGAAAATGAAGTTGATGAAATGTTAGCTGAAGCTGAAAAATTTGCAACTGCTGATAAAGAAAAACGAGAAAATATTGATTTAAAAAATCAAGCAGAAACATTATGTTTTGAAGCAGAAAAAGAACTATCACTTTTAAAAGATAATGTTTCAGAAGATAAACAACAAAGTATTAAAAAATTAATTGATGATATTCGAACTAATATCCAATCAGATAATATTAGTTCATTATCAGCTTTGATTGATGATTTAAAAAATGCGATGAAAGATATGATTGCTGCTAAAGCGGATGCTGAATCAAACTCGGATCCGATGTCTAATTTAAATGACTTATAATTTAAAGTTTTCTATTTCAATAATTTAAGTTTAAACGAATCTTAAGATTCGTTTAAACTTAAATTATCATCAACAATAATACATTCTGTTGTTAAAATCATACTAGCAATAGAAGTCGCATTTTGTAATCCTGAACGAGTAACTTTTGCGGGATCAACAATTCCTTCTTCATACATATTACCAAATGTATTTTTAGCAGCATTGTAACCAATTTCAAACTCTTGTCTTTGTACTTCTTCAATAATAACAGGACCATTAATTCCAGCATTTTCTGCAATTCGGCGTAATGGTGCTAAAATAGCGCGTGAGATAATCATTGCACCAATAAGTTCATCTTCTTTTAAATTATTTTTTGCCCATGTAACAAGATTCTCAGATAAATGTGTTAATGTTGCACCACCTCCAGGAACAATACCTTCTTCCACAGCTGCTCTTGTTGCATTAATTGCATCTTCTAAACGTAATTTTTTATCTTTCATTTCAGTTTCTGTGACAGCACCAACCTTAATTACGGCAATACCGCCTGATAATTTTGCAATTCTATCTTGTAATTTTTCTTTTTCATAGGCAGTATCAGCAACATTAGCTTGTTTTCTTAATTGTTCACATCGAACATTAATATCATCTAATGTTTCCCCATTAGCAACAATTGTTGTTGTTTCTTTTGTAACAATAATTCGACGTGCTTGGCCTAATAAACTTAATTGAATATTATCTAAATTTAACCCTGCATCTTGAGTAATAACTGTTCCACCTGTTAAAATAGCAATATCAGCCAGCATTTGTTTACGTAATTCACCAAACCCAGGAGCTCGAATTGCTACTACATTTACGATGCCACGTAACTTATTTAAAATTAATGTTGCTAATGCTTCTTTTTCTACATCTTCCGCAATAATAAGAAGTGGTCGTTTAGTTTTAGTAATCTGTTCTAAAATAGGTAATAAATCTTGTTGAACTAAAGTAATTCTTTTATCTGTTAAAAGAATATATGGATTATCATAAGAAACTTCCATTTTATCCGTATTTGTAATAAAATATGGAGAAATAAATCCTTTTTCTAACTTCATCCCTTCTGTAATTTCAAGTTCAGTTGTTATTCCTTTTCCTTCTTCTAATGATATAACACCATCTTTTCCAACTTTAGCTAATGCATCCGCAATTAATGATCCAATTGTATCATCATTACCTGCTGAAATAGAAGCAACATGTTGAATCGCTTGAATATCTTCAACTGGTTGAGCAAATTCATTAATTTGAGTTACTAAATATTGTCCTGCTTTTTCCATACCTAATTTAATAGAAATTGGATTAGCACCAGCTGCAACATTTTTTAATCCTTCTTTTACCATTGCATAAGCTAAAACAGTTGCTGTTGTTGTTCCATCACCAGCAACATCATTTGTTTTTGAAGCAGCTTGTCTAATTAAAGAAACGCCAGTATTTTCAATATGATCTTTTAAACTAATCTCTTTTGCAATTGTAACTCCATCATTTACAATTTGAGGGGAACCATATGGCTTTTCTAATACAACATTTCTTCCTTTTGGTCCTAATGTTACAGAAACGGCTTCTACCATAATTTCCATACCTCGTTCTAAGGCACGACGAGCATTATCTTGATATAAAATTTTTTTTGACATACTTTAATTATTAAATTATTTTTTATATTTCTATTATAAATATTTAAAATATTACTCTAATTTAGTTATTATCAATTGTGCAAGTTTAAAAGCTAATTTTATTATTTTTTTTAATTAAGTTTAGTTTCTCAGAATAATTTTTTAATAAATAATTTACCGTTAAAATTATCTTTTATTTAGAAGTTTTAAAAGATTTTTGAGAAAATATATCTATACAATAGGAATTTTTAGATTATTTCATTTTATCAAAATGAAATTATAAAATATTTGATTTATAAAAACAGATAAGTCTTTACTAAAAGATACTATTTATAGTAATATTATAAATAAGAATTATATTATGGGCTTGTAGCTCAGTGGACTAGAGCACGTGGCTACGAACTACGGTGTCAGGGGTTCGAATCCCTTCTTGCCCAATATTTCTATTATTTAATTTTACCTGTGAGTTTTAAAATTCACATTATGGGGTGTCGCCAAGTGGTAAGGCTATGGACTTTGACTCCGTCATTCGTAGGTTCGAATCCTGCCACCCCAGTTTAACTCTAAAAATAATATTGATTTATTTTTATAGAAATAGTTGTTTTTAACTTAGATAAGCTGCATAATTAAACTATAACTAATCATTATCCACTTCGATCTGGAATAAAATTATGGAAGCTAAAATTCAATTTATAAAAGGCCTCGATGAAAAAGTATTGCCTGATGTTCGGTTAACTCGATCGAGAGATGGGAGTACAGGAACAGCAACTTTTCGATTCAAAAATCCTAATATTTTAGATAAAAGTACTGCAAAAGAAGGAGAAATTACAGGAATGTATTTAATTGATGAAGAAGGGATTTTAGAAACAAGTGATGTAAATGCCCGATTTATTAACGGAAAACCAGAAGCGATTGAATCTATTTATATTATGAAAAGTCCTGAGGCATGGGATCGATTCATGCGATTTATGGAAAGATATGGAGAAACGAATGGTTTAGTTTTTACTAAAGCAAGTTAAATAAAAAAGTTTACAATAATTCAAAAATGCAAATATCATTAAAATGGGTTAACGAATTAGTAAATATTGAAGATATTGAATTAAATGATCTAATTAATAAATTAACTTTAGGCGGTTTTGAAGTCGAAGAAATTTTAGAAATTGAAATAAATAATCAGAAAATAATAACGTTAGATATTTCAGCGACAGCAAACCGTTCAGATAGTTTGTCAATTCAAGGTCTTTCATTAGAAATTGCTGCCTTATTAAATAAATCACCTAAAATTTTAAATTGTTCTACTCGAACTTTTTCTTGGTTACAGCAGATTAAAAAATTATCTGAAAATTCTTTAATCACTAAAGAATGTTCAGGTTTTATTAGTATAACTGTTGAAAATCTATCAAATTTGCTACCACCGAAATGGTTAAAAGATAAATTAACTGCTTCAGGTCTGACTCCTGAAAACAATTTAGCAGACTTTCAAAATTATATTATATTAGAAACTGGTTATCCCTTTGAATTTTATGATTTAGAAAAAATTTATTTAAAATCAAACCAGTCAGAATTAAATTTAAAATTAATGACTGCCAATGATTCAGAAAAATTTCATGCGAATAATGGAATCGAATATAATCTAAATCAATCGATTTTAGTTCTTAAAGCTAATGATATACCATTAAGTATCGCAGGAATTATTTCAAGTAATGATACTAACTATTCAAATAATACAAATTCTTTATTAATTGAAGGTAGTATTTTTAATGCTGGGAAAATTCGTCAACAATCAAGAACCTTAGGGTTACGAACAACTCGTTCATCTAGATATGAAAAATCATTAAAAAATACAAATCTTTTAGAATCGTTTTATCGCTTAATTTGTTTATTACGAATCGAAAATCCAAATTTAATTTGTAAACTTCATACAATTGCACAATCATCTCAAGAAAATATTCGAACAATTTCATTAAATTATAAAAATATTAAACAAGTTTTAGGGCCAATAACAAAAACTAATAATAAATATAATTATATTTCACCTGAAATTATTACAAATGCACTCGAGCGATTACAATTTCAAACTCACTATGATGAACAAAATCAGATTTGGAAAGTAACTGTTCCACCTTTAAGAAGTGATGATATTATTTTAGAAATTGATTTAATTGAAGAAATCGGTCGTATCTATGGTTTTAATAATTTTTTAACACGATTACCTAATATTAAAAGAATTGGAATAGAAGACTTTCATTACCAAACACGTAAAAAACTGATTTCTTGTTTTATAAATTTAGGATTAAATGAATTGATTCAATATTCATTAGTAAATAAAGAAACTCATTTAATAAATGAAATTGAATTAATTAATCCACTCGTTAAAGACTATTCAAATTTACGAATAAGTTTATTACCGAATTTATTAAAAGCAATTGAAGAGAATACAAAAAATGGTAATCCCACATTAGAAGGCTTCGAATATGGCCATATTTTTTCTGGTGATAGTTTAAAAAATTTAAAAGAAAAAGAATATATTGCCGGAGTTTTTGGAGGTGTTAAAATAAAATCAAGTTGGTCGGAACCTTCAAAATTATTAGATTGGTTTGAAGCAAAAGGTCGAATTGAACAGTTATTTAAGAAATTAAATTTAGTAACATACTGGAAATCCGATACTTCTATAAAAGAAAATAATATCTTACATCCATATCGTACTGCTTCAATATATATACCAAATGGAAAAAAATTAGGTATTTTTGGGCAAGTTCACCCCATTTTAGCAAAAAGCTCAGGAATTTCAAATAACCTTTATTTATTTGAATTTGATTTCGAATTAATTCAAAATCAAATTCAAATAAATAAATTATCTATTTATCAAAACTATTCATCATATCCAAAAATAATTAAAGATTTATCATTTATCATTCAAAATGATATTTCTTTTAATAATCTTCAAGAAATCTTATATTTAAACGGAAGTAAGGTTTTAAATGATATAAATTTATTGGATGAGTATTCTGGAAAATCAATTCCTAAGAACCATACAAGTTTATGTGTGCAATTTATTTTTCAATCTAATAAAGAAACATTACAAAATAAAAAAGTAGAAAGTATAATTGAAAACCTTAAATTAGTATTAATGACAAAATTTGATGCGAAAATTAGAGTTTAATATAATTCTATAATAAATGATAATTCTATAATTTATTATAGAATTATCCACCACCAACAATTGTTACAATTTCAATTTTATCTTGATTTGTAATAGAAATATTTTTCCAATTTTTTTTATTACAAATTAAATTATTATATTCTAGTACTAAAAGAGAATCATTATAATTAAAATAAATAATTATATCAAAGAGAGTCACAGTTTTTTTTATATAATAAGATTGCCCATTTAAGAAAAAGTTGGTAACTTGAGTCATAATTTTATTTTAAAAAATTTTTAATAAATAACCTAGACGTCTAATCATATTACCTGATAAAATATTAGTCAAGACAGTATGGCGGGTGTGGCCAAGTGGTTAAGGCAGTGGGTTGTGGTTCCACCATTCGCCGGTTCAAGTCCGGTCACTCGCCCTTGTTGATATTTTTCTATATTAAGTATTTTTAAAAAATCATTTATACATTAAATTTATTTTTATGTCACGTTATCGCGGACCTAAATTAAAAATTAGTCGACGATTAGGACCATTACCTGGTTTAACAACTAAAAAACCACGAAAATTGAATCGTCCAGGAAAAGATGGAAATGCTCCAGACACTGGAAAGAAATTAACTGAATATGGTGTTCGTTTAGAAGAAAAACAAAAGTTAAGATTCAATTATGGATTAACGGAGAGTCAATTATTTCGATATGTTAAGGAAGCTAGAAGACGTAAAGGTGTTACTGGCTTAATCTTACTTCAATTATTAGAAATGCGTCTCGATACCCTTTGTTTTACTTTAGGTTTTGCAAGTACTATTGCTCAAGCACGCCAATTAGTAAATCATGGTCACATTACTGTAAATAATAAAGTTATTAGTATTCCAAGTTTTCAATGTCGACTTAATGATGTAATTAGTGTTAAGGAAAAAAGTACATCTAAAAATTTAATTAGTAATAATATTAAAAATAATCAACGAACTGAAATTCCGTATCATTTAAAATTTGATGAATCAAAACTTGAAGCAACAGTTTTAGATTATTCTGATCGTAATGATATTCAGTTACAACTTGATGAATTACTTGTAATTGAGTACTATTCTCGTCGATAATGTATTTTAATAATACATTATTCAAGATTAAAATCATTTGTAAAATAAATAATTCATTCATTTACACTTATATATTATCTATGTTAAAATTACGATTAAAACGTGTTGGAAGAAAACGTTCTCCATCATATCGATTAGTTATTATGGAAAATACATGTCGTCGTGATGGTCGACCAGTTGAAGAAGTTGGATATTATGACCCAATTTCAAAAAAATATAAATTTGATTCAAGTAAAATCAAAAAATGGTTAAATTATGGTGTAAAACCTACTAAAACTGTTTTAAATTTATTAAAAAAAGCGGAAATCTTATAGTTATAATTATATATTTAATTATAGACGTTAAATAGATAATAATTTCAGTAAAATCATAGACAAATTTATTTATCCCTAAAAGGAATATGTCACATTTTACACACATGAAAACCCGTTTTCAAAATCTATTTTATTTAGAAAAAGCTTTAAATAGATTGAATATTGTACATAAACAGGAACAAACAATAGCTCAAAATTCAAAATCATCTCATATTAATTTAGTTATTCCACAATCTAATAATTATGATATTGAGTTTTGTTGGAATGGTCAAGAGTACGAGCTAGTTTTTGATCTGAGTTTTTGGGAACAACCTTATCCAATTGAAAATTTTATTGATCGTATTGCTCAACAATATGCTGGTGAAGTTATTATTGGTGAAAGCCAAAAAATTGGTTTCCAACCTATTAAATATCAACAAAATTCAGATGGATCAAATACGTTGGTTTTAGAACGTTGGAATAATGAAAAATAACTTTGGTTTTCATTTCAGACATTTGTGATCTAGAACTAGTCTGTCTTAAACTGCTAGAAGTTGGACGAAAATTCCCCAAAAAATCTGTGACTGAGAACAGCATGTTAATAAATGATTCGAAGATATTCAGTCATTAATCTTATTTCAGAATTTTATGGGATAAGATTAATGACTGATATTTTACCCTGTATTTTTTAGCAATATTTTCAATTATTTTTTCAAAAATAATTGAAAATATTAATTAATCTATTAAAATATAAGGAATTTTATGAGATTAATTAATATTTTCACGTTTTAAAAGAAATATTAGAATTAAAGTAGAAAATAATGTTCAAACATTTTTTTAGTAAAATAGATTGAAATTAACTATTCTCCCTTTTTTGGAAAATTCCTTGATTTTACAGGTTATTTTCATAGTTTTTATCGAAAATATAAGTAGAAAATAGTTTTTTAGAATCTTCTAACTCAGAGAAGGTCAATTTTTTTAGGTTAATTTTATTTATACTCATAGCAATAACGTATTTAAATAATTCTAAAAAATAAAAAGTTGACTTAATTAATCAAAAACGTTAAAATATTGAGATAGTTTTTCATTCTTATTAATTAACTAAATATGTCCAAAACACAAAATCGTATATTAAAAATTGCTACATTAGCTTCTTCACTGCCTTCGCACTACATTGATTCAAATGGTATTTGTTACGATATTATTTTAGACTCAAATATTTCTCAGATTCCTGAAATTTTTTTTGATTCATTTTACCGAATGAAATTATCGAGTTTTGAGTCATTTCAAACAGGAAAAATTACTCTAACAAGTGAAGATTTCTATAAAGTTATCAATTCACATCACAGCTATATTAATGATGTCTCTGAAATTACCGGTAGAAGCTACGATCAAGTTTTGTTGGATTTTGCCCAGTATCATAAGACAAAAGAATTTTTGATTCAGCCTAATGGATTCTCTGGTGTTGTTCATAAATTAAGTAATAGTATTTATGTGTCAGCTGCAGGTCTACAATCATTTTTTAGCACCGCGACATCTCACGTTTCAGGTGTTACAGGTATGGCGTTAATCGGCTCAGCTCCCGGATTAGTTATTTTTGTTCCTCTTGTTGGAGGAGTATTCTTTGGTGCTTTAGAAAGATTCGGTGCGAATTCACCTGCTCAGCCGGTTCTTGCTCTGGCTCGTGATGCTTGCTTAATCACACCTAAAATAGCTGAAATCGCCTATAATGAAGTATTTATAGGTCCAATACTCAGAAAAATTGGAATTGATGCGCCTTTAAACGTTACATCTATGTTACGGTTTGGGAATGGCACAAAAAGAATTATGGGTGGAATTTTAAATTCGACACTTGCTACACTTGCTGGTGCTGCAACAAATTTAAACGGTTTATAAAATTTATTGAATTAACATTTTTTTAGCAAAGAGTGATAAAATATTTCACTCTTTTTAATTATTTTATATTTTATTTCCATTCTAAAACTTAATAATAACGATTTTCGTTTAGATTTTGGTTTCTTTTTGGTGTCAGAAAATTTTTTTTTAAGAGATAAATATTTGACTAATCCTAATTCTTATAATTTAGAGATTTATTGAACTTAAAAAATATGAGTAGCAATATTCAGTTGATCAATTTCGGGGTCAACTGAATATTTATTTCTAAGTTAATTTTAATTTATTAAATTTAGATTTTTAAGACATTTTAAAATTCATTAAAATTGATATTTTAGCCTAAATAAAATATTCTAATAAAATATGAACTAAATATTAATAGAATTTACTAATTTGATTTAATGGTGAACTAGCATCAGCATAATGTTTTTTCTCCATTCGACCTGCTAAATAAGCTAATCTTCCAGATTTAACACCTAAATTCATTGCTAGAGCCATTTGTGATGGGTTTTTAGATTGTGCTACAGCTGTATTTAATAAAATTCCATCTGCTCCAAGTTCCATTGCTGCTGTTGCTTCACTAGGTGCTCCAATTCCCGCGTCAACAATTACTGGAACTTGTGCATTTTCAATAATAATTGAAATATTCGCAAGATTATTTAACCCTTGACCGGATCCAATAGGTGAACCAAGAGGCATTACTGTTGCACAACCTAAGTCTTCTAAATGTAAAGCTAACATAGGATCAGCATTTATATATGGTAAAACTGTAAATCCTTTTTTAACAAGAAATTCTGCAGCTTTTAAAGTCCCAATCGGATCAGGTAGTAGATATTTTGGATCAGAGATAACTTCTAATTTAACAAAAAAATTATCTTCTTGACCAAGTTGACAAGCTAACTCATGTCCTAAAAATGCCATTCTAATAGCTTCTTCAGCTGTTTGTGAACCAGCAGTATTTGGCAATAACCATAATTTGTTCCAATCTAAATTATTTAAAAAACTTGTTGTATCATTTTTTAGATTAGTTGGAAGACGTCTAATTGCAACTGTTACAATTTCACACTCACTACTTTCGATACTTTCAAGAGCATCATTTGCTGTTCTATATTTTCCACTGCCTAGCATTAAACGTGAATTGAAAACTTTGTTTCCAATTTTTAATTGATCAAAATCGTTTTTCATATAGTTTTAAAATTTTTAATACTCCCCAGGTAGGACTTGAACCTACGGCCAATCGGTTAACAGCCGATTGCTCTACCACTGAGCTACTGAGGATGTAATCTATACCTATTATCATAACATAAAGTTTAAAAAAGTACAAAAAATTTTTCTATTTATTATCGTTAGTTAACTATAATGGATAGAAAAATTTTATCAGAACTGTTTAATATTATTTAATTATTATTCTATTATTGTTTATTAAAAACTAAAAATCGTAAAACATGTGAATCAAGTTTTAAAATATTAGAAAAATTATTAATATACTTTGGCATACTAGAGAAGTTTAATTGAATATAATTCCCCTTTCCTTGATTATTTATTGGGTATGCTAAGTTATGTTTTCCACGAGAAATGACAGAAATATCACAAACATTAAATTTTCTTAAGTTTTTGGCATAGTTAAATACCCATGTTTTTAATTCACTATCATTAAATTCTTCTGTTAAAAGAATCATTATTTCATATTTTCTTAGTACTGACATAATATTAAGATTTTATAACTATTCATAGGCTTGTTATCCGTTTTCAAATTGAAGAAATAAATTTTTCTGCAACATTAACTGGCACGTAAGTTTGACCTAAAATTATAATACTTATATATAGGAATTAATGTCAATTAATTTTTTAATCTCAGAATTATAAAGAATTTTTATAAAAAAAGAAATCAATATTTTATTATAAAATATTGAATCGATAATCGGTTGATTTTTTAGTACAATAGTATACTATAAGAAGATAATTTATATAGAAAATCTTTTATTGGAGAAATTTCATGGATTGGAATGAAATTCAAAACTTTTCATCAAATATCGTTTTTGGCATTTTATTATTTGCAATGGTGATTTATTGGATTAATTTATCTTTTTTTACTGATAAATCAATATTGTTTAAAATTGGGCGAATTAGTACATTAATTGCTAATATATTACTATTCTTTATTCTTTGCTCTCGGTGGATTATAGCAGGCTACTTTCCATTAAGTAATTTATATGAGTCATTGTTATTTTTGACATGGACTTTGTTAACAATTTATTTATATATTGAAACGAAGACAAAAAGTCGTTTAATTGGTGCAATATTAATTCCTGTTACTTTATTAATTAATGGATTTGCAAATTTAACACTTTCTCCTGAAATGCAAAAATCGAGCCCATTAGTTCCAGCTTTACAATCAAATTGGTTAATGATGCATGTAAGTATGATGTTACTAAGTTACGCTACATTAATAATGGGTTCATTATTATGTATTTTATTTTTGGTGATATCTCGTTATCAAGATATTGATTTAAAATTGATCGATAATTCATCCTTACCTTTATACAATGTAATGTTAGATTATTATGAAGCAAAAGTAATATCTTCATCATCTTCTAAGGAAATATCAGAACTGGGTAAATTAAAATTACTACAAAGTTTAGACAATTGGAGTTATCGAATTATTGGTTTAGGATTTCCATTTTTAACCATTGGTATTATTTCTGGTGGAGTCTGGGCAAATGAAGCATGGGGGTCATATTGGAGTTGGGATCCAAAAGAAACTTGGGCATTAATAACTTGGTTAGTCTTTGCCACTTATTTACATGCTCGTATTACAAAAGGGTGGGAAGGTAAAAAAACAGCTATTCTAGGTGGTTTAGGCTTTTTTGTAATTTGGATTTGTTATTTAGGTGTCAATTTCTTAGGCAAAGGATTACACAGTTATGGTTGGATTTCATAAAAAATATATTTTTTATGAAAGACTTCAATTAGTGATTAAGAAATTATTATAATTTTTCTTACCGATATTGTTAAAATCATCTATTTGAAACAAAATTATGCCGCTTTTTTAAAAAAAGAAGATCGATATTTGATATCAAATATCGATCTTCTTTTATATATTGAAATCGTTTTTATAAAAGCATAGAGAACAACCTTTATTTTTTAACAACGAATTTTATCGCATTCTTAGCCCCGTGACCTGCAGCTACCGTGCAGCCCCAGAATGTTCCGTGGTGCTTACAATAGTATCTAATCGAACGACAACTTACTGTAACAGAACCAGTTATAACAGTCAAATGTTTAGTAGCTGGAATATTCCCCAATACTAAACCAATACTGGTTGATACACTCCCTATAATATCAATTGTTGCGCATATGAAATCATCACATGCAATGTCTTCAAGAGCGTGACTAGTTCCTATGACAATATCTGTCCCACTAAGTCCTGTCTTAACAATTTTCCCGACTTTTTCAGCTTCTGCCATACCGCCCCAGACAGTGGCGTTTACACCTTTGAGAATATCAATCGAAAGTTCAGCGATTTTCGAACCAAACATAAGTTTTTCCTTCATCGTATTAAGTATATAGAAATAAATTGAATTGCTTGGATGAATTCAAGAAACTTCTTATATTATATTATAGTAAATTTTTTTATTTTTTTTAAAAACTTTGGCATTGAACTATCTTCCCAGGAGGTCCCCCTCCAAGTATTGTCGTCGATTTATAACGTTTCACAACTGAGTTCGAGATGGATCAGTGTGGTTCCGCTTAGTACACTAAAAACACCAAAGCAAAAATAGTTACTAGAAAAGTCTAGTAACTATAAAAATTCAAGTCCTCGGTCTGTTAGGACATCTCAGCTCATATATTACTACATTTACACTTAATGCCTATCAAACGGTTAGTCTTACCGTGACCTTACTCACTTACGTGATGAGAATACTTATCTTGAGGTGGGCTTCCCACTTAGATGCTTTCAGCGGTTATCCTCTCCATACATAGCTACCCAGCGTTTACCGTTGGCACGATAACTGGTACACCAGAGGTATGTCCTTCTCGGTCCTCTCGTACTAAAGAAGGCTCCTCTCAATATTCTAACGCCTACACCGGATATGGACCGAACTGTCTCACGACGTTCTGAACCCAGCTCGCGTACCGCTTTCATGGGCGAACAGCCCAACCCTTGGGACGTACTACCGCCCCAGGATGCGATGAGCCGACATCGAGGTGCCAAACCTCCCCGTCGATGTGAACTCTTGGGGGAGATCAGCCTGTTATCCCTAGAGTAACTTTTATCCGTTGAGTGACGGCCTTTCCACTCAGCACCGTCAGATCACTAAGACCGACTTTCGTCCCTGCTCGACTTGTAGGTCTCACAGTCAAGCTTCCTTATGCCTTTACACTCTAGATACGATTTCTACACGTTCAGAGGAAACCTTTGTACGCCTCCGTTACCATTTGGGAGGCGACCGCCCCAGTCAAACTGCCCGCCTGAAACTGTTCTTTGACCAGATTATGATACAAAGTTAGAAATCTAACATTACCAGAGTGGTATCTCACTGATGGCTCCTAAATTCCCGCAAGAATAAACTCAATGCCTCCCACCTATACTGCGCAAATAAAGTCCAATTTCAATTTCAAGTTACAGTAAAGCTTCATAGGGTCTTTCTGTCCTGGTGCAGGTAGTCCGCATCTTCACAGACAAGTCTATTTCACCGAGCCCCTCTCCGAGACAGTATCCAAATCATTACGCCTTTCGTGCGGGTCGGAACTTACCCGACAAGGAATTTCGCTACCTTAGGACCGTCATAGTTACGGCCGCCGTTCACCAGGGCTTCAGTTATCAGCTTCGCTTACGCTAACCAACTTCTTTAACCTTCTGGCACTGGGCAGGCGTCAGCCCCCATACATCGTCTTACGACTTAGCGGAGACCTGTGTTTTTGGTAAACAGTTGCTTGGATCTTGTTATTGCAACCTTATAAATAAGGCACTCCTTCTCCCGAAGTTACGGAGTCATTTTGCCGAGTTCCTTAGAGAGAGTTATCTCGCGCCCCTTAGTATACTCTACCTACCCACCTGTGTCGGTTATGGTACAGGCATTATTTATTTATGACATTGCGAGCTTTTCTTGGAAGTCTGACATACACTGCTTCAATGCCGTAGCATCTCGTATTCACGCCTTAACTCAAAACGTTTTCTCCGTTTCTCAACATCTCGAACGTTTAAACCGGTAACCAATATCCGGCCAGCTTAGCCTTCTCCGTCCCTCGTTATCAATAAATAATGGTACGGGAATATTAACCCGTTGTCCATCGACTACGCTTTTCAGCCTCGCCTTAGGTCCTGACTTACCCTCCGCGGACGAGCCTTCCGGAGGAAACCTTGGGTTTTCGGGGTATAGGATTCTCACCTATATTTTCGTTACTCAAGCCGACATTCTCACTTCTGCTTCGTCCATACCCGCTTACGCTAATACTTCAACCTACAACAGAACGCTCCCCTACCGATATATTTTCAATATATCGCACAGTTTCGGCAGATTACTTAGTCCCGTACATTTTCGGCGCAGGTTTACTCGATCAGTGAGCTATTACGCACTCTTTAAAGGATTGCTGCTTCTAAGCAAACCTCCTGATTGTTTCTGCACTCCCACCTCCTTTATCACTTAGTAATCATTTAGGGGCCTTAACTGGTGCTCTGGGCTGTTTCCCTCTTGACAATGGAGCTTATCCCCCACAGTCTCACTGATAAATTTTCCACTTAGTATTCTTAGTTTGCAACGATTTGGTACCGAATTACCAGCCCGCATACGTAACAGTGCTTTACCCCTAAGTTATAACATTTATCGCTGCGCCAAAACGCATTTCGGGGAGAACCAGCTAGCTCCGAATTCGATTGGCATTTCACCCCTAACCACAGTTCATCCGCTGATTTTTCAACATCAGTCGGTTCGGTCCTCCACTTAGTATTACCTAAGCTTCAACCTGACCATGGTTAGATCATCCGGGTTCGGGTCTATAACCAGTGACATATGCCCTATTCAGGCTCGCTTTCACTATGGCTCCAGCATTCTCTGCCTTAACCTGCCACTACCTATAAGTCGCCGGCTCATTCTTCAACAGGCACGCAGTCAGACGTTTTAGTCGTCCTCCTACTGATTGTAAGTTTATGGTTTCATGTTCTTTTCACTCCCCTCCCGGGGTTCTTTTCACCTTTCCCTCACGGTACTGTTTCACTATCGGTCATTCAGGAATATTTAGCCTTACGAGGTGGTCCTCGCAGATTCACACGGAATTTCACGTGCTCCATGCTACTTGGGATACAATTTGATTATTTCAATTTTCGACTACGAGACTATCACTCTCTTTGGCAAAGCATTCCAACTTCTTCGTCTAATTGTCCTAATCGATTAACAATTGTCCCGCTACCCTTAATATAATTAAGTTTAGGCTTCTCCCGTTTCGCTCGCCGCTACTAAGGGAATCGTTTTTTACTTTCTTTTCCTCTAGGTACTAAGATGTTTCAGTTCTCTAGGTTAGCTCTTGCTTATCTATGTATTCAATAAGTAGTATAAAAAGTTTCCTCATTCGGAGACCTCCGGATCATCGCTTGTTTCCAACTCCCCGAAGTGTTTCGCCGGTAACCGCGTCCTTCATCGCTTCTGAATGCCAAGGTATCCCCCATAAACTCTTAATTCCTTGAATTTAAGACTTTCTATTTAATTCCTAAAAAAATTAGTAAATTTTTTCATGTGGAGGTAAGCGGATTCGAACCGCTGACAACCGCCGTGCAAAGGCGGTGCTCTACCAACTGAGCTATACCCCCGTTGGGCCATTCTGGATTTGAACCAGAGACCTCACCCTTATCAGGGGTGCGCTCTAACCAACTGAGCTAATAGCCCGTTTATATTATTATAAATAATCAACCACAAATTTTTAAAATCTCTTTTAAAAGGAGGTGATCCAACCCCACCTTCCAGTAGGGTTACCTTGTTACGACTTCACCCCAGTCACTAATTCTACCTTAGGCATCCTCCTCCAAAAAGGTTAGAGTAACGACTTCGGGCATAACCAGCTTCCATGGTGTGACGGGCGGTGTGTACAAGGCCCGGGAACGAATTCACCGCTGTATAGCTGACCAGCGATTACTAGCGATTCCAACTTCATGCAGGCGAGTTGCAGCCTACAATCCGAACTTAGAATGAGTTTATAGATTAGCTTGTCTTCGCAGAGTAGCATCTCATTGTCTCACCCATTGTAGCACGTGTGTAGCCCAGGGTGTAAGGGGCATGCTGACTTGACGTCATCCCCGCCTTCCTCCGGTTTATAACCGGCAGTCTTTCTAGAGTTCCAAAAGGCAACTAAAAATGAGGGTTGCGCTCGTTGCGGGACTTAACCCAACATCTCACGACACGAGCTGACGACAGCCATGCACCACCTGTGTATACGTTCCAAACGGCACTTTCTTCTTTCAAAGAAATTCGTATCATGTCAAACCCTGGTAAGGTTCTTCGCGTTGCATCGAATTAAACCACATGCTCCACCGCTTGTGCGGGCCCCCGTCAATTCCTTTGAGTTTCACTCTTGCGAGCATACTTCCCAGGCGGGATACTTAACGCGTTAGCTTTAATACTGCACAGGTCGATCTGTTCAACATCTAGTATCCATTGTTTACGGCTAGGACTACTGGGGTATCTAATCCCATTTGCTACCCTAGCTTTCGTCTCTGAGTGTCAGTAATAGCCCAGTAAAGTGCCTTCGCCATCGGTGTTCTTTCCAATCTCTACGCATTTCACCGCTCCACTGGAAATTCCCTTTACCCCTACTATACTCTAGTCTAATAGTTTCGACTGCGGTCTTGAAGTTGAGCTTCAAGATTTAACAGTTGACTTATTAAACCACCTACAGACGCTTTACGCCCAGTGATTCCGGATAACACTTGCATCCTCCGTCTTACCGCGGCTGCTGGCACGGAGTTAGCCGATGCTTATTCTTCAGGTACACGTCATTTTGTTCCTCCCTGAAAAAAGAGGTTTACAACCCATAGGCCGTCATCCCTCACGCGAGATTGCTCCGTCAGGCTTTCGCCCATTGCGGAAAATTCCCCACTGCTGCCTCCCGTAGGAGTCTGGACCGTGTCTCAGTTCCAGTGTGTCTGATCATCCTCTCAAACCAGATACTGATCGTCGCCTTGGTGAGCCATTACCTCACCAACAAGCTAATCAGCCGCAAGCTTCTCTCTAGGCGGAAAAATCCATTTCACTCGAAAGCATATGGGGTATTAGCAACCGTTTCCAGTTGTTGTCCCCCTCCTAAAGGCAAATTCTTACGTGTTACTCACCCGTCCGCCACTTGAGTTAAAAACTCTCGTACGACTTGCATGTGTAAAGCATCTCGCCAGCGTTCATCCTGAGCCAGGATCAAACTCTCTTTAAATGTCCATAAATTTATTTTCTTTAACTTTTTTAAAAGTCTGTTTTCTAAAGTTGAATAATAGATTACTAATTAATAAAGATAACGAAGATTTATCTTTCAATTAATTTGTTAAACTTTAAAAAATACTTTAAAATATTTTTTAAAACTTTACTAATTTTTATTCTAAAAACTAAAAGGAATAAAATATTTAATAAATGAAAATATTACTGAAATAATCAAAATAAGATTTTTATGAAATTTTATTTCTAATTAAATTAAATAAATGCTTAAAGTAAGTTATTGATTAATAACTTACTTTTGAGCTCTGATTACAGGAAACTAGTTGAATATTTTAAAAAAAAGTATCAAAACCATTATTTAAATAGTTAAAAAGTTCATTTGAATCAAATAAGTTTCCGTTTGCTAATATCTCAGTTGAAAAATCGTTGCTAATATTAGAAACTTGACTTACTAAATCCGCTTTCTGACTAAGTTGTTTAATTACACTATCTGGTAGAAATTGAATATTTAAATCTTTATAAGCAGTTTGCATATAGTCTAAAATATCTGGCCTTTGGTCATACCAAAATTCTCTAATATCATTTGGGATTGGATGTCGATACCATAAAATTGGTAAATAATGAAAGATCAATACATCTTTCATTTCTTGATTAATTAGTAATTTTGTTTCTTCAGCTTCACTAGGAAGGAATGGCATCGTAAATACTAAATGATTTAAACTATCTGCGATAACTCCAAGAACTCCAAGAAAAACACTTCCAGTAATATTAACACCAAGAATTGCAGGTACAATTCCTTGTAAAACATCTTCTGTCCAATCAACGGCAGCAGCAAGATAACACCATGGAAATGTATATGGATTAATATAAATAAGCCAAGAAATAGCAATTCTAAGTATTACCATTTGTGAATAAATCATTAGTCCGATAAATAAGACTTCTCGAACCGTTTCTAAAAGACTAATATCTAAACAAATATTTAATCGAACTTGAATAAATTCTGAAAGCCAATCTGGTAAGAAATAAATATTTTTATAATTTTCAATATAAAAATTATAAAAGCCTTCTTCTTTACTTTCATAGATATATCGTGGAACAGCATCTACTTTTGGGGCTGGGCCAAATATCATTTCAAACCACGTTTCTGGACGCTGAATTGGAGGCCAATACGTTTTATGTTTTGGAAGACTATCGAAAAATTGTGATCGAGCATATACTTGATTTGGCATCTCATAAATAGTTGGCATACCCGGATTTTTTGGATATCCAAAAAATCCAGCTGTTTTTTCAAAAATACTCTCAACTATTTGATAAAATGCATTTCGAATTGGGATAAATTTTTCGTCTAAACTCATTAGAATTTTTAAATTAGGATTAAGTTAATAACATTAAATTAGTATCATAATAAAAAAGAAATAAAATTCTATCAATAGTTTTTCACATTTTTTAACTTAAATTATATTTTTTAGAAATAAAGATTAATTTTATCGAGCCACAATATAGAATAATTTAGGAATAGTTAAAAAAAGTCTTGAAAAACTTACCATTAATTAATTTAACCTCTTTAAATCACTACGAAATTTCAATAAAACTCACTAATACAATATTTATTCGTTAGAACTCAATCGATTACTGATATTATAAATTAATTATTAAATATGACTCGGGATAGTAGGATTTGAACCTACGACCCCCTGCTCCCAAAGCAGGTGCTCTACCAAGCTGAGCTATATCCCGAATTTCCTGAAATCAATATTCGTTCTCAAAACTTAAATTGATATCATTATAGACTTTACTAAACTTTTCTGAATTGTGCAAGGTTTATTTTTAGAACCAACCACTTTTAACTCTAAAAATAAAACTTATTAAACAAAAGAATTAATTAATTTTGTTAATTGATAAATACTCAGCTGATTAAATGAATAAATTGGTATGTTTTTAGTTTTTGCTAAACGTTTTAATTCAAAATTATTTTTTAAAGATTTTTTTAATCCAATAATTAAACTAGCTTTTCTAACATTATTAGTTAAAATAAATTTTATACCAATTTTTGAAAAAGCTTCTTTTAATAAGTTGTTTGAAATTGAATATGAATAAATAACTAAATTATTTAAAGGAGGTTGAAAAATTTTTCGACTTTTTATTTCGTTATTATAACTCCATGTGTTTCTACGTTGAATTAAAGAGTCTGTTGATCGTTTCTGATTTTTAAAAATTAAGTTTGAATAATGTTGAGAACGATCACATTTAATTTTTATTATTTCTACTGAAGTAAATTGTCTGATTTGACGCATTAAATAGTTATTACGTAATAATAAATCTACAGAACTTTCAACATCTTCATGAATTGTCCATGAATTTGGAGAATTTATCTCAATTACAATTTCAAAAGCAGGATAAGCTTTTCGTTCTAAAATACTTTTCTGCGTTCCACGACGTTTTGCTTCTTCATCGCTTAACGTTACATATTGGATTCCACCAATTAAATCTGCTAATGGTGGATTTTTTATCAAATTCTCTAAACAGTTTCCGTGTGTTGTACCGACAAGTTGAACTCCTTTTTCAGCAATTGTTCTTGCCGCTAAAACTTCTAAATCTGTTCCAATTTCATCAATAATAATGACTTGAGGCATATGATTTTCAACAGCTTCAATCATAATTTGATGCTGTAATTCAGTTTTAGGAACTTGCATTCGCCGAGCACGTCCAATCCCTGAATGTGGAATATCACTATCACCAGCAATTTCATTTGATGTATCAATAATAATAACTCTTTTTTCCATTTCATCCGCTAATACACGTCCAATTTCACGAATAATGGTAGTCTTACCAACCCCTGGTTTACCCAGTATTAAAATCGATTTTTCTGATTCTAACAAATCTCGAATTGCAGAAATTGTACCAAATATTGCTCTTCCTACTCGACAAGTTAATCCAACAATTAAAAATTGTCTATTTCGAATACAACTTATACGATGAAGTGTTCTTTCAATTCCAGCACGGTTTTCATTACTAAATTTACTAATTCGTTTTGTAATATAATCAATATCTTGCCATGAAATTATTTTTTGTGATAAATATTCAGGGCCATAGACAAAACGAGCTTCAGGGCGGCGCCCTAAATCTAAAACAATTTCAATAAGTTGATTTTTATAAATATGATTATTTAATTGATGTTGAAGAAAAAAAGGTAAATTATCAATTAATTTTTCTAAATCATTATTTGAGTCCATATTAAAAAGTTATAATAATTTACAAATATCTAATTTAAACTAAGCTTTAATTTTATAAGATTAGTTTAAATTAGTAATGTTTCATTAGTTAGTCACCTCTATTAGAGATTTAAATGTAGAAGCATCTAAAATAGCAATTTGAGATAACATTTTTCGATTTAAATCAACATTTGAGTTTTTAAATTTGTGAATTAATTGACTATACGTAATACCATTTAATCTTGAAGCAGCATTGATTCGACTAATCCAAATACGTCTAAAAATTCTTTTTTTTTGTTTTCGTCCAACGTATGAATATCTTAAAGCTTTCATAACTTGTTGATTAGCGACTCTAAATAAAACTGAATGAGCACCTCTATATCCACTTGCAAGCGATAAAATTTTCTTACGACGTTTACGAGCTACATTTCCACGTTTGACTCTTACCATTTTGGCTTATATTTATTGATTATTATTAATAAGGTAACATTAATTTAATTGCATTTTTATCACTTTTTTTTACGCAAAGTACTTGTGATAATTTTCGTTTTTGCTTATTTGATTTTTTCATTAATAAATGACCTTTAAAAGCATGACGACGTAAAAAATTTTTTGTACCAGTGATTTTATATCGTTTTGATGCGGCTTTACGCGTTTTTAATTTTGGCATAAGGGTTTTTATTCTTAGTTAATAGAATATAATGTTTTTAAATAAACTTTTAATTTTAAGGTCTAAAAATAAAGACTATTATATTATTTCATAATATATGATTTAAGTAAAATAAAATTTTAATAATTCTTTTTGAGTCATTTAAATATTTAATTATTTTCCCTTTAAGAGAATAAAATCTATAAATTAAAGTTAATCATTAAAAATTTAAATCATTCCACTTTATATTTTTATATTATTAAAAAATTATTTTTAATATTGCAATAATTCTAAAATACAAAATGGTCAAATATAGTTTTATCACCTAATAAATTGTTGATCGTATAATATGGAATAATTTTTTCCTTGTCAATAAAATATTCAGAAAATTTCTTTAATCATATTCAAAAGTATAACAAATTTAAACAATGAAATATTATTATCTAGATATAATTCTCTCCTAACTAGTGGTTTTTAAATTACAAGATTTTTTATGAATCCAAAATAAAAAATAAGTCAACAAATAAAATATTTGACTGTTATAATAGGTTCGGTAAATATTGTATATCGAAGAGTAAGGTATTAATACAAAAATTATAGGACTGAGTTGTATTTTATTATAATTGCAAGTGAAAGGATAAAAAAATAGCAAATTTTACTGTTAAATATTAAAAATTGAATGTTAAAATGTTCTAGTATTCTCCTAGAATATTTTAACATTCAATTTCTTATAGAATAAGAAATTAATTGATCATAAATACTAAATTAATTTTAGAGAAAATAATCTAAGCTAATAGTAATTTATAACTCATATCATAGAAACTATAAACATTACTTAAAAATTATAACAATTTTTAAGTAATGTTTATTTTCCTTTTTCTACTTCAAGTAATTCATCTAATGCAAAATTATTTGTGTTTGTACCACTGTAATTTACATTTTCAAATCTCACTACAACTGGATAACGGATTCCACTTTGATCTACTGTTGCTACTGTCCCTGTTTGATTAAACCAATATGATTCTTTTCTAAGAATACGAACTACTGAGCCACGACTTATCATAATTTTTAAGTTGAAATTTTTATAATGTATACTATTTATTATTATAATATAAGATTTATTTTATTAAACAATAAAAATCAAAAAAGAGTTGGTTTCAATAAATAAACTATGTTATAATTTATGTAAGAATAAATTTATATAAATAGTGAGTTAAAAAATAAAAATGGATCGTAATACAATACAAAAAATCCTTATTGGATTATTTATTTCAGCTTGTATTTTTATTGGCCTAAAACTTTTTAATGTTACAGGTGTAATTGAAAATACTGGCACATCGAAACAAGAGATTAATACAAATTCTAGTAGTTCACGAATGACATATGGTCGATTTTTAGAATACTTAGAATTAGGATGGGTAAAACAAGTTGATTTATATGACAATAGTCGTAATGCGATGGTCTTAGCATCAAGCCCAGAATTAGGAAATCGTCCACAATCAATTCGTGTTGAAATACCAGTAGGCGCATCACAGCTTATTCAAAAGCTAAAAGATTATAATGTAGATTTTGATGCACATCCAATTCCACGAAAAAGTTTATTTGTAACAATTGCAAGTAATTTAATTTTACCATTAATTTTTATTGCTGGATTAATTTTCTTCTTCCAAAATTCAGATAATTTTTCACAAAACTCTGGTTCTTCACCGATGAATTTAGGAAAATCACCAGCCCGATTTGATCAAAGACCAGATACAGGAATTTCTTTTGATGATATTGCCGGCATTGATGAAGCAAAAGCAGAATTTGAAGAAATTGTTTCATTTTTAAAAGAACCAGAAAGATACACATTAGTTGGGGCAAAAATTCCAAAAGGTGTTTTATTAGTTGGTCCTCCAGGTACTGGAAAAACATTATTAGCGAAAGCAATTGCAAACGAAGCAAGTGTTCCGTTCTATAGTGTAGCAGGTTCTGAATTCGTTGAAATGTTTATTGGTATCGGTGCTGCGAGAATTCGTGATTTATTTAAAAAAGCGTCTGAAAATACACCATGTATTGTTTTTATTGATGAGATTGATGCAGTTGGTCGTGAACGTGGTGCTGGAATAGGTGGTGGTAACGATGAACGTGAACAAACGTTAAATCAGCTATTAACAGAAATGGATGGATTTAAAGAAAATAAAGGTGTTATTGTTGTTGGTGCAACAAATCGTGTTGATATTTTAGATGCCGCATTATTACGTCCAGGTCGTTTCGATCGTCAAATTACTGTTGGTTTACCTGATCGATTAGGAAGACTTGGTATTTTAAAAGTCCACGCTCGAAATAAACCTTTAAATGAAGATGTTTCATTAGTTCAATTAGCAAATAGAACACCTGGCTTCTCAGGTGCCGATTTAGCAAATTTATTAAATGAATCAGCAATTTTAGCAACACGTTATAAGAAAAAAACAATTAGTAAAAATGAAGTTAATGAAGCTGCAGATCGAATTATTGGTGGTATTGCAGGTTCATCAATGGAAGATACAAAAAATAAAAAATTAATTGCTTATCATGAAGTTGGACATGCAATTGTAGGTTCACTATTAGAAAATCATGATGAAGTTGAGAAAGTAACTTTAATTCCACGAGGTGGTGCTAAAGGATTAACTTGGTTTGCTCCAGAAGAAGATCAAACATTAGTTTCTCGATCTCAATTATTAGCTCGAATTATTACTACACTAGGTGGTCGAGTAGCAGAAAAAGTTGTTTTTGGTGATCCTGAAATTACAACAGGAGCAAGTAATGATTTACAACAAGTTACAAATATTGCTCGTCAAATGGTTACTCGTTATGGGATGTCAAGTATTGGACCAATTGCACTTGAAGATAATAATAATGAGCAGATTTTCTTAGGTGGTGATAATGATGCAATCAGTGATCGTATAGATACAGAAGTATGTAAAATTGTTAATCATTGTGAACAAGTAGCAACAAAAATTATCTTAGATAATCGTGTTATTATTGACCTTATTGTTGAAAAATTAATGGATGCTGAAACAATTACGGGTGATGAATTCCGCGATCTTTTAAAACAATACACGATTGCGCCTTCAAAAAAATAACTATTAAAAATGTAAACCATTTTATTTCTTATCATATAGATTTGATAAGAAGTAAAATAGTTTGATTTTTTAGATTAAATATCCTCTGAAAAGTATCTAGGATTTGATTTAAGCACATTTAATAGACATATAGCAGTTTGTCATGAAGATAGAGATAAATAAAGAATTGTTATGGCAACTTGAATTAGATGATGTTTAATGTTATTATAAATTAACAAAAAAATCATTATGTATTATAACAGAATTTTATGCGTTTGGGTGTTGGATCCATTAGATTATTTTTTACTAAGTGCTATTATTGCAAGTCTTGTAGCTTCGCGTTTGAAAGATTACTTATCTGAAAATAAAGCTACGGAACGATTAAAAAATTCCATTATTAAAAAATCAAAATTAGTAATGAAATCGGATAAACAGATTTTCAATTCTAAGGAGACGAGAATAAAAAAGATTTATAAAGTCGTTTTAGAAAATCGCGGCGGGCAATTTGAAAATTTTCAAGCAGATCATGAGTTTTCTAATGAAGTTTTTAATCTAGCCCAAAATATTAGAGGATTAGTTGAACGACTAGCTCGCTTTCTTAAGGAACGAGAATTAAAAGGAATAGCTAGAATTTTCTTTAAAAGTGGTAGATTACTCGTGGAGCTTATTTTATATAAGTGTAAAATTGACATTACTTATTCGTTGTTAACTGAGGGATTAAGCACTCAATTCATTGTAATAATAGCCGCTGCAGGAGGTGCTACAGGTTTTACTCTTTCTTGGTTTTCAGCAGGTGCAACTTTAGTTGCTCCGCCAATATTAATTTCAATCTTATTAATACGAAGTGTTGGACAACAGATTGTAAATCAGAGACACTATTTTAAATTTAAAAAACTGATTAATCAAATCTTAGAGGATGCTGAATTAAAACAAACAATCCGAGCATTCTTTATGGGGGGAGAAGTACCAACAACTACTACTATAGAAATGAAACCTTTAGATTCGGATAAAAATTCTTTACCAGAGTTCAATTTTAAATCAGATCAAACTTTTGAAGAATTTATAAAAACGAGAATAAAAGAAAAGCTTGAACTTGTTGAAAACCCTACTCCAGAACAGCTTGAAGAAATAATATACAACAGAAAGATTAACAAGAAACGTAAATCAAAAACAGTTTACTTCAAAGATTTTATCGACGAAATGGCTGAAGGTCCAGATGATATTATAGATGCTGAAATTGTCAAAGAATTTATAGAAGTTAAAGTAAAAAACGAAAAAGTCTAAGATTTTAAGGAAGTTTGCAATAAAAATTTTGCAAAAAATTTCAAAAATTTTTATTGTAATTTTTATAAATATTATCTAATATATAATAGGTAATTAAGAGAATTATTGTCCTTTTAGTTACTAACAACAATTCCTTCATTTATTATAAAAAAGAAAAATGAACTTAAATATTTCAAAAATTCTTTTACCAACTCTCGTAGGCGTTAGTGTTTACTTAATAATTAATAAATTATTTCCAGAAAAATTAGATACTTTTTCGAATGATCCTGTCCAACGTTTACGCGGTGGCGATAAAGTTAGATTAGCCAAGGAGATCGCTGAAAGGATTATAAAAGATCGATCGTTAAAAATTGCAATTATATCTGTCTTTGTTACAGCTGGGATTCAGCATTTTCAATCTGAAATTGAAAATCTTTTAATAGATGATGTTTTTAAAGATATCTGCATTCGGGATGTTAATGGTAATCTAAAAGTAGTCTGCGATATTATTCAAGAACATGATTTAAACTTGCATGCGAGATCGATTAAATCATTAATCGTTTCCAATGACATCACTCACGAGCAGAAAATTTCGTTACTGAAAATCAAGCTTGATTTTATCATAAATGGCCAATGTGCTGGGAAAAGACGATTTATAGTAATGACGGTGATTGGTGCATTACTGATTTTTACTATTTCAGGTGTCGGTGGGCTTGCAATGATACTGGAAGCATTATACAGATTGTTTGAAGAAGGGAAAATTTCAAGTGCGTTATACAAGCAAATATTAGAAGCTCTGGCACGAAAATTTGGCGGAAACTTAGTACCTATCGAGCATTTGCCCGACGCCTAAACTTTATCATCATCAGCCATGTAATCCTAATCGGTTAGGGTTTAAATTGAATTTTCAGGTCTTGCATCAGCGGTGAGTATAAAACAAAATAAAATTTTCTTAGCGGAATTTATTAGAGCTTTATGAGGGACATTTATTTGCTAGAAATACAAAATTAACCAAATTAAACTAAATTTCAAATCTGAAAATTTAATAAGAAATTGTATCTTTTTCAATATTGCAGATTTTAAGGATCCAAAAATAATGGGCGATCGTCTATTTCGTTACTTTAAGATTTATATTAAAATGAATGATCAACAAGATGCAATTCAAATTCAAAACGACGAGTTATAAAATTTATTTTTTTTAAAGTAGGCCGAATAATTTATTCAAGTTAGTATAAATCTTTTAATGTATTAATACTCAAAAAAATATAACAACTTTTTAAAAAATTGTTATATTTTTATTTTTACTGATACCAAAAATTTTATTTACTAAATAAAGCTTTTGATTCACTAATTGCCTCTTTTAAATCTGCTTCAGCTTCTGCTGTAAATTGATTTGTTGATGTTACAGTATCAAGATATGATTTTTTAGACGAGTTTAAATAGCCAATTAAACTTGTACAGTAATTTTTTACATCACTAACTGCTAAATCATCTAAGAAACCATTAATTCCAGTATAGATTAAAGCAACTTGCTCTGCTACTGATAATGGAGAATTTTGAGGCTGTTTTAACACTTCACGTAATCGAGTACCACGTGCTAATTGTTTTTGTGTTGCTTCATCTAAATCTGAGGCAAATTGTGAGAATGCTTCTAATTCAGCGAATTGAGCTAATTCTAATTTTAATTTACCAGCAACTTGTTTCATAGCTTTTGTTTGAGCTGCAGAACCTACTCGTGATACTGAAATACCAACGTTAATAGCTGGACGAATACCTGAGTTAAATAAGTCATTGGATAAGAAAATTTGCCCGTCAGTAATCGAAATTACATTTGTAGGAATATATGCAGAAACATCACTAGCTTGAGTTTCAATAATTGGAAGTGCAGTCATACTACCACCACCTAACGCATCACTTAATTTTGCTGCACGCTCTAATAAACGTGAATGTAAATAGAATACATCACCTGGGTACGCCTCACGTCCTGGTGGACGACGTAATAATAATGACATTTGACGGTAAGCCATTGCTTGTTTAGTTAAATCATCATAAATAACTAAAGTTGCTCTTCCTTTATACATGAAGTACTCTGCTAAAGCAGCACCCGCATATGGAGCAATATATTGTAAAGTTGCTGGATCATTTGCACTTGCTGATACAATAATTGTGTATGATAATGCACCTTTTTCTTCAAGTACATTTACAACTTGCGCAACTGTTGAAGCTTTTTGACCAACACCTACATAAACACAAACAACATTTTCTGTTTTTTGGTTAATGATTGTATCAATCGCAATTGCAGTTTTACCTGTTTGACGGTCACCAATAATTAATTCACGTTGACCACGACCAATTGGAATCATTGCATCAATCGATGTAATACCAGTTTGTAATGGTTCACAAACTGATTTACGACTAATAATACCTGGTGCCATTGCTTCAAGTAATTGAGTTTCTGATGAAGGAATTTCACCTTTACCATCAATTGGAGCACCTAAAGCATTTACAACTCGTCCTAAGAACGCTTCACCAACCGGAATTTGTGCAATTCGGCCTGTTGCTTTTACTGTACTACCTTCTAAAATTTGACGGCCTGTACCCATTAATACAACACCAACGTTATCGTTTTCTAAGTTTAAAGCAATACCGATTGTTTTATCTTCAAATTCTAAAAGCTCACCACTCATTGCTTGGTCAAGACCATAAACTCGAGCAATACCATCACCAACTTGTAAGACAGTACCAATATTATCTACCTTAACATCTTGATCATATTGTTCAATTTGTTCACGGATAATACTACTAATTTCGTCTGGACGAATATTTATCATTGTATTATTTTTTTAAGATATAAAAAGTTAATAAAGTTTTTTATCGTTAAATTTCTAAAACAGTATCTAAATGTTTAGCTAATTGTTGTAATTGGTTTTTAATTGTAAAATCAATAACTTTTGAATCCGTTTTAATTAAAAATCCACCAATTAAGCTAGGATCAACATTAATCACTAATCGAATTTCTCTTGCATTCGTTAATTCTTTTAATTTTTGAATTAGTGTGTTTTTTTGTGCATTTGTAAAGGCTGATGCTGTTGAAACTTCAATCATTTTAATTGATGCCGTTTCATAAACTAATTCTAAATAATTATTAATTACTGCATTTAATAAATTAATTCGATCACGATCTACTAAAACCATTAAAAATTTAAATGTTTCAGTATTAATTTGTGATTTAAGTGTTTTAGCTAAAATTTCTCGTTTTGCTTCAGTTTTTACAACAGGACTATTCAAATAATCCATTAGTTCAGATGCTTCATTTAAAAAAGTATCTAAATTTTGAAAATCTGCTGTAATTTGATGCATAATATTTTTCTCAACTGAGAAATCAAATAACGCACGTGCATAAGGAACTGCAATTTTTGATGTTAATGGATTTGCACTCATAATAAATCTCCTTCTAATTTATTAATAGTTTCATTAATTAATGCAGTTGCACGTTCTTTAGAATTAAATGTTTCTTGTGCACGATTTACTGTTCGTTGTAACACAACAGAAATAATCTGTTGTTTAATTTCTAAAAAGATTTGGCGTTCTTTTGATCGAAAAGTTGCTAATGCTCGTTCAAAACGAACGGTTAGATCTTTTTTTGCCTGAAAAGCATCAGATTCAAGTAATACTTTTTTTGTTGATACAGTTTCATTTTTAATTTCACTAATCACAAGATTCGCTTGATTTAATTGCTTTTGGGCTTCACTTAAACGTTTTTGTGCTTCGTTTAAACGATCTTCGGCATCTTGTACACCTTTTACAATCGTCGTTTTTCGCTCTTCTAATAATGATCCTAAAAAGTCTCGACCGGTATAAATTAAAATTGCAAGTAAAGCAAGAATATTAATTAAGCCTGTTTCTAGAATATCTGTATTTAAACCAATACCTTCGTGTTCGGCAAGTAATGTAAAAATTTGATCAAAATTTTCCATGTTTTCGAGTTTTTATATAAACTGTTGACTTATAAAAAGGAAAATTACGTCTAACAAAAAATTTAAATTGCTAATCTAGTTTCAATATTATCACATAATGATTGAACAATTTCATCCAAACTATTAAGTGCAATATCTTTTTTAACAAGAAGATCTTTTGTAATAGTATCTAATAAGTTATTAATATATTTTTGAGAAATATTTAATTCAACTTCTAAGATTTCTTTATGAATTTTTTGTGAGTTTGTAATTTCTAATTGGGCTTCTTTACGGACGCTCTCTAATTCTTGTTCATATTGCGTTGTTAGTTTATTGGCTTCCGCTAATATTTCTGACGCTTTACTAAGATTCGTTAGAATATATTCTTTACGCTCTTCAATAATTGTTAATAATGGGTTATATAAAATTACATTTAAAATAAGCATTAATAATAAAAATTGAATCGCTACTAAAGGTAAAGTTGCATCAATATCAAATAGTCCACCAGGTCCACTAACTTCTGAACTTGAAATTAATATTGAAAGATTAATCATATAAAATCTATATGTTGTACTATAGAATTAAAATTTTTTTAATAAAAACTCATCAAAAATTTAATGAGTCTTTATTTTTAAAGTAACAAATTTCGTCTTTTACCTTTAAAAAAAGGGTTAAGCTTGTTTATTAAACGTTGAATGGGTTAGCAAATAATAATGCTAAAGCTACAACTAGACCATAAATTGTTAAAGCTTCCATGAAAGCTAAAGATAATAATAACGTACCACGAATTTTGTTTTCTGCTTCTGGTTGACGAGCAATACCTTCAACAGCTTGACCTGCAGCATTACCTTGACCAATACCAGGTCCGATAGCAGCTAAACCAATTGCTAAACCAGCAGCAATAACAGAAGCAGCAGAAATAATAGAATCCATAATAAAATTTAAGTTATAAATATGTATATAATTTTTAAAAAAATCTAATTGAGATTAGTAAGAAAAAGTTACTCAAGAGCTTCTGCAATATACGCAGCTGCTAATGTTGAGAAAATTAAAGCTTGTACTGAACCAGCAAAAATTCCTAATAACATAATTGGTAATGGAATTACCAACGGAACTAATGAAGTTAATACAGTAATAGTTAACTCATCCGCTAATACATTCCCGAATAATCGGAAACTTAATGATAACGGCTTTGTAAAATCTTCTAAAATATTAATTGGTAGAAGAAGTGGGATTGGTTGAATATAGCGTTTGAAATATCCAAATCCTTTTTTACTTAACCCTGCATAGAAGTAAGCACATGATGTTAATAAGGCTAATGCAACTGTTGTGTTAATATCATTCGTTGGAGCTGCAAATTCACCTTCTGGTAATTCGATTAATTTCCAAGGTATAATTGCACCTGCCCAGTTACATCCAAAAATAAAGAAGAATAAAGTTCCAACAAATGGAATCCATTCTTTATAGAAACTTTCGCCTAATTGATCTTTTGCAATGTCTGTTACAAAATCTACAGCAGCTTCCATAAAGTTTTGGAAACCATGTGGAATTCGATCCGCATTTGCAGTACCTAAAAATGAGAATATTAATAAAATTAATACCACAAACCAGATAACTACAAGAACTTGTCCATGTACTAAAAAGCCAGCAAGATCCCAGTAAAAATGTTTTCCAACTTCTGCTTCCGCTAATAGTGTAAACGTATTTGAATAAAAAATTTCTGGGTACATAAAATCTAACTAATTTAGTGAATTACCCAATATTAAAAAATATACAGGAACAACTATTATTATAAGAAGTTTTTAATACTTTTAGGGTTATTTTTATAAAAAAGCTTTAAAAAATAAAAGTTACTTATTTTAACCATTCATAACCTTTATTTTCTAATTCTTTGGCTAACTCAGCTGAGCCTGTTTTTATAATTTTTCCATCTTGCATAACATGAACATAATTAGGTTTAATATAATCTAACAAACGTTGATAGTGTGTAATTAACAAAATTGATTTTGATGGATTCATAAAATTGTTAATGCCCATTGAAATAGTTTTTAAAGCATCAATATCTAAACCTGAATCAGTTTCATCTAATATAGCTAATTCAGAATCTAATAAAACCATTTGTAAAATTTCATTTCGTTTCTTTTCTCCTCCTGAAAATCCTTCATTCACATTTCGACTAAGGAATACAGGAGACATATTAACTAACTTTAGTTTTTCATTAATAATACCTAAAAATTCAAGTGGATCAACTTCTGGTTTATTATAAAATTTTTGTTTTGAATTATAAGCTAAACGTAAAAAGTCTTCGTTACTAACTCCAGGAATTTCAATTGGGTATTGAAAAGCTAAAAAAATCCCTAAATGTGAGCGTTGTTCAGGTTCAAGATCTAAGATACTTGAACCTTTAAAAAAGATATCACCCTTCAACACAGAATAGGCAGGATGTCCCGCAAGAACTTTGGAAAAAGTACTTTTACCCGATCCATTTGGCCCCATAATTGCATGAATTTCACCTTTATTTATAGTTAAACTCAAACTTTTTAAAATTTCATTATCATTAATTGAAACACGTAAATCTCTGACTTCTAAAAGTGGTAAATTTAAATTCATTATCCAACGCTTCCTTCTAATTTTAAACTTAATAATTTGTCTGCTTCAGCCGCAAATTCTAATGGTAATTTAGTAAAAATTTCTTGACAAAATCCACTTATCATTAATTCAACAGCTTTTTCTAAAGAGATACCCCGCTGCAAAAAATAAAAAATTTGTTCTTCACCAATTTTTGATGTTGAAGCTTCATGTTCAATTTTTGTTGTCGAGTTTTGAACAGAAATATATGGAAATGTATTTGCATTTGATAAATTACCAATTAGTAAAGAATCACATTGTGAATAATTTCTTGCTCCAACAGCTTTATTGTTAACAGTAACTAATCCACGATAACTATTTTTTGATTTTCCAGCCGAAATGCCTTTTGAAATAATACGACTTCGCGAATTTTTTCCAATATGGATCATTTTTGTTCCCGTATCAGCTTGTTGATAATTATTTGTTAAAGCAACCGAGTAAAATTCTCCTTGTGAATTATCACCCATTAATATACAACTTGGATATTTCCAGGTAATTGAAGAACCAGTTTCGACTTGAGTCCAAGAAATTTTAGAATTATTACCTGCACATAATCCACGCTTTGTTACAAAATTATAAATTCCACCACTTCCAAATTCATCGCCAGAATACCAATTCTGAACTGTTGAATATTTAATTGTCGCATTATCTAAAGCAATTAATTCAACAATAGCAGCATGTAATTGATTTGTATCATATTGCGGAGCTGTACAACCTTCAAGATAATTTACTTGGCTATTTTTTTCTGCAATGATTAAAGTTCGTTCAAATTGTCCCGCATTTTGATCATTAATTCTAAAATATGTTGAAAGATCTAAAGGACAAATGGTATTTTCAGGAATGTAACAAAATGACCCATCAGTAAAAACAGCTGAATTTAAAGCTGAAAAATAATTATCACCAATAGGTACCACTGATCCTAAATATTTTTCAATTAGTTCTGGATATTCATTTACAGATTCAGAAATTGAAGCAAATATTACTCCACATTTACTTAACTCTTCTTGAAATGTTGTTCCAATTGAAACACTATCAAAAACTGCATCAATCGCAACGTTTGCTAATCGTTTCTGTTCTGTTAGTGAAATACCTAGTTTTTCAAATGTTTTAAGTAATTCTGGATCAACTTCATTTAAATCTTTTAATTTTTTTTGTGATTTTGGCGCTGAATAATAAATTACATCTTGATAGTTTATTTGGGGAAATTTTAAATATGGCCAATTTGGCTCAGTCATTTGTTTCCATTTTTTATATGCTTTTAAACGAAATTCTAATAAAAATTTAGGCTCTTGCTTTTTTTCAGAAATTAAACGAACTGTTTGCTCATTTAATCCTTTTTCAATAATATCTTTTTCAATATTTGTTGAAAACCCATATTGATAAGTCTTATTAACTAATTTTGTTATATTTTGATTTAAAACTTTATTTGATTGATTAATCATAATAAATATTAATTATAAAATGTATAGATGAATTGTAAAGAAAGTTTAAACAATATTAAGTTTTTAATATCATTATAAAAAAATTAAACCAGATATTAAACTTATATAAAAATTTAATTAAATATATTCTAAAAAGTTATAATATTTATAAAACATAAATATATTTTGAATATCTTAAAAACAGATTATAATTAATATTAAGGTTGTTAATTAATATATTAAAAATTCAACCGACAGAACTAATTTTAATTAAATTAGTTAAATATCTATTATATATTGCCTTTTTATTCTAAGGAGAAATCAATGTCTCAATCTGTATCAGAACGGACTCGAATTAAAAGTGACCGTTACGAATCTGGTGTAATCCCTTACGCTAAAATGGGTTACTGGGATGCTTCATACGCAGTAAAAACTACTGATGTTCTTGCTTTATTCCGTATTACACCACAACCAGGTGTAGATCCAGTAGAAGCTGCTGCTGCTGTAGCAGGTGAATCTTCAACTGCAACTTGGACAGTTGTATGGACTGATTTATTAACAGCTTGTGACCGTTACCGTGCTAAAGCTTACCGTGTAGATCCAGTTCCAAATGCACCTGACCAATACTTCGCTTTCATCGCATACGAATGTGATTTATTCGAAGAAGCTTCGTTAGCTAACTTAACAGCGTCTATTATTGGTAACGTATTTGGGTTTAAAGCAATCTCTGCTTTACGTTTAGAAGATATGCGTATTCCTCACTCATACTTAAAAACATTCCAAGGTCCAGCTACTGGTATCATTGTAGAACGTGAGCGTTTAAACAAATACGGTGTTCCTTTATTAGGTGCGACAGTAAAACCTAAATTAGGTTTATCTGGTAAAAACTACGGTCGTGTAGTATACGAAGGTTTAAAAGGTGGTTTAGACTTCTTAAAAGATGATGAAAACATTAACTCACAACCATTTATGCGTTGGAGAGAGCGTTTCTTAAACTGTATGGAAGGTATTAACCGTGCTGCTGCTGCTACTGGTGAAGTTAAAGGTTCTTACTTAAACGTAACAGCTGCTACTATGGAAGAAGTATACAAACGTTCTGAGTATGCTAAATCTGTAGGTTCTATCATCATCATGATCGATTTAGTTATGGGTTACACAGCAATTCAAAGTATTGCTTTATGGGCTCGTGAAAACGATATGCTATTACACTTACACCGTGCAGGTAACTCAACTTACGCTCGTCAAAAGAATCATGGTATTAACTTCCGTGTAATCTGTAAATGGATGCGTATGTCTGGTGTTGACCATATCCACGCTGGTACAGTTGTAGGTAAATTAGAAGGTGATCCTTTAATGATTAAAGGTTTCTACGATATTTTACGTTTAACAAATTTAGACGTTAACTTACCTTACGGTATTTTCTTCGAAATGTCATGGGCTAGTTTACGTAAATGTATGCCGGTTGCTTCTGGTGGTATCCACTGTGGTCAAATGCACCAATTAGTTCATTACTTAGGTGATGACGTAGTATTACAATTCGGTGGTGGTACAATTGGTCACCCTGATGGTATCCAAGCTGGTGCAACTGCTAACCGTGTTGCTTTAGAATCAATGGTATTAGCTCGTAACGAAGGTGCTGATTACTTCAGTAATGAAGTTGGTCCACAAATCTTACGTAACGCTGCTAAAACATGTGGTCCTTTACAAACAGCTTTAGACTTATGGAAAGATATTTCTTTCAACTACACGTCTACAGATACAGCTGATTTCGCTGTAACACCAACAGCAAACGTATAATAAGTTACTTTTAAAAAATTAAAGGAGTATTTGAATAGTGAGACTTACACAAGGTTGTTTCTCGTTCTTACCAGATTTAACTGATCAACAAATTGAAAAGCAAATTTCATACGCAATCTCTAAAGGTTGGGCTATGAACGTAGAATGGACTGATGATCCACATCCTCGTAATAACTACTGGGAATTATGGGGTTTACCTTTATTCGATATTAAAGATCCTGCATCTGTAATGTTCGAATTAAAAGAAGCTCGTAAATCATGTGCAGCTGGTTACATTCGTATGAATGCGTTTGACGCAAGCTACGGTGTAGAAAGTTGTGTTATGTCATTCATCGTTAACCGTCCTACTAGCGAACCAGGTTTCTACTTAGAGCGTAATGAAGGTGCTGGTCGTTTCATTCACTACACTATTAAATCATACAGTGTACAAGCTAATCCAGAAGGCGGCCGTTACTAATTTTAAAAATTTTAAAATTATGTAAAGTCAATAAAATCATAGACATTAATAATAATGTCTATGATTTCTAAATTTATTTCGTTTTAATTTTTAATATAAAGTAATAAATAGTTATTATTCGATTTTCTTACCCTTTTTGCAAGTTAAGAATACCCATAATTATTCAGAATAACGGTATAATATGAATTTTATCAGTAATTTTGTGGGGGAAAGAATATACTCTTAAGTCTAATAAGAGTTGGTAATATTTTAAATTTTTATTAAAGTAATTAATGGATATAAAAATTATCTCCTTGACTAATATTAGTACTTTTAAAACTATTTTTTATTCTATTTAACTATAACAAATTATTATTTTAGTTCTAACTTTTGACATACTGTATTAATCTTATTATAACGAATTGTGATATGCATGTTACTTAAGATGGTTTTTGTAACATTTCGTAGTGTTTATTTACGGGGGTATTCAAAATTATCTTTTAGTGATAATAAAAGATAATAAAAATAAAGGAGAAAATATGTACATAGGTTATATTAAGGACCGTCAGCATTTAGGTTTTATGTGTATTAAAGATATAAAAGATGGGAAACAAATAACGCTAATTTATATTACTATCACGATTATTATAAATTCTAGCTTGTTTATGAGTGACCTAGATCATAAATCATATTAAGATAAACCGTCTCATGAAAAAATAATATCAAGTACCTCAAATCAAAAATTAACTAGTCTTAAGGATTATCACAATCGAGGTTTAAATGTTCAAACTGGAAATGTCAGAGATAATATTAGTTCAATACATTTAATTGATCAATTAAGAGATGGTGTGTATAGTTTACCAGAAAATACTGATCAGAATTTAGAAAAAATCAATGAGACTTTAAAAGAATCGGTGATGTTTGACAAATTACAAAAGAATTTAGTTTCCAAATCTGTAGAAAATTCAAAAAGTTTTAATAAAATTGTTATTGGAATTATTGATAAAATGGAACCCATAATAATCAAAAATTTTGGAGGCTTTTAACCGAACAACAAAAAGCGGTAAAATCAGAACTTTCGATTTCCGTTAAATCATCATCTAAAGATATTCTTAATCCTAAGCCACAAAAAATTCTTGCGAAAAAAAGTTCATCTATTTTTGCTGAAGCCTTAGTGGCTATAAATCCGGGCCGATGGCCAGCTTTTACAGCTGGAAGTTCTATGGCAAGTAATATGCGAGATATTAAGGATAAACTTCAAACTCCATTGGATAACTTACGTGTTGCAAACGAGTATTTAGAAACAGCCCAAAGTGATACTCAATGGCGAGATTGCTTTTGAAAAGTTGCTCAATATACAACGACAATTAATATAGCATCTGAAATAGGTGGTGATATAGGATCATTTGGAGCAGGTGCTGCTTCTAATAAAATTGCGGATGGTTACATGGAGGAAATAGTTGTTACTGAAGTAACTAAGAATCAGCAAGAAAAACTCAATTTAGAAATTTTTAAACAAACTGCCCGTGAACAAGCGATAGACGTTTCTAAAGTTCGGGGTACTGGATTAACGCGTGAATTTGTTCCTAATTTTATGCAAAAAGATATTTGTGAACGTCCAGAACGAAATTCACGTCCAAATTCCTGCAAAGATACTAGTTATCTATATGACGATCCGTCATATTTTAATTAAATTTAATAGTTTCGAATGGTTTTTTAATTTTGCAAAGATTTTAATCAATTTGGGGATCTAATTTTTACAACATAGGTAAGTTAAAATTATTTATTTAATAAAATCAAAATAATAATAATGGAATAGATCATGAACTTTTTTTCAGATTACTTTAATTCACAAATTAACGAGATAATTGATACGATTACGAACATTCGAAGTCCAGCTTACACATGGATTTTATTGTGGATTTTTATTAAAATGTATAGAGAAATAATTTTTAATAAAAAATAAATTTAGGAATTCAATGGAAGTAAATTAGCACTCTGAGGGTTTAGGCTGGAATCACTATGCCGATCGAGTTTTATCACTTCAGGGGCTTTATTTGGCCTTTAGAATCAATAAAAGAATGAATAGTTCTAGTAAAACTTAAATATTTATATAACTTTTAATGTACAATTTAAAATAGGCTATTATTTATTTACAAAATTTTATGCAAGTAGATAAAAAATACGGTTATGTCCGCGTGAATACTGAAAGTCAAGAATCAAATTCTTCTATTAAATATCAAAAAGAACAATTAATTCAAAACGGAATTCAAGCCGAAAATATTCGAATTGAAATTTGATGTCTTATCATTTATTTACAGATCAATTTGAGACATTTGAAGAGCTTTTAACTAGACATTTTTATAACCAAGCTATTCAACTATTTGATCTCGAAAATTCTTATTGCGATTTGCTACTCGCTAATTTTAGACAAGTGAAAAAACCGTTTGTATAAGAAATATTAATTAATTCTTTATCCATAAGCTATCGAACTGAGAAGCCGACGCATGATTTAACCAAAGTAGAATTTTTCTATCGATTGATCCAGCTGCTCAATTATATTAAATGTTTCGAAGGCTACTCAAAATTAATCTCGCTGGGTGACCGGATTTATAAAACCTTTCAATTTCCTGTGAATAGGTTTCTAGAATTCGTCGGCAAACCAAAAAATAATCATTATCAAGTAAAAAATTTAGTCGAGTTTTTAAAATCGTTACAAACAATTGAACCGATTTTAGAAAATTTTTCTGACAGTAGTTTTCGACGTTACGTTGCTTTTCCTTATCTTAAAGTATGACAAAAAAAATGTTGGTGGGTGGAATTATTTGTTTGTGAATAACTTTATGTTTATCGATATCCATTCCACTTGCCTGAAAGGTTTTTAAACTATCGAGATAATTTTGAGTTAAAAGAAGGAGTTAATTCTATGTCAAAAAAAATAGGGGGTTTCCTTTAGAATATTTTCCTGGAGAAATCGTAACAGAATGGGAAGCTGGAATAAATCGTAAAATGTTTTTGTTTAGAGTCAAGAGTGTAGGTGGAGCTCTAACTCCCAATGTGTCAGTAATGGTTCCATCAGCACCAACTGCTATTAATAGAATTCAGTTTACTAGTCAGGATTCAATGATTAGTCAAACTAAAGCTAGTTCTTTAATTGCTCCAGTTATAACTAATCAACCTTATAAGATTATTCTAACGGACCTACAGTTAGATGAATTAAATCAGATTAGTTCTAAATTTCTGGATGGTTCAATCAGTATAGACGAAGCAATCTTACAACTTCGTGTGGAGGAAAATTCAAAGATATTTCTTTCATAGTTTTATATATTTGGTTATATACATTACAGAAGAATCATGTCGAAAGTTTTCAGTCTATTCGTCTACCCGATCAAGAGTGGACGCCAAAGGGAGCGGGTCAACGTCCTCCTTATGCTAGAGGGTATTATTCTTCCAATTCAAGATCAAGTCTTGGTTTAACTTATGATGGGTTTAACGAATTGCATAGAACTAACATCCAAAATGCCTATAGTCAGATTCCTAATCTTTCGGTAAAAGGAACAAATCAGCAAGTGACAGCTTGGTCTGCGGCGAAACATATACATCATTCACCAGATTTTGGTTTCGATCCAAGGAAATACGGCATGACTCAAAAAGATTTAGATAATATATCTGAAAATGGTCTTATAAATCATATTCGGGATTGTGGAAGACCACCGAGTGATGACTATGTTCAGGCATTACAACGGCGTTGGAAAAGGTTTGCAAAACATAGAGATGTTCAAAAATGTGGAATTCAACCTGTTATGGGGAAACCGTGTCATGTTGTGAAACATGATAGTACAGGAATTTTTCTCTTATTTGAAGAAAATAGTAGAGAAAGTTTTACAGGTTATAAGTTAACAGAAAAGCAATCCCGAAATCATGATGAAAATGGTATCATTGGAAAAAATTATAAAAATTAAATTCTTATGGAGTATGACAAAAAAAAACATTTAAAGTTATTAAAATCTTGTCCGAAGTTAGAAAGCCCCAGAACAAGTCTTTCAGATGAAGAATTTGTAAAATTTCTTGACTCTATACCTAGACCTGACGAAAAATTTTTCAAATTAAGAAAATATTCAGCTATGCTGATTTGTCACTTACACTGGGAGAATCGCGAACAATATTTTGAATTAATAGAAAAATTGTTAAATAGTCCAATGTATTTCTTAGAATTAAGAAACAAACATCAAGCTATTAATAAGGCAGGAGCAAGCTTACAAGCTAATTTAATTCTTTTGGAGCCTAATGAAAGATCTGTAGGGTTCGATGATTTAATTGACGAACTAGTTTCACTGTTTGATTTATATTGTCCAGACCCAAGTCTTCGTGAAAGTCATGAATTGAGTGAAGAAGAATTAAGAGATTTGGTCCAAAAGATTTTCATCGAAATGAAAGAGCGTTATCCTGAAAATTCTAAAGAGAATGTATGACAGAAGAACTAAGTAAAATTGTGTCTTTGTCTGAGCTGAAGAAGGAGAATTTCAATAAACTGAAAAAATGAAAGGAAGAGGAATAAAGTAAAATCCGTTCTGATCTGGGAGTGATATTAGAAGACTAAAAAATAAATCAAAAAGATTTTTGGTTAGGCTTTATTGCATTAGCGACCCAAAATAGTGAACTTCTAGAGTTGAATAAGAAACTAAGTCAGCAATTAGAAAGAGTTGGAAAATAATTAAATGTACTCAAAAAACAATGAGAAGAAAAGGCTGCTCGAAAAGAAGCTCGTGCAAATCGAAAACGCTTACCGAAACGGCAACCAATAACATCGGAAATTTATCGGTTACTCATTCAAGCAGCCGAAAGTACGAGTTATAATTCGGTAAGGTTAAGAATTGCTTTTTGTCTACTAACGGTAACTAGGATTCGAATCAACGAGTTCTTACCTTTGAAAGTCGGTCAGCTTCAAACATTACTTTAATCTCATTGGATTAAAATCGACTCTTCAAAACGAGGACCTGCTAACCATAAAGCTTTTTTAACTCGTGAGGGAAGAAAATTAGTTTAGGAGAGAGAAAAAAATTTTGAATTCTTTTTCCTAATGAAAAATCTGGATTCATATATATTTACCTCTGAATCAAATAATCATCAAATGTTGAGGCGTGAAACGATCACAAGAAATGTTAATAGAGTAATGCGTTCTGTCTCTAAAAGTCTTCCGGATCAACCCCGCATTACTCGTCATAGTTTTCAAGTTCGCTATATTTCTCGATTATGGAAAGACACCAAAGATATTGAATTTGTTCGTCAAGGAATTGGTCATGCAAAAATTGATACAACTTCACAATACGTAGAAAATCTTTTTGAAAAAGAAAGTCAGGACCAGATGTTGAAGATCAGTGCTTAGAAAGTTGATAATGGCCATTAACATATCAAAAAATAACCTCTTAGCAGGCGGTCTAGGACTACGACTCAGGAAGGCAAGAAACTGACTCCTTGCGTCCTTTCTTATATTAGTCAAACTATAGGAAAAAAATGAAGCAAAATAAATTAACTTTTGATACTGAAAATTTAGTAGTGTACTGGTTAGAAATTTCTATCGAAGGGCTTTACAATTTGGAGGGAATTCACGCGCTCGATAATTATTTTGATAAAAAATTGGAATTAAATTCGACCTTTCAAGAATCTAGTAAAAGAAATAGCCAAACTCTTATTAGTCGCCCTGCAAACCAATTTAATGTCCTATTTGTTAAAACTTGGCTGAAATATTGGTCGGGCACAAAATTAATTTTTTCGGATGAAAATGTGGCTGACTTTTATAAGTTGGTCCAAGAAAAAAAAGTGGATTGGAAGATCTTAAAATTAGGATGACTTAGCTTAAGTCGATTTGATTTTTACTACTTCGAAAAGATTAATGATTCTGCCAAAAGTTCGGTGAAATATTTTTTGTAGAATTGCGTAAAAAATCTAGAAGAAAAAAGGAAAAATATTTCCTATAATTTGTCTATGGAAAGAAGAAAGGTGGATATCTATTACGAATTAGAAGTCGTCAAAGTTCGAAGCATCTTCGAATTTATCAAAAAAGAAATGGATTAGAATTTGAAGTTGAAATTAAAAAACAAGAAAAAAAAAGCTAGAAAATTTTCTTTTTTCAAACCAGTTGAAAAAGTTTGAAGACAGCTTTATCGGATGTTATTATGAATATTTGTGTAACTACTTGGGTTTTGAGAATGCTTTTAACGAATGGTTAATAGTAGGGGGAAGAAAATTATGGATGACTAGGTTTTTATCAAATTCATTAGCACTAAGTTATTTACAACCTAAGTTAGCTAGAAATATTTATCAAAACTTCGATAAAAAACAGAGATATTTTGTTTTACCCAGTTTCCTTCTTTTTTAGATTAAAGAAAAGATAAAATTCAAATCTTGGAGCGAAGTTTAGGATTTGTGAAAATTAATTTTCAGACATAAGATTTTTTTAATTTTATCGGTATCTATTTAGATAAAATTGATGCAAAAAAGTTAGCTAAAATAACTGATATAATACATCAGCAAAGTCGGCGGATGACAGTTTTTTCAACAACTCCGGTGGAAAAAATTTTTCAAAATAAATCAATCTTAGCCGATATTAAGTTTACTAAAATTCGGAAGTGGCCTTTTATTGGTGAAATGGTAATCGCGGAAGAAACTAGTATAGGTATCCATTTTAGTTACCGGAATCTCTTCTTTTTTTACCAACATATAATGATTATTATCAAAATTATATGATAAAAATAAAACTTTTATTCATTGAAATTTATAGTTGAAATGCAGTCAAAAAGCGGATGCCAATTAAAGATTTTTTAAGTCAATTTCACAGATCCAATCAGAAAATCGCAAAAATTAAAAAAGATATTCTTATTATTCTTAACGATTTACAAAAAAAAGATTTAATTGATTCAAGATTTCAGTTAATTTCAAAAACCAGAAAGTAAGCTAAACTAATTAAACTTTCTACCTCTAGGTTTACCGAATATGATACTATTTGTTTTTATAAAAAAATTAAGTCAAAAGAAATAAAATTGAATTGAAAGTTTACTTGCAAAAAGAGCCCGTTTTGACTGGAAAAAGAGTCCGCGTTAAAAAAAATGACGGACCCTAAATGTAATAATCGAGAATAAGGTAAGAAAAAATTTATAAAGTTTAAAATAATTATTTTATTTTTAATTGGCCTGCAATAATGCTGTCTGTTAATGAATTTAAGATTAGTTTAATTGATCTTACTGCATCGTCGTTACCAGGAATTGGAATATCAATTAAATCTGGATCACAATTTGTATCTAAAATTGAAACAACAGGGATTCCTAATTTACGACATTCTGCAATAGCTGTCATTTCACGTTTTTGATCAATAACAATAGCAACATCTGGTAAATTTGGCATTGTTTTAATACCATCTAAATGTTTACTTAGTTTTTTTAATTCTTTGCGGCGTAAAACAACTTCTTTTTTTGGTAATAAGTCAAATGTTCCATCGGCTTCTTGTTTTTCCAAATCTTTTAATCGATTAATTCGTTCTTTAATCGTGGACCAATTTGTTAACATCCCACCTAACCAACGATGATTTACATAATATGAGTTACAACGTTTTGCTTCTTGAGCAATTAAGGTTGTTGCTTGACGTTTTGTTCCAACAAATAAAACAATTTTCTCTTCACTTGCTTCTGTTTCTAAATAATTTTTCGCGTCTTTTAATAAAGTTGCTGATTGAACTAAATCTAAAATATGAATATTATTAACTTCACTGTAAATGTAAGGAAACATTTTTGGATTCCAACGATGTGCTTTATGGCCAAAGTGAACACCCGCTTCTAATAATTGAGACAAACTAATATCAGACATAAAAATTTTAAATTACTTAATAAAATGTATTAATCTATAATGTAAAACATATCAAATATTAATTTACTTGTCTAGATTTTTGTTCTAGATAATTGGAATTTTCTAAAGTTTCATTTAATATTGTCGTTTTTGCTGTCTCTTTTTTGAAACTGTTTCGATAATTTTGAGAACCAGTTCCTGCTGGAATTAAATGCCCAATAATAATATTTTCCTTTAAACCACGTAACCAGTCAATTCGTCCTTCAATTGCCGCTTTTGTCAAAACTCGCGTGGTTTCTTGGAAACTAGCAGCTGAAATAAAACTTGGATTATTTAAAGCAGCTTTGGTAATACCTAATAATAATGGGATGTAACATGCGGCTTGTTTCATATCAATATTAATAATTTCATTAATATATTGAATATGATATAAATCAATAACTTCTCGTCTTAATAACGGTGTATGACCCTCATATGTGATTAAAACTTTAGTCGTCATTTGTTTAATAATAACTTCTAAATGTTTATCATTAATTGTTACACCTTGAGATTGATAAACAGATTGAACAGAATTTAAAATGAATAATTGAACTTTTTTAAAACTTTTATAACTACCTTCATAATTATCAATCAGACGATTATATTTAAATTTATGAGTTTGATCGCATGAAAAATATTTTATCAATCCGTAATAATTAAAATATACTTTTAAAAGTTTATGTGGATTAATTTTATCGTTTTCTGTTATTGATGTGCCTAATTTTTTAAATTCAAAGTTTGGGTCTAAGCTTGTTTTTTGAATCAGTAAACCTTTTTTCTGACTAGTTGGAATTCGTTTCATGACAATATTCTTTTTACGTGCTTCCAGAATTTCTTCAATTCTTGGTAAACCTTGTACAATGTCACCGGTAATTTCTTTTTCAAGATTTAATAATCCAATAGTTTTTCCTGCTTCAACAAATTCTGTATTTTTGCAAAATACACTATTTACATCTTGTTCAAAGTAATCTTCAGTAATAGAATATAAACCAACAGTTTTTGTTGATTTTAAAAATGGTTGCTCAATAAATTTTAATAAAGTTAGCTGATAATTTAAATTGTTCGCATTTTTCGTTTTATTTTCATTTGCAATAAGTTCTGAACTTCGCATCAGTAAAGTTCGATCCATTTTCTTAATTGCTAATTGCTTTGAGTTATTTGGTTGTAATAATTTATTAAGCTTTAATTTTGATTTATTATTTGTAATTGTAAATTTTTTAAAAAACTGAGGAATTAAACAACTATAAAGTTTACCATTACTCTTTAAAAATAGTTTTGAAAATTCAGATTTAATACTAAATTTTGAATCTAAACTTGGATTAATTGTTGGTTTTCGTTTTGCTGATAATTTAAAAATATTATGGTAATTTAATGAAACTTTTTTCGTAGTAATAAAATTTGATTTAATTCGTGTTGAAGGAACAATTTTATATTGTAAATTTAATTTAGAAATTAGATTTTCATTTTTACAATTTGGAAAGAAATAAGGGCGTCCTTTTTGAATTGTAAAATATTTATCATTTTCAATGATAATTTTACCTGTCTCGGTTAAATTTGATTTTGAGATGATAAAATCATTTAATTTTTTATTTAAAAATTTTGATTTTTCAACTCTTAAACAATCATTATTAGAAATTAAAAATATTTGCTTACTATTTTGCTTTTTAATTTTAAATTTAACAATTTCCAACGAATTTGTAGTAAGCGCTTCTAAATAGCCTAAAGTTAAATAATTACTAATAAATTGATTTTGTTGAATAATAAAACATGGTTTAATTTCTTGATATTTTAAATTTGGAGATATATAATTAGTTAAACAAAGTTTTTCTATAATATTAAAATCAATAGAATTTTTTTTTTTGTTATTTAATAATTCAATTCGAATATTATTATTTACAGATTTATTCGTTTTAAATGTTAAAACTTTAGAAACTAAATTTAAAGGTTTTGTTCCTTTAATTGTTTGATTTGATTTATAAAAATAAAGTGATTTGGATTCTAAATTAAAAATAGATTGATTATTATTTTCTAAATTACTTGGATAAAAATTTGAGTAAGGAAATTCATAAATTTCAATTGGTCGAACCAATAATTGATCTGTTGTTTTTCCAATAATATGTTCACAAAATGATAAATTATTAACAGTAATATTTGAAAAAATAATTTCCCCTGGATAATATACTTTTTTGGTTGTATTTTTAAATTTTTTCCCTTCATAAACTATGCCCGCTTTAATAGAAATTGTTTTAACAAAATTCTGTTTTTGAACAACAGTAATTAATCCTGAGGTTTTTGAGAAAAGCCCTGGAATAAGTTCAAAACCTTTAGAAACAAAATCACCATGTTCAACCAATAAAATGTTTGGCTGACAATTTACTTGATGAATTTCTTCACCTATCCAAATAATAGTTCGATGACGAACTATTGATTTATATTTTTTGTCATTGTCAAAATGAGAATAATAAGAAATAATTTTATTTTGCTTATTATCTGTTAGCAAATTTTTATAGTTATAATATAATGTACCACCTGTTAAAGTTCGAAATGAATTTATAATTAATGTTCCAAATTTTTCATTTCGAGTCATCTGTAAATAATTTTTTGAATTTTTACGGTGAATTTTAATAAAAAATTTTAAACTATTTATTTTTAACAAATAATTGTTAAAATGGTATTTAAATTCTAATTTTTGTAATTTTGATTTTTTTAACGAATACTTATTATTATTAATTTTAATTAAGCATTGAGATAAAGTTTTTTTATCATCGATAAATTTAACAAAACCACTATAATGATTCACTAATTTTGTTCTAAAAATATAGCTATGACGATTTAATTTATAATCTGGATAAAAATTTAAAAACGAATTTATAGGACTGTTATATAATTGTCCTGATAAAATCCAAATTAATTTATTATTATTTAATAGATTAACTTTTTGTTTTAATCGTGGAATAAAAATTTCTCCACCCCGATCAGTTAAAATTGGTTTGATTTCTGTTTTAATCTGTTTATTTGTATTAATTAATTCGCCAATAACTGTATCTTTTAAAATATATTGATTATTTTTTGGAAATAAAATCGTATTTCTTAAAACTTCAATTTGAACTAATTTTTGATTTTTATCATCTGGAATTAAAACTAATGATCCTGAATTTTTTGTTACTAAAACATCTTCACCTCGATTTGTCCTTAAGTTGACTGTTTTTAAAATTTTATAAAATTGTATAACACCATTTAAAGGACTAGTAATTTGCTGACGAGCATCTGAAGTAAAAATACCTCCAGTATGAAATGTCCGCATTGTAAGCTGAGTTCCAGGTTCACCAATCGATTGACCTGCTAAAATTCCAATTGCTTCGCCAATATCAACTAAATTTTCTTTTGCTAAATCCCAACCATAACACTTTTGACAAATTGCACGATATAAATTACAAGTTAATGGTGATCGAATATAAAATGTTTTTATATTCTTTTCCTTAAAATGTTGAATTAATTTTGGTGTAATTTGAGTATTTTTTTGAGCAATTAAAATACCAGTTATGGGATCAAAAATAGATTTATTTAAGACTCTACCTAATATTTTTTCATAAATTAAACTCTGAGAATCATTATTTTTATTTGAAATTGAAAATAAAAATGCATGGTTAGTTAGACAATCTTTTTCCCGAATTAAAATATCTTGCGCAACATCAATTAAACGACGAGTTAAATAGCCTGAATTGGCAGTTTTTAAAGCTGTATCAACAATTCCTTTTCGAGCACCATACCCAGACATTAAATAATCGGTAATAGTTAAGCCTTCTCGAAAATTTTTTTTAATTGGTAAGTTCATGATTTGGCCACTTGGATCGGACATAAGTCCTCGCATACCAACAAGTTGGCGAACTTGAGATAAATTTCCTCGCGCTCCCGAGAAAGCCATTATATAAACAGAATTTAAAGGATCATAATTTTTAAAGTAATATATAATTTGATCTTTTAAAGATTCACTTGTTAAACTCCAAGTATCAATAATTTTTTGAAATCTTTCAACGTCAGTAATTTTACCTTTTAAGTATATTTTTTCAGCATTTTGAATTTCTTGATTTGCTTTTTCAAGCATTCCATTTTTTACAAATGGAATTTTTAAATCTTCAATACTAATTGAAATTCCAGCTTGAGTTGCATATTTAAATCCTAAATATTTTAGTTCATCTGCTAATGAACAAGCTTGCATTGAATCATAATTGGTAAAACTCCACGCTAATAATTGACGTAATTGTTTTTTACCAATTAGATTATTTTGATAAATATAATTTTTCATAAAGTCTCTTTAGTATAGTACTCTTACAATTTATAAAAAATTTAAAATTTTTTGAATTGTATAATTTAAAATAACTCGACCAGTTGTTGTTTTTAAATATTGAACAATTTTCTCCCCATTTTTATCTTTTCGTATTTGAGCATTCTTATAATACTCGATAATACTTTGATCTTCTAATTTACGGATTTTAATTAAATCCGATAAATCTTCTGTTGAACCATTATAACGAATCCAAATTGAACTATGAAGATCAATTTTATTTTGGTTATAGGCTAAAATAACATCATCTAAATTTGCAAAATAATGGCTTGAGCCAAGTAATCCCTGAATATTATTTACTGTTAAATAGTAACAACCTAAAACCATATCTTGACTTGGCATAATAATTGGTTCACCATTAGCTGGTGATAAAAAATTATAGGGAGCGAGCATTAACATATAACATTCAGCTTGCGCTTCTAATGATAATGGAATATGAATAGCCATTTGATCACCATCAAAATCTGCATTAAATGCAGAACAAACTAAAGGATGTAATTTGATTGCTCTTCCTTGTACTAAAATAGGTTCAAAGGCTTGAATACCTAAACGATGTAAAGTTGGAGCACGGTTTAAAAAAACAGGATGATTGGATAATATTTTTTCTAAAACTGGTTCTATAATTAATTCATTTTGTTGAATTAAATTTTTAGCAATTTTCATATTATTTGCTAATCCTTGATTAATTAATTCTCGAATTACAAAAGGTTGAAATAGTTCAATTGCCATTTCATAAGGTAAACCACACTGATTTAACTTTAAACTTGGACCAACAACAATAACAGAACGACCCGAATAATCTACTCGTTTGCCTAATAAATTTTGTCGGAAACGACCATGTTTACCTTTAATAATATCTGATAATGATTTTAAAGGTCGATTATTTGCACTTAAAGCAATTTTTCCTCGTTTTCCATTATCAATTAACGTATCAACTGCTTCTTGTAATAATCGTTTTTCATTTCGAATAATTAATTGTGGAGCATCAATTTCTAATAATCTAAGTAATCGATTATTTCTTGTAATAATTCGACGATATAATTCATTTAAATCAGATGTAGCAAATCTACCTCCTTCTAATTGAATCATCGGTCTTAATGCGGGTGGAATAACTGGTAAAATGGATAAAATCATCCACGATGGTTTTGAGCCAGTTCCAATTAAATTTTCTAATATTCGAATTCGTTTTATTGCTTGTTCGCGGATTTTATAAATTCTTTGTTGTTCCCATTTTCTAAACCATTGAGACTCATTATAAAATGAGGTTTCTTTATTTAAAACTTTAGTACAAATTAAAACAAAACATCTTGTTCTAAAAATTTCAGATTTTAAATTTAGTTTTTCTAATTCCCGTTTGATTAAAGGAGCTCCAATTAAAAAATTAGGTGTAGCACGTAATAAATATTTAGGGGTATTATATCGACGATTTTCCGGTTTTGGGTATGGTTTTAATGGATAACAGCTATACCCCAATTCTCGACTCCTTCTATACTGCTGCAAATCCCAATGTAAGCCATAGAATGAAATTTCATCTTCTGCTATAAAATAGGCTAGTGAGGCTAATTTAATTCGCTTAATTCTTTCATCCCATACTTCAACAACAGTTGAAGTTGTAAATTTTAAACCTTGACAATTGCCACATTCTTTAGAACGAGGTGTATAAGTTGTATTTAACTGTTTTTCAGATTCTTCAATTTCTAATAATAATGCCATAAAATTTGGCCGACTATTAATATACCAAACATGAGTAACCGGATATATTAAATTTATATACCCCATTCGATGTCGCCTTACTCTGGATTCAGTTAATTCAACTCCACATCTTTCACATATTAATCCTTCATATCTAACTCGTTTATATTTCCCACAAGCACATTCTAAACTTTTATTTGGACCAAAAATTCTTTCACAAAATAACCCATCCATTTCAGGCTTAAAAGTTCGGTAATTAATTGTCTCTGATTTTTGAACTTCTCCAACAAATTGGCCATTTGGTAATTTACGATTTGCCCATTGTAATATTCTAAAAGGCGACGCCAATTTTATTTTTATATAATTAAATTCTTTTGCGAATTGTATCATAATTATTAAAATGAAATATCATTTATATTTGAAGTAGGCGAAAATGTTTTTGATAAAGCGTTATACTTTTCAATTAAATTTACTTCAATTTCATAGCGTTTTGAAGAGCTAAATTTTTCAATTTTATAAGTGCTCATATCTAAACCTATAGATCTTAATTCTTGTAATAAAACTTTGAATGATTCAGGAATTCCAAATTGAGGAATTTGTTGCCCTTTCACAATAGCGTTTAAGGTTTCATTTCGACCTTGCATATCATCTGACTTAATCGTTAAAAGCTCTTTTAAAGTAAAAGCTGCTCCAAATCCTTCTAATGCCCAAACTTCCATCTCACCAAAACGTTGACCACCATGTTGGGCTTTCCCACGTAATGGTTGTTGAGTAATTAAAGAATAAGGACCTGTTGCTCTTGCATGCATTTTATCATCAACTAAATGAATCAATTTTAACATATAAGCATTTCCAACTGTAATTGGATTTTCAAATTCTTTACCAGTTCGTCCATCAATTAAGACCATTTTTCCTGGAGCATATGGATTAAATAACCAACTTTCATTTCGTTTAATGGATGCTTGTCTCAATTTTTTATTAATTAAAATTCGTGACATTTCTAACCCATACATTTCATCAAATGGTAAAATTTTGAATCGAGAATTTAATTTATCACCTGCTAATCCTAATAAACATTCATAAAGTTGTCCAACGTTCATTCGCGAAGGAACTCCTAATGGATTTAAAATAATATCAATAGGTGTTCCATCAGGTAAAAACGGCATATCTTGACGCGCTAAAATTCTAGAAATAATTCCTTTATTTCCATGTCTACCAGCAATTTTATCTCCAACTTGAATTTTTCGAATTTGGGCAATAAAAATATAAATTTTTTCAAATTTATAGGTTAATTTTGTTCGACGATTAAAAGTAACTGTTTCAATAACACGACCATACTCACCATCTGGCATACGATAAGAATTATCTTTAACTCCTTTTGCTTTTGCACCAAAAATTGCTCTTAATAATTTTGATTCGGGTAATTGTTCAGAAGTATTATTTGAAATAACTTTTCCAACTAAAATATCACCAGGTTTGACAAATGTTCCAACAGTTACAATTCCATCATCGTTTAAATGTTTAATTTCTGATAAACTTAAATTTGGAATCATTTTCATAGTTTGCTCAGACATTTCTGAGTTACGATCTATTTCAATTTTATACCTTTCAATATGAATTGAAGTGAATATATCATCATAAACTAATCTTTCACTAATTAAAATCGCATCCTCAAAATTATAACCTTGCCATGGCATATATGCAACCAAAACATTTTGTCCTAAAGCTAATTCACTACTTGTGATAGCTGGGCCATCTGTTAAAATTTGGCCAGATTTTATTTTTTCTCCTTTCCAAATAATTGGTCGATGATTAATACAAGTTTGTTGGTTTGACCGTAAATATTTTTGAAGTTTATAAATGACTTTTTTTCCAAACTTGTCTTTAATAATAATTTTATTCGCTGTTACAGAATTAACAATTCCAGATACTTGAGCATTTAAAGTCATACCTGAATCGATGGCAATTTGATTTTCTAACCCAGTTCCAACAATTGGTTTTTGTGGGAAAATTAATGGAACTGATTGACGTTGCATATTTGACCCCATTAAAGCACGATTTGCATCATCATGTTCAAAAAATGGAATTAATGAAGCAGCAACAGATACCACTTGAATAGTCGAAATTGCAATAAAATCAACCTCAGATGGAATAACGTTTACAAAATCTTGTTTATACCTTACTGGGATAATGGTTTTTATAATATAATTTTCATTATTTGTTGCAATATCCGCAGGTGCAATCTTATATAAATCTTCAATATCAGCTGTTAAATAAATTGGGTTTCCTGTTTTAATTACTTTTCCATTTATAACTCGCCAAAATGGTGTTTCTAAGAAACCTAATTTATTTACACGAGCACATGTAGTTAAAGACGCAATTAGTCCAACATTTTGTCCTTCAGGTGTTTCAATTGGACAAATTCGTCCATAATGACTTGGATGAATGTCACGAACTGCAAAACTAATCCTATCACGATCAAATCCACCAGGTCCTAATCCACTAATTCGACGTCTATGGGTTAAAGATGATAATGGATTAGTTTGATCCAGATATTGAGATAATTGACTTGATCCAAAAAATTCTCGAATTGTTGCATTAACGATATTAAAACTTAATAAATAAGCGGAATCGACTTTATTAGTTTGATTTCGTAATTTTCGAATTAATCTTTGAAATCCAATTCTAAATAAATTCTGTAATAATTCTCCAACTGATCGAACACGCCTATTTTTTAAATGATCAATATCATCTTGAACCGCTTTTGAAATAGTTAGATCAATTAATTTATCAATAATAGCAAAAATATCTTCATAAGTTATTATTTGAAATCTTTCACTTAATGTTAAATTTAATCTATTATTTATTTTTAACCGACCAACTTTACCTAATCGATAATAATTCGGATCAAAAATTCTTGAAAATTCAGAAATATTTTTAAAATATTCAATATTTAAATCAAACCGTGAAATTGGTTGTTCAAAACGTTTTGAATTAATTAATAAAGGTTTGTCAAAATAGAAAAAATCAGCGTATTGTAAGTTTTGATAAATTTCTAAATCTGTTAATCCCATTTCTTTTAATAAAAAAAGAATTGGTTTTTGATTAATTTTATCTAATTGAATAACAACCTCATCTTCCTGATTTTTAATGGGATATTTATAAGGGTTAATTTTTGTGTTTTTTTGGAAACCAAACCTGATCCATGAACCATACTCTGGAATTAAAGTAGCAGTGTATAAAACTTTCTCATCATACTTCTTATGATAATTTGTTTTAATTTCATGGTCTCTTTTATATAAAAGGAGTTGGGTTTTTGTTTTAAGATATTTGTGTCGTTCTGGTTTATAAGAAAATTTATCTTTTCCAAATATATATTTTAATTGTTCCTTTAAACTAATTGAGAAATAAATTGTTGGTTTTAAAGTTGGAAATTCAATTAATTTATTAACATCGATCATTTTTTCTGAAACTTTCTTTAAATTTTGTTTTAGAAATTGAAAATTTTGCATTTCTAAAAGCCAATTTATAGAATCTTTTGTTATTAAAACTAATTGATAGTTTAACTTTAATTGGCTAAAAACTTGAGAATTAATGATAGTTTTATCATAACTTCGAAGCAATTTATCAATTTCTACATTGGATAAATCAAATTTATTTTTTATAAGCAAAATTTCATTTGAAATTAAGAAATTATTTGATGAAAATTTTTGTTTTAAAAAATAATATTTAAGTAAAAGTTTTGATAAAAAATCAAAATATTGTAGTAAATAATTAATGTTATTCTTTTTTAAACTGGTGTTAAATAATAATCCAGTGGGTTTTAATTTTAACCATTTTAAAAAAATCTGAATTAACTTAATTTTAGATTTTGTGTCAAAAGTTTTTGAAATTAAACGATAAAGTTTAAAACATTGTAAAAAATAAAATGTGGAATTTTTGTTTTCTTTTTTTAAATATTTAAGTGAATAATGATAGATTGGATTTTTATTCCAGTTTGGGATAATTTTTTCTTCCTCTTCATCTTCATCTATTATGGTCGGGATAGCGAAAAAAAGATCAAATTCAGATATAAATGCTTCACCAGATGGTAAAAATGTACGTAATTTATTTATATCTGTGGATAATTTTCGTTTAAATTGTTTTTGATTTTTTTGATTTTTATTTTTTTCAAAATAAATTCCAGGACTTCTAATAATTTGACTGACAATAACACGTTCACAACCATTTATTATAAAAGTTGCATAAGTTGTCATTAAGGGTAACGTAATTATTGGAAACTGATTTTGATAGCGAATACTATTAATTATCTTATTTCTAACTTCAATTGGAATAACCAATTGTGCGCGATAATTTCCACTATATTTTCTTGCAATTAATAGACTATAGGGTGGTTTAATTAAACTATATTCTTCCCCAAACATGATATATTCAGTATTTTGACTAAAATCATGAATTTTTGAGAATAATGCTAATTCTTCAGTTAAACCTTGAGTAATAAACCAACAAAAGCTTACTCGTTGCATTGCTAGGAAATCTGGAAGAGCATTAATATAATTCATATTTTGCTTCATAATTTTATTAGTAACTTAAATAATTGATTAGGTTCATATTTTTTATTTACTAACGTTTATAAAATATAATTAAGTTTAAGAAATTTTAGAGTTTCTTAATTTTAATGAAAAAGTAAAACAATTTTTGATTATTTTACTCTTTCATCAAAATTAAACTGCTTTTAAATAAGCAGCTAACTTTGCTTTTTTTTTTGCTGCTGTATTTTTATGAAAAATATTCTTCTTTGTTCCTTTATCCATAAGACTATAAACAGAGCTTAAAATCTCTTTTAATTTTTCTTTTTGTTCAGCAGTTTGTGAATTTTTATAAACGTCTAAATTTGTAAAAAATAGTTTAGTTAAAGTTCGAACTGACGTCTTGTAATATTTGTTTCTTAAACGATTTCGTTTATTAATTTCGATACGTTTTTCTGCTGATTTACTATTAGCCATATTTTTAAATACTTTAAATAATTATTTATAAATTAATGTTTAATCTAATATAGTATATTTAACTAAAAATTAAAAGTTTTAGTTAAATAAAATTTTTTATCACAACATTAAACCTTGATAAGATGTAAATTTTTAGGCAATATAATAATTAAAATTATTAAGTTCAAATTTCTATGGCAAAAAACAAAGGTACTCGAATTTTAATTACTTTAGAATGTACTGAATGTCGTTCAAATTTAAATAAACGATCACCTGGTGTATCACGATACCATACGCAAAAAAATCGTCGTAATAATCCAGAACGATTAGAATTAAAAAAATATTGTCCACATTGTAATAAACCAACTGTACATAAAGAAATAAAATAAATTAAGATTATGATTTCAAAAAAACAAAAAATATCACCAATTAATTTAAATCAAAAAATTGATTACAAAGATATTGATTTATTAACATTATTTGTAACAGAACAAGGAAAAATTTTGCCACGTCGTGCAACAGGTGTAACTGTTCAACAACAACGAAAATTATCAAAAGCTATTAAACGTGCAAGAACTTTATCATTGTTTCCATTTGTTGCATCTAATTCTGCTTAAATTTTATTAGAGTTATTATTTTGCTATATAATAACTCTAATAACTCTAAGTTTCATTTATAAGGAGAATTTTAAATTGTATGGGAAACTTTATTGATAAAACATTTACAGTAATCGCTGATATTTTATTAAAAGTTTTACCTGCTAGTAAACAAGAAAAAGAAGCATTTTCTTATTATCGAGCGGGAATGGCGGCTCAAGGAAAAGGTCGTTATGCTGAAGCATTACAAAATTACTATGAAGCTCTTCAAGTAGAAGAGGATCCATATGATCGTAGTTATACATTATATAATATTGGATTAATTTATGGTAATACTGGAAAATATACACAGGCTTTAGAATTTTATCATCAAGCTTTAGCATTAAATTCAAATCTTCCGCAAGCTCTAAATAATATTGCCGTTATTTATCATTCACAAGCTCTTCGTGCTCAAACTTTAGAAGAAGATGAATATGTTGAATTATCAAAAGAATTATTTGATAAAGCGGGTGAATATTGGATTCAAGCACTAAAATTAGCTCCAGATAATTATCCAGGAGCGCGAAATTGGTTAAAAGTAACAGGACGATTAAGAGACAATATCTAAAGTATAGAACGTCTTAGATTTAAGGAAATCTGATTATATTCAAGAATTAATATAAGTTTGTTGTACAATAGTAGTTAATTACTAAATTTATTAGTCTTTGAAACTGGCAGGTAAGATTTTGAAAGTATATTTATTCTAAAGTATTTTAATATGTTAAATCAAAATGGTAAAAACTAATTTAAATAAAGGTTACGTTACTCAAATTATTGGTCCTGTATTAGATATTGAATTCTCTGATGGGAATTTACCACCTATTTACAGTGCAATTAAAATTGAATTAGAAGATGGTAGTTCAACAATTGTTGAAGTACAACAATTATTAGGTGATAACAAAATTCGAGCAGTATCAATGCGTTCAACAGACGGTTTAAAACGTGGTGTTGAAGCTGTTGATTTAGGTGCTCCAATTAGTGTACCTGTTGGTACCCCAACATTAGGCCGTATTTTTAATGTAATCGGTGAGCCTGTTGATGAACAAGGTGACGTTAACTATAACGAAACTTTACCAATTCACCGTGATGCGCCAGCATTTACTGAATTAGAAACAAAACCATCAATCTTTGAAACAGGTATCAAAGTAGTAGATTTATTAGCACCATACCGTCGTGGTGGTAAAATTGGTTTATTTGGTGGTGCAGGTGTAGGTAAAACTGTATTAATTATGGAGTTAATTAATAACATTGCTAAAGCACACGGTGGTGTATCTGTATTTGGTGGTGTAGGTGAACGTACTCGTGAGGGTAATGATTTATACGAAGAAATGAAAGAATCTGGTGTAATTAATGAAAGTAATTTCGCAGAATCTAAAGTAGCTTTAGTATATGGTCAAATGAATGAACCTCCAGGAGCACGTATGCGTGTAGGTTTAACAGCATTAACAATGGCTGAATATTTCCGTGATGTAAACAAACAAGATGTATTATTATTCATTGATAATATTTTCCGTTTCACACAAGCGGGTTCTGAAGTATCAGCATTATTAGGTCGTATGCCATCAGCGGTAGGTTACCAACCTACTTTAGCTACAGAAATGGGTGCTTTACAAGAACGTATTACATCAACAACACAAGGTTCAATCACATCTATTCAAGCAGTTTATGTACCTGCCGATGATTTAACAGATCCAGCTCCAGCAACTACTTTTGCTCACTTAGATGCGACAACAGTATTATCACGAAACTTAGCAGCTAAAGGTATTTACCCAGCAGTAGATCCATTAGATTCAACATCAACAATGCTACAACCAGGTATTGTTAGTGAAAAACATTATGAAATTGCAGAAACTGTAAAAGAAACATTACAACGTTATAAAGAATTACAAGATATTATTGCAATTTTAGGTATTGATGAGTTATCTGAAGAAGATCGTTTAACAGTTGCTCGTGCACGTAAAGTAGAACGATTTTTATCACAACCGTTCTTCGTAGCTGAAATTTTCACAGGTTCACCGGGTAAATATGTAAGTCTAGAAGATACTATTAAAGGTTTCAGTATGGTTTTAGGTGGTGAATTAGATGATTTACCAGAGCAATCATTCTACCTTGTAGGTAATATTGATGAAGCAATTGCAAAAGCAGAAACTCTAAAATAAGGAGTAACATATATGGTTATGAACATTCGCGTTCTTACCCCAGACAGAGTCATTTGTTCAACAACAGCAGATGAAGTTGTCTTACCAGGATTAACAGGTCAAGTAGGGGTATTAGATGGTCATGCAGCATTAATCACAGCCTTAGATACAGGATTATTACGTATCAAGTTAAATGATAAATGGACACCAATTATTTTATGTGGTGGTCTAGCTGAAATTGATCGAAATCGAGTAACAGTTTTAGTAAATGATGTAGAAGAGCTAACTAATGTTGAGTTAAGTGATGCTACAAAAGAATTAGAAAAAGCAACTTTAGCAGTTGAGCAAGCAGAAACAAGTAAAGCTCGTCTGGATGCTTCTGTTGAATTAAAAAAAGCAACAGCTCGTTTAGAAGCTATTAATTATTTATCATAATAAAAATTAATTCCTTTTTTAAGATCTGTTGTAGACAATCATAATAGATTTTAAAATATAATTTTTAAAATCTATTAAAATCCTAAATTACTAGAATAGTACGAATATAATTTTTTACATGGCGACTAATTCTAACTTTAATTTTACAAATAATTCAATTATAACTTTAGAATTACCTTTTTCAGAACATATTGAAGAATTGCGTCAACGCATTTTTTTAGTTTTTGGGATAATTTTATTGTTAACATCTTTCGCATTTATTGAAGTTAAAAGTCTAGTTAAAATTTTAGAACTTCCAATTAATAATGTTAAATTCTTTCAAATTTCTCCAGGTGAATATTTTATTTCAACAATAAAAATATCATTTTATACAGGATTATTATTTTCTAGTCCATTTATAATTGGACAATTAATTTTATTTTTATTACCAGGATTAACAAAAAAAGAAACAAAAATTATTTTACCATTATTATTAAGTTCATTAATTTTATTTGGCTTAGGATTAGCTTTTTCTTACTATACTTTAATACCAGCAGCTTTAAATTTTTTCTTAAATTATAGTGAAGAAGTACTTGAACCATTTTGGTCATTTGACCAATATTTTGAGTTTATTCTTGTTTTATTTTATAGTACTGGATTAGCTTTTCAAATTCCAATTCTTCAAATTTTAATAGGGTTACTAAATATTGTATCACCAAAACAGATGCTTAGCGCATGGCGATATATAATATTAGTTTCAACAGTTCTTGGAGCTATTTTAACACCCTCAACTGATCCGTTGACACAATTATTGTTATCTGTTGCAATATTACTTTTATATTTTTCCGGATTAGGTATCTTGTTTTTAATAAAGAATTAATTTATATAATCGAATATCCATACTTAGTAAGTATTTAACCTATGGCAACTAATAAGTTTTTTAAAAGTCTTTTATTTGCTTTAACGATTGCTGTAAATGTATTTGGTCTTTGTGTTGAAAATTCATCGGCATATCCAGTTTTTGCGCAACAAAATTATTCAAATCCTCGTGCAGCAAATGGAAAATTAGCTTGTGCCAATTGTCATTTGAATCAAAAAGCAATTGAAATTGAAGCACCCCAAGCTGTTCTCCCAAACTCAGTCTTTGAAGTTGAGATTAAAGTACCTTATGATACAAGTAAACAACAAATTGGCGCTAATGGAAAAAAAGCTGATCTTAATGTTGGCGGTATTTTAATTTTACCAAAAGGCTTTAAATTAGCATCAAAAAGTCAAATTCCAGAGGCAGTTAAAGTAAAAAATAAAGGTGTATTTATTTCACCTTATAGTACAGAATTTGATAATATTTTTGTTGTTGGACCAATTGCAGGTAAGACACATCAAGAATTAATTTTCCCAGTTGTTGCACCTGATCCTGAAAAAAATTCAGATATTAAATATTTAACTTACCCATTTTATGCAGGTGGAAATCGTGGTCGGGGGCAAGTTTATCCAACAGGTGAAAAGAGTAACGTAAATGTATTTGGTGCTTCACAACAAGGACAAATTACTGAAGTTACTAAATCAGAAAAAGGTGAATCAACTATTGTAATTGTTAATTCAAACGGTACAAAAACATCACAAATTATCCCAGCAGGATTAGATTTAGTTGTTAAGTCCGGTGATATCGTACAACCAGATCAAGCATTAAATATTGATCCAAACGCAGGTGGATTTGGTCAAGAAGATTCAGAAATCGTATTACAAAATCCAATTAGAATCGTGGGTTATGTTGCTTTTTGTTTCTTAGTATTATTAACGCAAATCTTCTTAGTGTTAAAGAAAAAACAATTCGAAAAAGTACAAGCTGCAGAGCTTAACTTCTAATTTCCACTAAAAAAACAAGGAATGACTTAATATTGGTCATTCCTAAGTTTTTAATATTAATTAGTATAACTCATCTTCTTGGTGTACTAAAATTGTACAATCTGATTTTGGATATGCAATACATGTTAAAACAAAACCAGCTTCTACTTGATCATCATCTAAGAAAGTTTGTTCTGATTGATCGATTTCACCAGCTGTTACTTTACCAGCACAAGTTGAACAAGCACCAGCACGACATGAGTATGGTAATTCAATTCCTTGTTCTTCAGCCGCATCTAAAACAAATACGTCATCATTACAATCAATTGTTGAATCAATATCATGTTCTTCACTTAATAATGTCACTTTGTAAGTAACCATATAACTCCTTAATTTTAAATAATTATAAAGTAAATTTTTTAAAAGATATTTTACTATTACTTTACTACTTTATATTATACTACGTAAATTTAATACAAATAAAAATTTTTTGATTAAAATTTTAAAACTAATTAATTTTATTTAAAAATTTCTTTTAAACGACTTGCTTTACCTTTTAAATTTCTTAAATAGTATAATTTCGAACGACGAACTTTTGATGATCGTAATACAGTAATTGACTCCAATTTTGGAGAATGAATTAAGAAAATTCGTTCTATACCTATTCCTTGTAATGTTTTTCGAACTGTAATTGTGGTATTAATTGAACTATTTTTTTTTGCAATAACTGTTCCTTCATAAAATTGTACTCGTTCTTTGTTTCCTTCAATAATTTTAACCCCTATTTTAACATTGTCGCCAATCTTAATCACTGGTAAATTCTCTTTTAGAAAACCTTTTTCTACATTATTAATTGTTTGCTGAATATTTAATTTAGACATAGTTTCTAATTATTAAATGTAATTATTTATAATCTTACAATTAGATTCAAAAAAAAACAACATTAAAATCTTTAAAGTGCATTCGACTGGGTTCGAACCAGTGATGTTCCATCTGGAAAACGGATTATGAGTCCGGTGCCTTCAACCACTCGGCCACGAATGCAAATTTGGAGCTGATGGGAATTGAACCCACGTCCATCTAAAAATATTTTATATACTCATTCACAGGCATAGTTCAATGAACGGATTAATAAGTTAAGTTATTCTAAACTATACTAGTTAAAAACGTCTAGTAATAGTGAAATAATATAATGTTTAAAATTAATTAATTTTAAACCGCAAAATTAAATACATTTTGCTCAGTTTTTCTAAAACTTACCAAAGTAAGTAACGATAAAATTAAGTTTTTAGCAGTTATTTTAAGTTTGTATGTTTTTTCGAAGAATACACGCTTCGACCTGAATCATATATAAATTAATTTTAAATGTCGAAACCAAGACAGCCCCAAACATTATAAGCATGAAGGGAATCGAACCCTTGACTTTCAGAATCGGAATCTGATGCTCTATCCACTGAGCTACATGCTTTGGATAAAAGATTACTATTTAATATTTTTTCATTGTTTTTATTTTAGTAAAAAAGTTAATAATAAGTCTCTTGATATTAAGAAAGTTGATTCTATTTTATCTAGATAAATTAAAGTTTCCTCTGACATTGAATATATCAAATTAACTAATTATGGGTCAAGCTAAATACAAAATATTTTAATAAATAAAAAAATGACTAAAAATTTGTTCGATAGATTAACAAATCAGGCTTCTAATAAAAGTTACGACTTGGTATCTCTTTTTATTAAGTTAAGAAGTTTAATATTAAACTTCTTAACTTAATAAAAAGAAGCTTAATATTAAAGTATATTCAATTCTTTAAAAATTGAATTCTACTATATTTAAGATATTAGTAATAAATTTTTCCGCCACCCCATTTTTCTGTAACAATTTTTGGTTGTAATAAAATATGACCAGCCATTGCGTATAGATCATCATCTGTTACAGAACGCATACGTGGGTAAAGATCTGCACTTTTAATACTTGGGTGTACTTCCGCAATTGACTCTACACCATCATATGACGTTGGGTTTTTCATGTAGTCAATTAAAGCATCGATATTATCACGACGTGGAGTTGCTAAACTTAACCCTTCTGGATCTAAACTGATATTTGGATTAGTTTTTGTAATACCACCTACGTGACATGCACCACATGTTGCATTAAATAATCGTTTACCACGTTTAACTTGTTCAGGAGTTAAAACAACAGTTTTACCTGAACCATCTTTAACAACTGTTCGTGTTGCTTCATCTAAATCAATAGCTGATGCAGTTGTTACAAAAAGACCGAAAATACCTACTAATACTAACGAAAGAATTTGTGAATACTTTTTAAACATAATTTAAAAAAATTATTTACAAACTTGAAACCAAGAGTTTTAAGACTAACGAGTTAGCTTTTTTTTTTATTTTTTACTTTTGCCATATTTGCAATTAAACCTCTTAAGCGAATATTTTCCCATCCTGCTACTAGAACGGTTATAATAATCAAAACTTGGCTAAATAAAAGAATTGGATCTAATCTCCACCCATGAACCATTAAAATACAACTATACAAAAAACCAATAGTTGCAAAAAAAATATCTTCATCTCTGGCCACTTCGGGTTTAACATTTCTTAGAAAATATAAGATTAATACTCCAATACTTACAATAATACCTAAAAAAATATTTGGACCAAAACTAACATTTATCATCAGACATTTTTTTTAACTTAATATATCCGAAGATAAGATTAACTAAAAACAATATAATATAAATACTTTAAAATTAATTAAATTTTTAAGCGCGTGTAACTCGATCACTTTTACTAATAACTACGATTGCAATACCAATAGCAAGTACAACAATACCGCCTGCAACTAAACTAGATACAAAATTTGCTAATGAAGGTGTCATGTAAAAAATTCCCTTTTATTTTAATAAAGTTAAAAATAGTAAGATTGACTACAATACTTATTGTATCAATTTTTACAAAAAAATAAAATTAATATTCAGAGTTTTGTTAAAAAATTACTAAATGAAATAAAAAAATTGCAGATATAGGATTAATACTAACTTTAAATTTTTATTTTATGCTGCTATCTTACGATTCTGACATGGTAAATAAATTTAATAATTATATTAAATCCTATATCCGATTTCATTATACTATATTTATTTATAATAATCAACTTCTAATTTTGGTTTTAATTCGCTTGTCATTTCTCTAAAGTTTTGCTATAATTTTATTTAAGCCCGGATAGCTCAGTTGGTAGAGCAGTGGATTGAAGATCCTCGTGTCACCAGTTCGAATCTGGTTCTGGGCATTATTTATTAAAACTCACATGTTTTATTTTGTTATTGAATTGGTTTTGAATTGTTTAATTCTAAAAATTTAGTTTGATTTTCATCAAAGGTTAATTTGATTGTTCCAATTGGTCCATTTCGTTGTTTTGCAATAGTAAGTTCGGTTATGGATGAAATTTCATTTTGATTTAAATTAGTTAATTTTCCTCGATAGAGCATTAATACAAGATCAGCATCTTGCTCAATGGAGCCACTTTCTCGTAAATCAGAGAGCATAGGTTTTTGGTCAATTCGATTATCTACATTTCTACTTAATTGAGATAAAGCAATTATTGGAACATTAAATTCCCTTGCTAAATTTTTCAAAGCGCGAGTAATTTGTGATAATTCTTGAACACGGTTACCATTTTTAAAATCAGAACTATACATTAATTGAAGATAATCAATAATAACTAGTCCAAGTTTTGTTTGATCTAATAAGACTGTTTTAATTTTTGAGCGAATATCTTGAATAGTTAAATTGGCTGTTCCATCAATAAATAAAGGTAATTTCGAAACAATTTTTATTATTTTATTTAGTTTAATCCAATCATTTTTATATAGATTTCCATTTTTTAATCGCATTTGATTAATATTAGTTTCAATGGATAATATTCTATACATTATTTGTTCTTCTGACATTTCTAAACTAAAGAATAAAACTGGTAATTGAGAGATTTTAATAGAATTTAAAGCAATATTTAAACTTAATGCAGTTTTTCCCATCGAAGGTCGACCTGCAATTATAATTAAATCCGATTTTTGAAATCCTTGTGTTAATAAATCAAGATTTGAAAATCCTGAACTTAAACCCGGTAATCTTGGGTTTAAAAATTTTTCTTTTAATTCTGAAAACATATCATTTAATAATTCAGCACTACTTAAAGTTGTTTGAATCTTAACTTCATTGGTTAATGTAAATAATTCAATCTCTAAGTTTTCTAGTATATTTTCTAAGGATAAATTAGTAACATAACCTGAATTAATAAGTTTATAGCCAAATTTAATAAGAGAACGACGTAAAAATTTATCTTTGACTAAACGAATATACTCTTCAAGATAAATTAAATTTGGTGCTTCATGTATAAGTTCTAGTAAAACTTTAATACCACCAATTTTTTTTAATAGTCCAGTTTCTTGTAAAAAAGATGTTAATGATAAAATATCAATTGAAAATTTCTTTTGATACATAAAAATAATAGCTTTATAAATTTCTTGGTGATTTTTAAAATAAAAAGCTTCAATTGGAATCATACTAATAGTTAATTCAATTGCTTCGAAATTTATAAGCAGACAACTTAAAATCATTTTTTCTGCCAAAAAATTATGCGGTAACGACTTTTCTAAAAAGAGCTGTTTTTTATTCATTTTAAATTAGTTCATATTATAATTTTATTCAATTAATATTTATAATCTTGAAATTTTATCTTATTAGAATTATAATAAAATAAGCGCGTCCTTAGTTCAGTTGGTAGAACGCTAGTCTCCAAAATTAGATGCCGAGGGTTCAAGTCCTTCAGGACGCGATTCTCTTTTTTAAGAGGTTATTATTTTTTAATAGAATTTAAATCCTTAAAAAATTTTATATATTGATTTTTCTAAAGTTTTGATTATTTTATTTCAGTAGAAAAATTATATCTAACTTAAAGTTTTTTAAATATCTTTTACAAAACTACATTACTAAATTCTTATGGCGAAGAAAATTACTGCATTAATTAAGCTTGCTTTACCAGCAGGAAAAGCAACACCAGCACCTCCAGTTGGACCTGCTTTAGGTCAACATGGTGTAAATATTGCTGCATTTTGTAAGGAATATAATGCCCGAACTAATGATAAAGCAGGACTCGTTATTCCTGTCGAAATCTCAGTTTATGAAGATAGAAGTTATACATTTATTCTTAAAACACCTCCTGCGTCTGTTTTATTAGTTAACGCAGCGAAAATTAAAAAAGGTTCTTCAACTCCAAATAAAGTAAGTGTTGGTTCAATTACAAAAGCTCAATTAGAAGAAATTGCAAATATTAAATTACCAGATTTAAACACTACAAAGCTTAGTAGTGCCATGAAAATTGTTGAAGGAACTGCCCGAAATATGGGTATCTCCATTGTAGATTAAATTAAATATTAAATAAGTTTTTAGTGGAGAAATTTATGCGAAAGTTATCGCGACGTCATAAAGAAAATGTTGAAAAAACTAAAAGTAAAATTTATTCAAAATTAGACGAAGCAATCCAGATTTTACAAGAGACTGCAACAACAAAATTTGTTGAAAGTGTTGAATTACATGCAAATTTAAATATTGATCCAAAATATGCTGATCAACAGTTACGTACAACAGTAACTTTACCACATGGGATTGGAAAAAAACTAACAATTGCTGTTTTAACAAATGATGAAAATTTTGAAGAAGCAAAAAATGCGGGAGCTGATATTATTGGTAACAATGAATTAATTGAAGATATTACGAAAGGAAATATTAATTTTGATCTATTAATTGCAACTCCAAATATGATGCCCAAGTTAGCAAAACTTGGTCGTGTTTTAGGTCCAAAAGGTTTAATGCCATCACCAAAATCTGGTACTGTTAGTAGTACTTTAGAAACAACATTAACCGAGTTTAAAAAAGGTAAGTTTGAATATAAAGCAGATAAAACAGGAGTTGTTCATGTTAGTTTTGGTAAATCAAATTTTTCTGAAACTCAATTAATTGAAAACTTACAAGCTTTATATACTTCCATAGAAAAAAATCGTCCATCAGGTGTTAAAGGCAAATATTTTAAGAGTTTATTTATTTGTACAACAATGGGCTCATCTATTAAAGTAGATTTAAATGCATTTGCTTAAGTTATATAAACTCAATTTTAAAAATTTATATTATATTTAATAATTTATTATGTCAGAAAAAATTAATCAAATCGTTGAAGAATTAAAAACTTTAACTTTATTAGAAGCATCAGAATTAGTAGCAGCAATTGAAGAAACATTTGGAGTAGATGCTTCAGCTTCAGCAGGTGGAGCAGTTGTAATGGCTGCAGCAGGTCCTGTTGAAGAAGTTGAAGAAAAAACAGAATTTGATATTGAATTAAGTGAAGTTCCAGCAGATAAGAAAATTGCTATCTTAAAAGTAGTACGTGGAATTACTGGTCTTGGCTTAAAAGAAGCAAAAGAATTAGTGGAATCAGCACCAAAAGTAATTCAAGAAGGTATTGCTAAAGATGCGGCTGAAGCAGCTAAAAAACAAATTGAAGAAGCAGGTGGTAAAGTAGCACTTAAATAATTAAGACTCTTTCATTGGCTTTATAAAGCCAATGAAAGAGTTTTGATAGTCTAATTTGGTTGATAAATTACATATTGTATATGGGTAACGTAACAAGCGATAATATAATGAACGCTACTGATACAGTTAATCTCATGGATTGCTTAAACTTAAAAGAGAATTTCTTTTTTAAGTTTAAGTAATTATTAAAAATTTGAAATACCTAAAGGATTTAATAAATTAAACGTTGCTTCTTTAAGCACAGTTGAACCATAACTATATATTAATATTATTACTTTAAATTGACAGAATTAGATTAAATATGTTAGTATTCTTATATATGCATAAAATTTTAATTAAATTATTATAAAATTGTTCAGTCTCTCGCGGAGTAGAGCAGCCTGGTAGCTCGTTGGGCTCATAACCCGAAGGTCAATGGTTCAAATCCATTCTCCGCTAGAAATTTTACGAATTTTAATAAAAAAATCTTTTTTTTATTAAAATTATATATTGAACATTAAACATTTATAAAATTTGACAAATGACATTAAATTTAAAAACACCGTTTCCTACATTTGGTGGAAGTACTGGCGGCTGGCTACGTGCAGCTGAAGTTGAAGAAAAATATGCTATTACTTGGACAAGTTCAAAAGAACAAATCTTTGAGATGCCTACTGGTGGTGCGGCGATTATGCGAAATGGAGAAAATTTATTATATTTAGCTCGTAAAGAACAGTGTCTAGCATTAGGAACTCAATTACGAACATTTAAGATTAATAACTACAAAATCTATCGAATTTTTCCAAGTGGAGAGGTTCAATATTTACATCCAAAAGATGGTGTTTTCCCAGAAAAAGTTAATCCAGGTCGTGTTGCAGCAGGTAGTCGTGATTTCTCAATTGGAAAAAACCCTGATCCAGCTTCAATTAAATTTAGTGGAAAATCTACTTATGACAGTTAATTAATATTTAAGATTAGTTTTAAAACTAATCTTTTTGGCGAGATGGCAGAGTTGGTCGATTGCGTCTGATTTGAAATCAGATGAACCTTTGCAGGTTCCGTGGGTTCGAATCCCACTCTCGCCTTTTAAATAAATAAATTTACAGTTTGCTTAACCGTGTTAAATACTGTAAAAATTTTTTATGAGTAAAGTTTACGACTGGTTCGAAGAACGACTAGAAGTTCAAGCAATTGCTGATGATATTTCTAGTAAATATGTACCGCCTCATGTAAACATTTTCTATTGTTTTGGAGGTCTTGTTTTTACTTGTTTTTTAATCCAAGTTGCTACAGGATTTGCTATGACATTTTACTACAGACCAAGTGTAGTTGATGCATTTGCTTCTGTAGAATATATTATGACAAGTGTTAATTTTGGTTGGTTAATTCGCTCTGTTCATAGATGGTCTGCTAGTATGATGGTTTTAATGCTCGTTTTACATGTATTCCGTGTTTATTTAACAGGTGGATTTAAAAAACCTCGTGAGTTAACTTGGGTAACTGGTGTAACTTTATCAGTTGTTACTGTTTCATTTGGTGTAACAGGTTATTCATTACCATGGGATCAAGTAGGTTTCTGGGCATGTAAAATTGTAACAGGTGTACCAGCTGCGGTTCCAGTTGTTGGACCACCTTTAGTTTTAATTTTACGAGGTGGAGAAAGTGTTGGTCAAGCGACATTAACACGATTCTATAGTGCACATACCTTTGTTTTACCTTTAGCTGCGGCTGTATTAATGTTAACTCATTTCTTAATGATTCGTAAGCAAGGTATCTCAGGACCTTTATAATCTAAACAATAAACTACTATAAACATTAACAAATTTTATTATGTCAGTAATTAAAAAACCAGATTTAACTGATCCAAAATTACGAGCAAAATTAGCAAAAGGAATGGGTCATAATTATTATGGAGAACCTGCATGGCCAAATGATCTTTTATATATTTTCCCTTTAACTATGTTAGGTACATTAGCATGTTGTGTTGGTTTAGCAACTTTAGCGCCAACACAAATGGGTGAACCTGCAGATCCGTTTAATACACCTTTAGAAATTTTACCAGAATGGTATTTCTTCCCAACATTTAATTTATTACGTGTATTACCAAATAAATTATTAGGTGTATTAGCTATGGCAGCAGTTCCATTAGGTTTAATCACAGTACCATTCATTGAAAATGTAAATAAATTCCAAAACCCATTCCGTCGTCCAATCGCAAGTTTATTATTTATTGTTGGCTTCATTTTTGCGGTTTGGTTTGGTATTGGTGCATGTTTACCAATTGACAAAGCAGTTTCATTAGGATTCTGGTAATCAGTATTAATTATTAGTTAACAATATAAGTTAGCTAATAATTAACAATATTAATTTTTATTTTTTAATCTAAAGTAATAAATAATTTGTAGCGGTTTACTTAAACTGATAAATTTTATTTATCAGTTTAAGTTTATATATTTAATTAGTAAGTAAATTAAGCTGTATAGCTATTCCAAAATAAATTAGAATACCAATTATAGTTAAAATATTTAAGAAACGTTGTGCTGAACTTGGAGAACCTAATAAATTACTTTTAGTAGCAAAACTTGCAAGTCCAACATTTTCTTGTGGAATTCGTAAGAAAATAATTACAATTAAAAAAAGACTTATAAAAGCTCCAATTGAGTTTAACATATATTTGATTTATTTAAAAAATCTTAGTTTGTTAAGAAGTCATGTTAATAAATTAAAACTTATTCCTCAATTTCAAAAATTTCTCTGAATACTTTACCTACTTTATCGCCTGAATCAATTGATTCTAATGGATCTTTTCTTAAACGATGGCGTAAACATAATGTAATAATTTTTTCAATATCTTGAAGTGTTACTTTATCACGACCATTATAAGCAGCATGTGCTTTAGCTGCACGATTTGTTACAATATCCCCACGTAACCCATCCACATCCAATTGACTACAAACTTCTGAGATTTTAACTCGTAAATCATAGTCAATTTCAACGCTTGGTAATAACTTTTGAGCTGCAACAATTTGATCACGTAATGCTTGTTGTTGTGATTCATAATTCTCAATCCAAAGTTGTGGTGTTTGATCAAATGATGTTCTTTCTTCTACAACTTTAACACGTAAAATAGGATCTTTTACTGTTCGAATTTCAGCATGCATTCCAAATCGATCTAATAATTGTGGGCGTAATTCACCTTCTTCAGGGTTACCAGATCCAACTAATACAAAGCGAGCTGGGTGGCGAATAGAAATACCTTCCCGTTCAACAGTATTCCATCCTGATGCAGCGGAATCTAATAAAATATCTACTAAATGATCATCTAATAAATTTACTTCATCTACATATAAAATCCCACGATTAGCTTTTGCTAATAAACCAGGTTCAAAAGCTTTGATACCTTCTGTTAATGCTTTTTCAATATCAATGGTTCCACAAACACGATCTTCTGTTGCACCAAGAGGTAAATCAACCATAGGAATTTTGATAAGCTCTGTTTCCAGAGTTTTATTATTCTGAACAGCCATTTTTACTTCATTTCCCATTAATTCTAAATCTGATTTATGAGAATTAAATGGATCATCTTTTACAACTTCAATCTCTGGAAGTAAATCTGCAATAGCTCGAATTGTTGTTGATTTTCCAGTTCCTCGATCACCCATAATCATAACTCCACCGATTTTTGGATCGATAACGTTTAATTGTAAAGCAAGTTTCATTTCTTCTTGTCCAACAATTGCTGTAAATGGGAAAACCGGAGTGTTAAATTTTTTTAAATTTTCTGTTACCATAGTTTCTAGTTGATTAGTAATTATAATTATTTAATATATTAAAATTAGCTAGCTAATATTAATATATTAAATAGTGTTTGCTAAAATATATTATTCGTAAAGTGTTGTACCTAGTTGAATAGCTAAAACTGCACCTAATAAGGCAATACATAAAGCTGTATAAATTTGTGAATCATAAATCATAATAAACTCCTGAATTTTAAAATTAAATTATTGTGATTCTAAAAAATATAATATGTTAAATTATAACAAAAACGGTTATTTAAAATCTATCTATATATAATTGTAAATTAAATTAATGAAAATCATGAACTTTAATTTTAGTAGAATTTTTTACCAACTTGATTTAGTAACACCAGGTAATAAACATTGATGTGCCATTTCACGAAAAACATGACGAGATATCCCAAAGTCTCTAAAAACTCCACGTGGACGACCTGTTTTCCAACAACGGTTTCGAATTCGTGTTTTAGCACTATTTCGAGGTAGTCTTTGTAACTTTGAATGAATTTCAAGTTTTTCACTAAAATTTTTTTCAGTATTGTATGCAGTTAATAAACTTGCTCTTTTTAACGCATATTTTTTTTCCAAGCGAATTCGTTTTTTTTCGCGTTCAATCATACTTTTTTTTGCCATAGACTGAGATTAATTAGTAATATTATGTAAATATAAAAATTGTTGTAGAAATAAATTAAAATAAATTTAATTGATAACTATATTTAATTATTTTTAGTTTACTGTACTTTTAAAATTTAGACAAGTCGAGTATTTAAATAGAGTAAAATAATTTCTATTAAAATATTAATTAAATTTAAAAATACTTATTCATTATTAAATTAATTAATTTTTTCGATCTTTGCTTATAATAATATATTAGCTAACTTTTATGTAGTTTAGTTGTAAGAAAGTCAAAAACCATTATTTATATTGAGGAATGTATTACTATGGCATTACCATGGTATCGTGTTCACACTGTTGTTTTAAATGACCCGGGCCGCTTAATTGCAGTTCATATTATGCACACAGGTTTAGTTGCAGGTTGGGCTGGATCAATGGCTTTATACGAATTAGCTGTTTTTGATCCATCAGATCCTGTTTTAAATCCAATGTGGCGTCAAGGCATGTTTGTTATGCCTTTTATGACTCGTTTAGGTGTTACAGATTCTTGGGGTGGTTGGAGTATCACTGGTGAAAGCGTTTCAAATCCAGGTATTTGGAGTTTTGAAGGTGTAGCTTTATCACATATTATCTTATCAGGTTTATGTTTCTTAGCTGCTATTTGGCACTGGGTTTATTGGGATTTAGAATTATTCCGTGATCCAAGAACAGGTGAACCTGCATTAGATTTACCAAAAATCTTTGGTATTCACTTATTCTTATCAGGTTTAGCTTGTTTCGGTTTTGGTGCATTCCACGTTACAGGTTTATTTGGACCTGGTATTTGGGTTTCAGATGCATACGGAATTACAGGAAAAGTTCAACCAGTTGCACCTTCTTGGGGCGCAGATGGGTTTAATCCATTTAATCCAGGTGGTATTGCAGCTCATCATATTGCAGCTGGTATCTTTGGTATTTTCGCAGGTATTTTCCACTTAACTGTACGTCCTCCACAACGTTTATACCGTGGTTTACGTATGGGTAATATTGAAACAGTTTTATCAAGTAGTATTGCAGCAGTATTCTTTGCAGCGTTTGTAACATCAGGTACAATGTGGTATGGTGCAGCAGCAACACCGATTGAATTATTTGGTCCAACTCGTTACCAATGGGATAGTGGTTATTTCCAACAAGAAATTGAACGACAAGTTGAAGCATCTGTAAGCGAAGGCTTATCTGAAAGTCAAGCATGGTCAAGAATTCCAGATAAACTAGCATTCTATGATTACATTGGAAATAATCCAGCGAAAGGTGGTTTATTCCGTGCTGGTCCTATGGATAAAGGTGATGGTATTGCTGAAGCTTGGTTAGGCCACCCAATTTTCCGTGATAAAGAAGGTCGTGAATTAACAGTACGCCGTATGCCAGCATTCTTCGAAACATTCCCAGTTATCTTAGTTGATAAAGATGGTATTATTCGTGCGGATATTCCATTCCGTCGGGCTGAATCAAAATACAGTATTGAGCAAGTTGGTGTAAGTGTTGATTTTTACGGTGGTAAATTAAATGGTCAAACATTTAAAGATGCTCCAACTGTTAAGAAATTTGCACGTAAAGCACAATTAGGAGAAGTATTTGAATTTGATAGAACAAGTTTAGAATCAGATGGTGTATTCAGAAGTAGTCCACGTGGTTGGTATACTTTTGGTCATGCAAACTTCGCTTTATTATTCTTCTTTGGTCATTTATGGCATGGTGGTAGAACAATTTTCCGTGACGTATTTACTGGTATTGGTGCAGAAGTTACAGAACAAGTAGAATTTGGTGCATTCCAAAAACTTGGTGACAAATCAACGAAAAAACAAGGTGCTGTATAAAGTATAGCCGGGTTTTTAAATTTATTTATACTTAAATAGGATCAAACAATGGAAGCTTTAGTTTATACATTTTTATTAATTGGTACTTTAATGGTAATTTTCTTTGCCGTATTTTTCAGAGAAACACCTCGAATTATTAGAAAATAAAACCATTTTATTTGGTTTTATTTTTTAATCTTCATGTTCTTCAAATGGATCACGTAGATTTTTAGACGTTGGTCCAAAAGCTGTATATATAGAATATGCAGTAATTCCTAGAAGTAAACTTGATACAAAAATTACAATAATAGTTGCTGTTTCCATGTTGTATAATATTATAAAATTAATACTTTAATATTATATAACATATACTAGAAAAATTAATTTATTAAAAATATAAAATATTTTTATGGCATTACGTACAAGATTAGGTGAAATTTTACGCCCATTAAATGCTGAATACGGTAAAGTTGCACCAGGTTGGGGAACAACTCCAATTATGGGTGTAGTAATGGTTGCGTTCTTAGTATTTTTATTAATTATTTTACAAATTTATAACTCATCATTAATTATTGAAAATGTTGACGTAGATTGGGCAAACGGTATTGTATAATAGTACAAAAAATAATTTAAAAGGTTTTTACTACCTTTTAAATTATAAAAATTAAATAAATTATATATATATATTATATATGGATATCATCAGTCTAGGTTGGGCCACTTTAATGACAATGTTTACGTTTTCATTAGCATTAACTGTTTGGGCTCGAAATGGTTTCTAATTATTTAAATTTTTAGTAATATTTAAAATTAAAAATATTATGGAATTAATCAGATCAATTTTTCCGTATGCAAGTCCAGAAATTGTTACTACAGCAGTTATCTGTTTCTTCATGACTTTATTTGGTCTTTCTTTAGGGTTTGCTTTGTTAAAAGTTCAAGGTGAATAATAAATTATTTAATAATAATATTTTTTATATTATTATTAAATAATTGCGAGAAAATATTTCTTTTTTAGATTAAAAAAAATAAAATTTTAAAAACGGGACTGACGAGACTCGAACTCGCAACTTCCGCCGTGACAGGGCGGTGCTCTAACCAATTGAACTACAATCCCAAGCTCTTTATTAAGGTAAAAGGTTAATGAAAAATTTTTATATGTCAATATCTTAATTTATGTTAGTTTTTTTAATAAAGGAGAAACAGGGATTCGAACCCTGGGTACAATAAATTGTACGATAGATTAGCAATCTATTGCTTTCGACCACTCAGCCATTTCTCCTGAACTAATAAACTTATCATATTAGAATAATTATTTTAGATTAGAGAAAAAGTAGATGGCTCTGGTGGGATTTGAACCTACGACCTTGGGCTTATGAGTCCCCTGCTCTAACCACTGAGCTACAGAGCCTTATACTAATTCACTATAAATAATTTTATCATAATTTAATAAAAATAGGGTAATAATTTATTTTTAAACTCGTTCAAATTAAATATTTATACGATTTTTAAATGAATCTACTATACTAAATATAGTAAATAATAATAATTTTATCTATGAGTGATTTTTGGAATAATATCGCACGTTATCCTCGTTTTTTTATTAGTAGTTTAGCTGGTTTGATCTTAGTAATATTGGCACCTTTCAAAAATTTGTTTAAAATTCCTAAATTACGTTTAATTTTAATTTTTGGGTTTTTAGCTTTTATTTTGCTTATATATCTAATCATTCGAAATATGGCTGGGTTATAAAAAATATAAATAATTTAAAAACTAAATAATACTGGGCCGGGTTGGATTCGAACCAACGTAGCATAACACAACGGATTTACAATCCGCCTCCTTTAACCACTCGGACACCGACCCCTATTAATAATATTAGCATATTAAAAATTAAAAAACAATACAATATAAAAATTGAAAAAATAAAATATTGACGTTAATTCTATTTTAATGTATATTTAATAATAATATATGTTAGTATATAAATAATGGGTAATTAACTCAGCGGTAGAGTGTCTGCCTTACAAGCAGAAGGTCACAGGTTCAAATCCTGTATTACCCATATTGGACAAGGGCCTATCGTCTAACGGATTAGGACAGAAACCTTCTAAGTTTCCAATGTAGGTTCGATTCCTACTGGGCCTACATAATTTGATTTTTCTAGTATTTATTTTTAATGATAGTTTTTCTAAGTTTATATTATCTAATTATTTTTTTTTTAATTTATAAAAATAAAATTAAAAATATGTTTTTGAAAAATGTGGCTATAAATTAAATACCGATTGATTTATAGCCATACTTAATTCATTAATAATATTATACTTCTAGAGTTTTGAAAAGATAAATAAAAGCTGGTGAAGGGATTTGAACCCCCAACCTACGGATTACAAATCCGTTGCTCTACCGTTGAGCTACACCAGCATGATATTGATTGAGTTTAAGTAAAGTTCAACCATTTCCATTATACAATAAGGTTATCAAATTAATTATAAATAGTCAATATAATTTCTAAATATTTTTTACTTATTAGATATGTTAAAGTTTAAACATTTTAAAGCCCTACAAATTAAATTTATAGGACTTTAGAACATTTAAACTTCAAATTGATTACCGCGGCGATATTGTAAAAATGCTGCAACAAATAAACCAAGTGCAGATACAGTGATCAGACCTAAAACTATTCCAGATAATAAAGGTTCTACCATTTATTTATATTTTAATTAAATTTATAAACGTAAATATCGTTTATATAATATTATAATTATATATCGATTAAAATTGATTACAAATTCAAAATTATCTAAATCCGATAGCTGCTTGCCATACAAATGCTAATAATAAGAAAAATACTGGAATAATTGGTAATACGTCTACAATAGGACTAAAAACAACATATGCTTCTGGTAAACGAGATAATAATAAAGTTTCCATACGTAATAATATATTTTAAAGTTTTTATAAAAGTAATAATATTAGATTTAATAATATTAATTCTACTATAAAAGTATGGAAATTTTTGATTTATATTAATGTTTAATTATAAACAATTTTCATATACAATCTATAATATAAATTTGTAAATAAAAAATTATATAAAAAATATATGACAGCTGCATTTTTACCTGCAATTTTAATTCCGCTTGTTGGTTTAGTGTTTCCAGCAATTAGTATGGCGTTGTTCTTTATTTATGTATCAGTTGATGATATTAGTTAATAGTTAGTTTCGTATAATATTTAAAAATATTATACGAAATTATTTTAATTTTTTTTTCATTTCCTTTTTAGTAAAGACTGAAATATTTCTTAATTAAAATTTTATTTCATAATTCAATTTTTTTGATTAATTAACGTATAATGTAATTATAGATTGATAAGACTAGAGTAAAATATTTCAATATTAGTTTACTCTCTCAATAATTAAATTAAAGGATTATTAAAATATGACCATTGCTATTGGGCAAAACCAAGAACGTGGCTTATTTGATCTAGCTGACGATTGGTTAAAGAAAGATCGATTCGTTTTCGTTGGTTGGTCAGGTTTATTATTATTCCCAACTGCTTACTTAGCAGCAGGTGGTTGGATGACAGGTACAACTTTTGTAACATCATGGTATACTCATGGTTTAGCAAGTTCATATCTTGAAGGATGTAACTTCTTAACAGCAGCTGTTTCTAGTCCTGCAAACAGTATGGGTCACTCATTATTACTTTTATGGGGTCCAGAAGCTCAAGGTGATTTTACACGTTGGTGTCAAATTGGTGGTCTTTGGACATTTATCGCATTACACGGTGCATTCGGTTTAATCGGTTTCTGTTTACGTCAATTTGAAATTGCGCGTTTAGTTGGTATTCGTCCTTATAACGCTATTGCGTTCTCAGGTCCTATTGCTGTATTCGTTTCAGTATTCTTACTATACCCATTAGGTCAAGCAAGTTGGTTCTTTGCACCTAGTTTTGGTGTAGCGGCAATTTTCCGTTTCTTATTATTCTTACAAGGTTTCCATAACTGGACATTAAACCCATTCCATATGATGGGTGTTGCTGGTATTTTAGGTGGTGCTTTACTTTGTGCTATTCATGGTGCAACAGTAGAGAATACATTATTTGAAGATGGTGATGCAGCAAATACATTCCGTGCATTTACACCTACGCAATCTGAAGAAACATATTCAATGGTTACTGCTAACCGTTTCTGGTCACAGATCTTTGGTGTAGCATTCTCAAATAAACGTTGGTTACACTTCTTCATGTTATTTGTACCAGTTACTGGTTTATGGACAAGTGCTGTTGGGATCGTTGGTTTAGCATTAAACTTACGTGCATACGATTTCGTTTCACAAGAGTTACGTGCTGCAGAAGATCCAGAATTTGAAACGTTCTATACAAAAAATATTTTATTAAACGAAGGTATTCGTGCTTGGATGGCTGCTCAAGACCAACCACATGAAAACTTTGTATTCCCTGAGGAGGTATTACCACGTGGAAACGCCCTTTAATAGTAGTATAGCAGGTCGAGACATTGAGTCTACCGGTTTTGCTTGGTGGAGTGGAAATGCTCGTTTAATCAATGTTTCAGGTAAATTATTAGGTGCTCACGTAGCGCACGCTGGTTTAATGGTATTTTGGGCTGGTGCAATGATTTTATTTGAAGTGTCTCATTTCGTACCAGAAAAACCTTTATATGAACAAGGTTTCATTTGTATGCCACATTTAGCTACATTAGGTTACGGAATTGGACCAGGTGGTGAAATTACTACAACTGTTCCATATTTTGCTGTTGGTGTAATTCATTTAATTTCTTCAGCTGTTCTAGGATTTGGTGGTATTTACCATTCATTATTAGGTCCGGATACATTAGAAGAATCATTCCCATTCTTTGGATATGACTGGCGTGATAAAAATAAAATGACAACAATCTTAGGTATTCATTTATGTTTACTAGGTGGTGGTGCATTCTTATTAGTTATCAAAGCAATGTATTTAGGTGGTGTTTATGATACTTGGGCACCAGGTGGTGGTGATGTTCGTTTCATTACGACTCCAACATTAAACCCAATCGTAATTTTTGGTTACGTATTCCGTTCTCCATTTGGTGGAGATGGTTGGGTTGTATCTGTAAATAACATGGAAGATATTGTTGGTGGTCACATCTGGGTTGGTATCTTATGTATTACTGGTGGTATTTGGCATATTTTCACTAAACCATTTGCATGGGCACGTCGTGCGTTTGTATGGTCAGGTGAAGCATACCTTTCTTATAGTTTAGCTGCAATTTCTCTTATGGGTTTCACAGCTGCATTATATTCTTGGTACAATAATACTGCATACCCAAGTGAATTATATGGTCCAACAGGTCCAGAAGCATCACAATCTCAAGCATTTACATTCTTAGTTCGTGACCAACGTTTAGGTGCTAATATTTCATCTGCACAAGGTCCAACTGGTTTAGGTAAATACTTAATGCGTTCACCAAGTGGAGAAATTATCTTCGGTGGTGAAACTATGCGTTTCTGGGATTTACGTGCACCATGGGTTGAGCCATTACGTGGTCCAAATGGTTTAGATATCAATAAAATTAAAAATGATATTCAACCTTGGCAAGAACGTCGTGCTGCTGAATACATGACACATGCACCGTTAGGTTCACTTAACTCTGTAGGTGGTGTAGCAACAGAAATTAATTCAGTTAACTATGTATCACCTCGTTCATGGTTATGTTGTTCACATTTCTTCTTAGCATTCTTCTTCTTAGTTGGTCACTGGTGGCATTCGGGTCGTGCTCGTGCTGCTGCTGCTGGTTTCGAGAAAGGTATTAACCGTGCTAATGAACCTGTATTATCAATGCGTCCTATTGATTAATAATATTTATTTTTACCTAACTTTTAAAGTTAGGTAAAATATTTTTTACTTTAATTTTAAAACGTTTTAAAACTATCATAAATAATCTTAAAATTAATTCTTTAACATTTTTATAATTAATCTATAAAAAAATTTTAATTTCTAAGAATGATAGGTATAATCTTAGAATTTTACCTTTTCAATCAATATTAGATTGTAGGATTTTAAGAAAATTAAATGGGTTACCTGGGACTCGAACCCAGAACTATTCGGTTAAAAGCCGAGTACTCTACCATTGAGTTAGCAACCCTAGAAATATATTAACATGAAAGTACCTAAATATTAAAGTATTAATAAGTTTTTATTTCTTAGATAATCAAAATATTAAAATAATATTTTTACTTTAAGACTTTTAAAGTAGAATTATAAATAACATTATTGGTTATTTTATTACTTAAAATTTTATTAAAAATTGATAAATAAGGATTTTAAAAATGATTAATTGGCAAATTATAGGACAATTAGTAGCGACAGGTGTTATTATGTTATCTGGTCCAGCAGTAATTGTTTTATTAGCTTTAAAAAAAGGTAATCTTTAATTTCGTATACATTTTAATTGGATCATCTATATAAAAATTTTTTAAAAATATTTATGATAACTGCTTTAACAGCTTTATTAGTTTTAATTTCATTAGGTTTAGTTGTAACAGTTCCAGTAGCATTAGCTACACCAGGTGAATGGGAAGCATCGAAAGGTAACTTTAACCGTGTTTTTCAAGCTTGGGTAAGCCTTGTTATTGTAATTGCTGCTGCAGATGGTATTGCATCAGCAATCTAAATATTTAGAAATTATAGTCTAAACTATAATTTCTAATATTTTATTAGTATTCTGTTTTATTTTTTAACTTATAATTTTAAAAAACTTTTTTATTTTTAAAATATACCCCTAATTAAACTATTGACATATTTAATGAAATTTTATATATTTATTATTATCTTGTAAGTATACTAGTGGGCATAGCTCAGTGGTAGAGCGCAACCTTGCCAAGGTTGATGTCGCGCGTTCGAATCGCGTTGCCCGCTTAATTCTTCGTATACTTTCAGAATTATACTAATTGCCCCCATCGTCTAGAGGCCTAGGACAGCTCCCTTTCACGGAGCAGACAGGGATTCGAATTCCCTTGGGGGTACTATTTTATGTTTTCTATTATTTTAACTATTTAATTTAAATTAATAAAAATATTTAACAAAGACTTTATTTTTCCAAAAAAATGGTGTAATATTATAATGTTAATTCGAATAGTAGTAAAATTTTAGGTCATTGATTGATTTAAAATACAATTTCAATTATCACGAAAATTTGAAATTATAAACTATATTAATAAAATTACTTTATGTTATATTTTTTTAAAATTTTACTTCTTTTAATTAACATTGATCAAGAAACAATTTTAAAATGGTTTGGAGTTGAAAGTCCAACAAGTAAGACTATTTTAACGAATAATGTTACTCTTTCAAATATTGAAGTTCAAACAGGGTCTCCTATTTCATTTGAAACATTGCGCTTAATTGTTGAAGGGTTATGGGAAAGGGTTCAAGATGGATTAACATTAGCAGATATTGAAAATCTTTTGTTTTTCATTCTTTTTCTTCGTTTTATCATTCTTGCAATACGTTATAATTTAAAAACTTCAGTATATATTACGTGTATTGGTCTTTTTGCTGGTTATCTATGGTATAGGCATTTAATTGATCTTATTTCAATGTATCGAAGTATTTTAATTAAACTTCCATATTTACATAAACTTGGAATTGATGCAGTTCAATTACGATCGATGAGTCGTCAAATGGTTTTAACAGATCTAAAACTTGGCGATAATGTCCATTGGTATAATCCTGGTCAATTAATTTATTATGCCTTTACTAAAAGCATTATAAAAACTGATTCAGAAACAGGATTAAGATATTATATCGATCCAGTTTCAATGATTATTTCAAATCTAAAAGAATCTGATAAATTGAATATTTTACCCATTTACTATAAAATTTATAATAAGATTATTCCACAAGCATTTGAAGCAGTTAGTAAATTTTGGGCACAACTTTCAGGTATTGCTGCTTATGCTGTAATTACACGAATTGGTAAACGGTATTGTCCATATTTGGTTCGGTGGCATTGGACATTTTTATTAATTATTGGGTTTATTGAACAGATTCTTGTTTATTTTGTTTATCGCGTTTCATATTTTCAAGCGGCTGTTTTAATTCCACAGACACAAGTTTCAAGTAATTTTGTTGACCAAACTCTAATTTTACAAGTAAATGCTTTAAATGGATTAATTGCATTTATTATTTCAATTCATCTTGGTTTGATATTTTTCGGTTTATTTCATGCAATTTGGGGTCAATATTTTTATTTTCCATTTCTTGTTGAAAATACTGAACTTCATATTGGTCCGCGTCCTAAAAATAGTATTTACAGTGGTGGAAATACGGCTTGGCAAGATGAAAAAAATAAAAATATTCAACGTTTTTTCCCGAAATTTTGGTATGGATGGTTCGGTAGTGGAAAAACTAATAATTTGAAGATTCTTCAACCATTTCAAAGATTTATCGCTAATATTTTAAAATATCTAAGAAAGCAATTTCGACGATAAATTTAAAATTGTATAAAAAAGATCAATTGTAAATTAAAATAAAGTAATTACTTGAAATATCTTCTTGAAACAGTTTTTTAAAGAAAAGAAAAAATAGTTGATATAACTTAGGATTTTTAAAAAAATCCTAAGTTATACTTTCCATATTAAAATTAGTAATATTTTAAAATACTTAATTAAAAATATTTTATAATGATGAACCTAATCCTGAATATGAACCATAAATGAATAAAGATAGCATTGTAATTACTGCTAAACCACCTACTAAACCTACAAGCCATAAAGGAATTCGACCCGTGTTTGCCATAAAAAAACTCCTAGTATATAAATATTAATTGAAAAAGTAACTTGAGAATAGTACTGCTAAAACAAAAATTAATAAAAGTCCCCAGTAAAGAGATGTTCTATTTAATTCTACTGCTTGTTTATTCGGATTTGGACCTGTCATAAAAAATTACCTCGTATATATTATATATTTTAATTTATCGTTGAATGAATTGCATTGCAGTAATTCCACCTAAAAAGAATACAGTTGGAATTGCTAAGCCATGAACTGCTAACCAACGGAAAGTAAAAATTGGATAAGCTACAGGTTGATTAATGTTTTTTGCCATTTTGTTTTTTCCTTAAAATTATAAACCTTTAGTTAAATCTTCTAATTCTTGTTTTGCACTGAATCGATCGTTTACAAGTGGAATTTGTTGACGATCTTCTGTAAAATATTCATTTGGACGCGGAGTTCCAAATACATCATATGCTAACCCAGTACTAACAAATAACCATCCTGACACGAAAAGTGATGGAATTGTAATACTATGAATAATCCAGTAACGTACACTAGTAATAATATCCGAAAACGGACGTTCACCTGTAGATCCACCAGACATATTGTATATTCCTCTATAAAAAAAGATTGTTGCTCATTCTAATATCTAAATCTAGTATAGGATAAAAAAGGAAAAGCGGGCAGGGGGAATCGAACCCCCATCATTAGCTTGGAAGGCTAAGGTTTTACCACTAAACTATGCCCGCATAATTCTATAATACAATTAGGCGGACATAAAAAGCAATAAATATTATAAATTTTCCAATTTTAAATCGAGAAATTTTGCTAAGCTAGCAGCTTCTTCTTCTAAATTTGAAATTGATGTTGGTTCTTGAACAGGCGTTAAAGGTATTTTCCGTTCATCTTTTAAGCATAGATAAATACTACGAGTTGGGTTTAATCCTTCAGTAATTTTAATTCCAATTGCTCTAATATTGGTTAACGGATACGTTAACAAAATTTCACGATTTTTTCCGGGAAATCCTTTTCGAACAATTTTTACAAGGCTTTCAACTCGATTATATTCATTGTATCCACTTCCAATATCTAAAAGTACAGTAGTTAATATGTAGATACTCATCCCAAAACTTAAGGTTCCGTAAAACATCATTACTAAACCTTGAGGTATAAAAACTAATTCTGTTGGATTTGCAAATGGCAATAAGTTAATTTTAAAATAACTAGACATCCCAGCTAATAAAAAACCTATGCCCCCGAACAATAAAAAGAATGACCAGAAATAATTACTAAAACGTCTTGAACCAACGATTGTGTCTCGACGAATTTCACTTTCCATTTTATCTAGTCGTATAAAATTAAATTAATTTAATTGATTTTAGTCCTAAAAATAATCCAGATGCAAGGGTAAAACAGAATCCTACTAATAAAAAGTAATCTATAGCAATTGTCATAAAATCTCTCTTATTCTATCTAAATGAAGTTTATAAAAATTTTTCTGTATATTAATATATATTATATAGTAATCTATATAAAAATTTTGGTTGGTAAAAATTTTTACTAAATTTTCACTATCCTTATATTTAACGTAATTAAAAAATTTTCTTATTAATTTAACTAATTTTTCAATTAACTTTATGGCTAATTTTATTAAACCGTATAATGATGATCCATTTGTTGGTCATTTAGCGACTCCAATAACATCATCTGCAGTGACAAGAGCAATTTTACAAAACTTACCAGCATACCGATTTGGTTTAACACCATTATTACGTGGTTTAGAAATTGGTTTAGCTCACGGTTATTTTTTAATCGGTCCATTTGTTAAATTAGGTCCTTTACGTGATTCAGATATTGGATTATTAGCAGGTTTCCTTTCAACAATTGGTTTAATTGTAATTTTAACTTTAGGTTTAACAATCTATGGTGTAGCTGCTTTCGGACAAGAAAAATCACAAGGATCTGATAATGATTTACAAACAAAAAAAGCTTGGGATCAATTTAAAGGTGGCTTCTTTGTAGGAGCATGTGGAAGTGCAGGATTTGCATTTATTTGTTTATCAAGTATTCCAACCTTTACAATCAGTTAATTTTTTATTATGATAAATTATCAACCCAGTTAGTAATTAACTGGGTTGATATATAAAAATTTGAATATTTGAATACATTATATTAATCCTTATGAATACAGCACCTATCAATTTGCAAGAAGAGTACGCAAAAACAGAAATAGCTAAAATTTTAAATTTACTAGACGAAGAATTAGTAGGTTTAGCACCTGTAAAATCTCGTATTCGTGAAATTTCAGCTTTATTACTTATTGATAAATTAAGAAGAAATTTAGGTATTACATCAGCAAATCCAGGTTTACATATGTCTTTTACAGGTAGCCCAGGAACTGGAAAAACAACGGTTGGTTTAAAAATGGCTGATATTTTATATCAATTAGGATACATTAAAAAAGGTCACCTTTTAACAGTTACACGTGATGATTTAGTAGGTCAATACATTGGTCATACAGCTCCAAAAACGAAAGAAGTACTGAAAAAAGCAATGGGTGGCGTTTTATTCATTGATGAGGCTTACTATTTATACAAACCAGATAATGAAAGAGATTACGGAGCAGAAGCGATTGAAATTTTATTACAAGTAATGGAAAATCAACGTGATGAGTTAGTAGTTATTTTAGCTGGTTATAAAGAACCAATGGATAAATTCTATGAATCAAATCCAGGTTTATCTTCACGTATTGCAAACCATATTGACTTCCCTGATTATTCGACGGAAGAATTACTAAAAATTGCAAAAATTATGTTAGATGAACAGCAATATCAATTAACACCACAAGCTGAAGTTGCTTTAGCTCAATATATTGATAGACGAAAAGAAAAACCATTATTCGCAAATGCTCGAAGTGTTAAAAATGCTTTAGATCGTGCAAGAATGCGTCAAGCAAATCGAATTTTTGATAGCCGTGGTCAAGTTTTAACAAAAAAAGAATTAGTTAACCTTGAACCAGAAGATATCTTACAAAGTTCAGTTTTTAATTAAAAAATTTTAATAATATGAGTTTACTTATTATCGGGGGAACTGGAACATTAGGTCGTCAAGTTGTTTTACAAGCTTTAACGAAAGGATATCAAGTCCGTTGCTTAGTTCGAAATTTTCGAAAAGCTAGTTTTTTAAAAGAATGGGGTGCCGAATTAGTTTATGGAGACTTAACTAAACCAGAAACAATTCCACCTTGTTTAAAAGGTATCACTGCTGTAATTGATGCATCCACTAGTCGTCCAAACGAATTAGATTCTTTGAAAAAAGTGGATTGGGATGGAAAGGTATGTTTAATTAAAGCTGCAAAAATTGCGAACGTGAAAAGGTTTATTTTTTTCTCTGCACAAAATGTAGAACAATTTGAAAATATTCCATTAATGAAATTAAAATATCGCGTTGAGCAAAAACTTAAAGAATCACAAATCCCATATACAATTTTTCGATTAACAGGATTTTATCAAGGTTTAATTGAACAATATGCTATACCAATCTTGGAAAATTTACCTATTTGGGTAACTAATGAGAATACATCAATTTCTTATATGGATACTCAAGATATTGCTAAGTTTTGTTTACGTTCATTACAAATTCCACAAACAGAGAATCAAACTTTCTTTTTAAGTGGTTTAAAAAGTTGGGTTTCATCAGAAATTATAAGTCTTTGTGAACAATTAGCAGGACAAACAGCAAAAGTTCAACGAGTTCCATTATTAGTTTTAAAATTTATTAGTAGTTTCTTTGGCTTTTTTGAATGGGGTCAAAATATTAGTGATCGATTAGCTTTTGTTGAAATTTTGAATACTGAGAACAATTTTTCAAAGTCAACATTCGATTTATATAAATTTTTTAAAATTGATTCGGAAGAAATTATTCAATTAGATGATTATTTCTTAGAATATTTTATTCGTTTATTAAAACGTTTACGAGATATTAATTTTGAAGATGTTCAAAAACAAAAAAACTTAATCATTTAAAATTATGGGAGATACAAATTATTTTTCAGCTATAGTTAAAATTTTAGAAAATCCACAACAAAAAGTTTTAAATAATAAATTTTCTGTTACACTGTTTCGTGCTGAATTACCTCAAATCCGAAGTAATAAAATTATAAATGTAAGATTTTGGGGAAATTTAGGGAATGAGGTAAAAAATTATTATCAAATAAATGATTATATTTTAATTGAAGGATATGTATCTCTCTTAAATAAAAAAAATAAAAACTTGGTCAATAAACCATCAAAAAAAGTTACTATAACTGTAAGAAAAGTTTATCCATTTTTACTTAAGTCAAAAAGGACTATTAATAAAGTTGAAAACTAGTTACAATATAGAATCTATATCTATATATATTAAATAATAATTCAGAATCGTTTTATTTTAGTATAATTAATATTATTAAAAATAATTTTTAAGAAAAATAAATGCTAACTTTAAAAATTTTGGTTTACACATCAGTTATCTTTTTTGTTTCTTTATTTATTTTTGGACTTCTTTCAGGTGATCCGTCACGAAATCCAAATCGTAAAGATTTCGAATAATTTATAATTTTAAGATCTGAAACTTCTAAAACTTTTTCATAAAAATTTTAGAAGTTTTTATAAACATATTTTTTATTTATAGTTTTAAGATATTAATTTTAAAAATAATTAAATATTTTTTTTTAGAAAACTATACTATTATATATAGTAGTAAGTTTAAATTCTTTTAAATTTTTTACCGAACAATTAATTTAAATTTTTAGTTTAATAATGAAACGTTTTAATTTAATCGCTTTATTTTTTGCATTCTTATTAGTTTTTACACCTGATCAAGCGTTAGCTGATGTTGGTGGATTAACAAAATGTAGTGAATCTCCAGCCTTTGCTAAACGATTAAAAACAAGTGTAAAGAAACTAGAAGGAAGAATGGCACAATATGAAGCTGACTCACCTCCAGCTTTAGCGTTAAAACAACAAATCGATCGAACACAAGCACGTTTTGATAAATATGGTCGTTCAGATTTATTATGTGGTGCTGATGGTTTACCGCATTTAATTGCTGATGGTCGATGGTCCCATGCTGCTGAATTTATTCTTCCAGGATTTGGTTTTATTTATATCTCAGGTTGGATTGGATTTGTTGGTCGTAAATATTTACGCGCCGTAAGTACAACTAAAAATCCGGCAGAAAGTGAAATTATTATTAATGTACCATTAGCATTAAAAATTATGACTACTGGCTACATTTGGCCAATTTCAGCATGGCAAGAATTAATTAGTGGCGACTTAATAGCTCCTAAAGATGAAATCACAGTTTCACCACGTTAAATTTTAATGAGACTGCTACCACATGTTATTTTCGTAACATTAAATACATTTAACTTAAAATAAATTTTTATGGAAGATTTTCAAAAATATTTATCAACAGCTCCTGTTCTTTTAACAATCTGGATGACATTTACAGCAGGTTTTATTATTGAATTGAACCGTTTCTTCCCAGATATGTTAGGATTATATTTCTAATTTTTTACTATATACTTATAATTTTCACTTAGAAAAATATAACACTATATTACTAAGTGGAAATTATTGGTTATTATTATTTCTATAATTTGCTAAAAAAAAATTACAAATTTTTATAAAAAAATGTATAATTATAATCTGAAAACTCATAATTAACTGCTCTATATTATTAAAATATATTTTTATTAGTTTATGAGAGTTTCATAGATTTTTGTCTCCCAACAAGGAGAAATATTAATGGCAATAAGCTCAACTGACCGTCGTGCAAAAAATGTCCAAGTTTTTGTTGAAAAAGATGCAGTCGAAACTAGTTTTGCGAAATGGGCACAACCGGGACATTTTTCTCGTACTTTAGCAAAAGGTCCAAAAACAACAACATGGATTTGGAACTTACATGCTGATGCTCATGATTTTGATAGTCAAACTAGTTCGTTAGAAGAAGTTTCTCGTAAAATTTTCAGCGCACACTTTGGACAATTAGCAATTATCTTCTTATGGATTAGTGGTATGCATTTCCATGGAGCATATTTTTCTAATTACTCAGCTTGGTTAAATGACCCAGTTAATATTAAACAAAGTTCGCAAGTTGTTTGGCCAATCGTAGGTCAAGAAATTTTGAATGGTGATGTAGGTGGTAATTTCCAAGGTGTTCAAACAACTTCAGGTTGGTTCCAAATGTGGCGTGCAGAAGGAATTACTAGTGAAGTTGAATTATATTGGATTGCAATTGGTGGTTTAGCAATGTCAGCAATTATGTTATTTGCTGGTTGGTTCCATTATCATAAAGCAGCTCCAAAATTAGAGTGGTTCCAAAATGCAGAATCAATGATGAATCACCATTTAGCTGGTTTATTAGGATTAGGATGTTTATCTTGGTCAGGTCATCAAATTCACATTGCATTACCAATTAACAAGTTATTAGATGCAGGTGTAGCACCTCAAGAAATCCCATTACCTCATGAGTTTTTAATTAACCGTGAATTAATGAGTCAACTATACCCTAGTTTTTCAAAAGGTTTAGCACCATTTTTCGGTGGTAACTGGGGAGAATATTCTGATTTCTTAACATTTAAAGGTGGTTTAAACCCTGTAACAGGTGGTTTATGGTTAAGTGATATCGCTCACCATCATTTAGCTCTAGCAGTTTTATTTATCGTGGCTGGTCATATGTACCGTACAAACTGGGGTATTGGTCACAGTATGAAAGAAATTCTAGAAGCACACAAAGGTCCTTTTACGGGTGAAGGTCATAAAGGATTATATGAAATTTTAACAACATCATGGCATGCTCAATTAGCAATTAATTTAGCAATGATGGGATCATTAAGTATTATCGTAGCGCATCATATGTATGCAATGCCACCATATCCTTATATTGCTACTGATTACGCAACACAACTTTCTTTATTTACACATCATATGTGGATTGGTGGATTCTGTGTTGTCGGTGGTGCAGCTCATGGTGCAATTTTCATGGTTCGTGATTACACTCCAGCTAATAATTACAATAATTTATTAGATCGTGTTTTACGTCATCGTGATGCTATTATCTCACATTTAAATTGGGTTTGTATCTTCTTAGGATGTCATGCATTTGGCTTCTACATTCATAATGATACAATGCGAGCTTTAGGTCGTCCACAAGATATGTTCTCAGATAAAGCAATTCAATTGCAACCGATTTTTGCTCAATGGATTCAAAATATTCATTTATTAGCACCAGGAACAACTGCTCCAAATGCTTTAGCAACAACAAGTTATGCTTTTGGTGGTGAAGTTGTAGAAGTAGGTGGTAAAATTGCAATGATGCCTATTAAACTAGGTACTGCAGATTTTATGGTTCACCATATTCATGCATTTACAATTCATGTAACAGTTTTAATTCTGTTAAAAGGTGTTTTATATGCACGTAGTTCTAAATTAATTCCTGATAAAGCGAATTTAGGTTTCCGTTTCCCATGTGATGGTCCAGGTCGTGGTGGTACATGTCAAAGTTCAAGCTGGGATCATGTATTCTTAGGTTTATTCTGGATGTATAACTCTATCTCTGTTGTTATTTTCCATTTCAGTTGGAAAATGCAATCGGACGTTTGGGGAACAATTTCGCCTGATGGTACTATCTCTCATATTACAGGTGGTAACTTTGCAAAAAGCGCTATTACAATTAATGGATGGTTACGTGACTTCTTATGGTCACAAGCTTCGCAAGTAATTCAATCGTATGGATCTGCTTCATCAGCGTACGGTTTAATTTTCTTAGGAGCTCACTTTATTTGGGCATTTAGTTTAATGTTCTTATTTAGTGGTCGTGGATATTGGCAAGAATTAATTGAGTCAATTGTTTGGGCACATAACAAATTAAACTTTGCTCCTGCAATTCAACCACGTGCATTAAGCATTACGCAAGGTCGTGCTGTTGGTTTAGCTCATTATTTACTTGGTGGTATTGGAACGACTTGGTCATTCTTCCTAGCACGTGCAATATCGATCAGTTAAAAATAACGTCAAATTTAATCTGTTCGTATTATCAAAAATAGATAATATTTTTATTCATAACTAAAATTCATATAAATAAGGTATTTAATAATTATGGCAACTAAATTCCCAAAATTTAGCCAAGCCCTAGCACAAGATCCAGCAACTAGAAGAATATGGTACGGGATTGCAACCGCTCATGATTTAGAAGCCCATGACGGTATGACTGAAGAAAATTTATATCAAAAAATTTTTGCGTCACATTTCGGCCATTTAGCAATTATCTTCCTATGGACATCTGGAAATCTTTTCCATGTTGCTTGGCAAGGAAACTTTGAAAAATGGGTAAGCAATCCGTTAAAAACAAAACCAATTGCACACGCAATTTGGGATCCACATTTCGGAGAATCTGCTTTAAAAGCATTTAGTAAAGGTAATCAATATCCAGTTAATATTGCATATTCAGGTGTATACCAATGGTGGTACACAATTGGATTCCGTACAAATCAAGAGTTATACGCTGGTTCAATTGGCTTATTATTATTCTCATGCGTTTTATTATTTGCTGGTTGGTTACATTTACAACCAAAATTCCGACCAAGTTTATCTTGGTTTAAAAATAATGAGTCACGTTTAAATCACCACTTATCAGGTTTATTAGGGGTTAGTTCTTTAGCTTGGACTGGTCACTTAGTTCACGTAGCAATTCCTGCATCACGTGGTGTTCATGTTGGTTGGGATAATTTCTTAACTACTCCACCGCATCCAGCGGGTTTAACACCGTTTTATACAGGTAACTGGACTGTTTATGCAGAAAATCCAGATACAGCGGGCCATATTTATGGAACATCAGAAGGTGCTGGTACAGCTATCTTAACATTCTTAGGTGGTTTTCACCCACAAACACAATCGTTATGGTTAAGTGATATTGCACACCATCAATTAGCGATTGCAGTTGTGTTTATTGTTGCTGGTCATATGTACCGTACAAACTTTGGGATTGGTCACAACATGAAAGAAATCTTAGATGCTCACCGTCCTCCAGGAGGTCGATTAGGAGCGGGTCATGTTGGCTTATTTGAAACAATTACAAACTCATTACACATGCAATTAGGCTTAGCCTTAGCATGTTTAGGTGTTGCAACTTCATTAACTGCTCAACATATCTATGCATTAACTCCTTATGCATTTTTATCAAAAGATTTTACTACTGAAGCAGCATTATATACTCATCATCAATATATTGCTGGTTTCTTAATGGTTGGTGCATTTGCACACGGTGCTATTTTCTTCGTACGTGATTATGATCCAGAATTAAATAAAAATAATGTTTTAGCTCGAATGTTAGAACATAAAGAAGCGATCATTTCACATTTAAGTTGGGCATCATTATTCTTAGGTTTCCATACATTAGGATTATATATTCATAATGATACTGTGGTTGCTTTTGGTCAACCAGAAAAACAAATTTTATTTGAACCTGTATTTGCTGAATATATTCAAGCTGCTTCAGGTAAAGCTGTTTATCAATTTAATGTATTATTATCATCTTCAACGAGCCCAGCAACTGTTGCAGGTAATCAAGTTTGGTTACCAGGTTGGTTAGAAGCTATTAATAATAACAAAAATGATTTATTCTTAACAATTGGTCCTGGTGATTTCTTAGTTCACCATGCTATTGCTTTAGGTTTACATGTAACAGCATTAATTTTAGTAAAAGGTGCTTTAGATGCACGTGGATCAAAATTAATGCCAGATAAAAAAGATTTTGGTTACAGTTTCCCTTGTGATGGTCCAGGTCGTGGTGGTACATGTGATATCTCAGCTTGGGATGCATTCTACTTAGCAATGTTCTGGATGTTAAACACAATTGGTTGGGTAACATTCTACTGGCATTGGAAACACATGACAATTTGGGGTGGTAATCCAGGTCAGTTTAATGAATCATCAAACTACATTATGGGCTGGTTACGTGATTACTTATGGTTAAACTCATCACCATTAATTAATGGTTATAACCCATTTGGTATGAACAACTTAGCTGTTTGGGCATGGACATTCTTATTCGCTCATTTAATTTGGGCGACAGGTTTCATGTTCTTAATTTCATGGCGTGGTTACTGGCAAGAATTAATTGAAACATTAGTTTGGGCACATGAACGTACTCCATTAGCTAATTTAATCCGTTGGCGTGATAAACCAGTTGCGTTATCAATTGTTCAAGCACGTTTAGTTGGTTTAGTACATTTCTCGGTAGGTTATATTTTAACTTATGCATCATTTGTAATTGCTTCAACTTCAGGTAAATTTGCCTAAAATTAAGTTAAAAATCCTATTTATTTATAGGATTTTTAACTTGTTTAATAAGTTTTATTTTTAGAGTTAAAAGTGGTTGGTTCTAAAAATAAACCTTGCACAATTCAGAAAAGTTTAGTAAAGTCTATAATGATATCAATTTAAGTTTTGAGAACGAATATTGATTTCAGGAAATTCGGGATATAGCTCAGCTTGGTAGAGCACCTGCTTTGGGAGCAGGGGGTCGTAGGTTCAAATCCTACTATCCCGAGTCATATTTAATAATTAATTTATAATATCAGTAATCGATTGAGTTCTAACGAATAAATATTGTATTAGTGAGTTTTATTGAAATTTCGTAGTGATTTAAAGAGGTTAAATTAATTAATGGTAAGTTTTTCAAGACTTTTTTTAACTATTCCTAAATTATTCTATATTGTGGCTCGATAAAATTAATCTTTATTTCTAAAAAATATAATTTAAGTTAAAAAATGTGAAAAACTATTGATAGAATTTTATTTCTTTTTTATTATGATACTAATTTAATGTTATTAACTTAATCCTAATTTAAAAATTCTAATGAGTTTAGACGAAAAATTTATCCCAATTCGAAATGCATTTTATCAAATAGTTGAGAGTATTTTTGAAAAAACAGCTGGATTTTTTGGATATCCAAAAAATCCGGGTATGCCAACTATTTATGAGATGCCAAATCAAGTATATGCTCGATCACAATTTTTCGATAGTCTTCCAAAACATAAAACGTATTGGCCTCCAATTCAGCGTCCAGAAACGTGGTTTGAAATGATATTTGGCCCAGCCCCAAAAGTAGATGCTGTTCCACGATATATCTATGAAAGTAAAGAAGAAGGCTTTTATAATTTTTATATTGAAAATTATAAAAATATTTATTTCTTACCAGATTGGCTTTCAGAATTTATTCAAGTTCGATTAAATATTTGTTTAGATATTAGTCTTTTAGAAACGGTTCGAGAAGTCTTATTTATCGGACTAATGATTTATTCACAAATGGTAATACTTAGAATTGCTATTTCTTGGCTTATTTATATTAATCCATATACATTTCCATGGTGTTATCTTGCTGCTGCCGTTGATTGGACAGAAGATGTTTTACAAGGAATTGTACCTGCAATTCTTGGTGTTAATATTACTGGAAGTGTTTTTCTTGGAGTTCTTGGAGTTATCGCAGATAGTTTAAATCATTTAGTATTTACGATGCCATTCCTTCCTAGTGAAGCTGAAGAAACAAAATTACTAATTAATCAAGAAATGAAAGATGTATTGATCTTTCATTATTTACCAATTTTATGGTATCGACATCCAATCCCAAATGATATTAGAGAATTTTGGTATGACCAAAGGCCAGATATTTTAGACTATATGCAAACTGCTTATAAAGATTTAAATATTCAATTTCTACCAGATAGTGTAATTAAACAACTTAGTCAGAAAGCGGATTTAGTAAGTCAAGTTTCTAATATTAGCAACGATTTTTCAACTGAGATATTAGCAAACGGAAACTTATTTGATTCAAATGAACTTTTTAACTATTTAAATAATGGTTTTGATACTTTTTTTTAAAATATTCAACTAGTTTCCTGTAATCAGAGCTCAAAAGTAAGTTATTAATCAATAACTTACTTTAAGCATTTATTTAATTTAATTAGAAATAAAATTTCATAAAAATCTTATTTTGATTATTTCAGTAATATTTTCATTTATTAAATATTTTATTCCTTTTAGTTTTTAGAATAAAAATTAGTAAAGTTTTAAAAAATATTTTAAAGTATTTTTTAAAGTTTAACAAATTAATTGAAAGATAAATCTTCGTTATCTTTATTAATTAGTAATCTATTATTCAACTTTAGAAAACAGACTTTTAAAAAAGTTAAAGAAAATAAATTTATGGACATTTAAAGAGAGTTTGATCCTGGCTCAGGATGAACGCTGGCGAGATGCTTTACACATGCAAGTCGTACGAGAGTTTTTAACTCAAGTGGCGGACGGGTGAGTAACACGTAAGAATTTGCCTTTAGGAGGGGGACAACAACTGGAAACGGTTGCTAATACCCCATATGCTTTCGAGTGAAATGGATTTTTCCGCCTAGAGAGAAGCTTGCGGCTGATTAGCTTGTTGGTGAGGTAATGGCTCACCAAGGCGACGATCAGTATCTGGTTTGAGAGGATGATCAGACACACTGGAACTGAGACACGGTCCAGACTCCTACGGGAGGCAGCAGTGGGGAATTTTCCGCAATGGGCGAAAGCCTGACGGAGCAATCTCGCGTGAGGGATGACGGCCTATGGGTTGTAAACCTCTTTTTTCAGGGAGGAACAAAATGACGTGTACCTGAAGAATAAGCATCGGCTAACTCCGTGCCAGCAGCCGCGGTAAGACGGAGGATGCAAGTGTTATCCGGAATCACTGGGCGTAAAGCGTCTGTAGGTGGTTTAATAAGTCAACTGTTAAATCTTGAAGCTCAACTTCAAGACCGCAGTCGAAACTATTAGACTAGAGTATAGTAGGGGTAAAGGGAATTTCCAGTGGAGCGGTGAAATGCGTAGAGATTGGAAAGAACACCGATGGCGAAGGCACTTTACTGGGCTATTACTGACACTCAGAGACGAAAGCTAGGGTAGCAAATGGGATTAGATACCCCAGTAGTCCTAGCCGTAAACAATGGATACTAGATGTTGAACAGATCGACCTGTGCAGTATTAAAGCTAACGCGTTAAGTATCCCGCCTGGGAAGTATGCTCGCAAGAGTGAAACTCAAAGGAATTGACGGGGGCCCGCACAAGCGGTGGAGCATGTGGTTTAATTCGATGCAACGCGAAGAACCTTACCAGGGTTTGACATGATACGAATTTCTTTGAAAGAAGAAAGTGCCGTTTGGAACGTATACACAGGTGGTGCATGGCTGTCGTCAGCTCGTGTCGTGAGATGTTGGGTTAAGTCCCGCAACGAGCGCAACCCTCATTTTTAGTTGCCTTTTGGAACTCTAGAAAGACTGCCGGTTATAAACCGGAGGAAGGCGGGGATGACGTCAAGTCAGCATGCCCCTTACACCCTGGGCTACACACGTGCTACAATGGGTGAGACAATGAGATGCTACTCTGCGAAGACAAGCTAATCTATAAACTCATTCTAAGTTCGGATTGTAGGCTGCAACTCGCCTGCATGAAGTTGGAATCGCTAGTAATCGCTGGTCAGCTATACAGCGGTGAATTCGTTCCCGGGCCTTGTACACACCGCCCGTCACACCATGGAAGCTGGTTATGCCCGAAGTCGTTACTCTAACCTTTTTGGAGGAGGATGCCTAAGGTAGAATTAGTGACTGGGGTGAAGTCGTAACAAGGTAACCCTACTGGAAGGTGGGGTTGGATCACCTCCTTTTAAAAGAGATTTTAAAAATTTGTGGTTGATTATTTATAATAATATAAACGGGCTATTAGCTCAGTTGGTTAGAGCGCACCCCTGATAAGGGTGAGGTCTCTGGTTCAAATCCAGAATGGCCCAACGGGGGTATAGCTCAGTTGGTAGAGCACCGCCTTTGCACGGCGGTTGTCAGCGGTTCGAATCCGCTTACCTCCACATGAAAAAATTTACTAATTTTTTTAGGAATTAAATAGAAAGTCTTAAATTCAAGGAATTAAGAGTTTATGGGGGATACCTTGGCATTCAGAAGCGATGAAGGACGCGGTTACCGGCGAAACACTTCGGGGAGTTGGAAACAAGCGATGATCCGGAGGTCTCCGAATGAGGAAACTTTTTATACTACTTATTGAATACATAGATAAGCAAGAGCTAACCTAGAGAACTGAAACATCTTAGTACCTAGAGGAAAAGAAAGTAAAAAACGATTCCCTTAGTAGCGGCGAGCGAAACGGGAGAAGCCTAAACTTAATTATATTAAGGGTAGCGGGACAATTGTTAATCGATTAGGACAATTAGACGAAGAAGTTGGAATGCTTTGCCAAAGAGAGTGATAGTCTCGTAGTCGAAAATTGAAATAATCAAATTGTATCCCAAGTAGCATGGAGCACGTGAAATTCCGTGTGAATCTGCGAGGACCACCTCGTAAGGCTAAATATTCCTGAATGACCGATAGTGAAACAGTACCGTGAGGGAAAGGTGAAAAGAACCCCGGGAGGGGAGTGAAAAGAACATGAAACCATAAACTTACAATCAGTAGGAGGACGACTAAAACGTCTGACTGCGTGCCTGTTGAAGAATGAGCCGGCGACTTATAGGTAGTGGCAGGTTAAGGCAGAGAATGCTGGAGCCATAGTGAAAGCGAGCCTGAATAGGGCATATGTCACTGGTTATAGACCCGAACCCGGATGATCTAACCATGGTCAGGTTGAAGCTTAGGTAATACTAAGTGGAGGACCGAACCGACTGATGTTGAAAAATCAGCGGATGAACTGTGGTTAGGGGTGAAATGCCAATCGAATTCGGAGCTAGCTGGTTCTCCCCGAAATGCGTTTTGGCGCAGCGATAAATGTTATAACTTAGGGGTAAAGCACTGTTACGTATGCGGGCTGGTAATTCGGTACCAAATCGTTGCAAACTAAGAATACTAAGTGGAAAATTTATCAGTGAGACTGTGGGGGATAAGCTCCATTGTCAAGAGGGAAACAGCCCAGAGCACCAGTTAAGGCCCCTAAATGATTACTAAGTGATAAAGGAGGTGGGAGTGCAGAAACAATCAGGAGGTTTGCTTAGAAGCAGCAATCCTTTAAAGAGTGCGTAATAGCTCACTGATCGAGTAAACCTGCGCCGAAAATGTACGGGACTAAGTAATCTGCCGAAACTGTGCGATATATTGAAAATATATCGGTAGGGGAGCGTTCTGTTGTAGGTTGAAGTATTAGCGTAAGCGGGTATGGACGAAGCAGAAGTGAGAATGTCGGCTTGAGTAACGAAAATATAGGTGAGAATCCTATACCCCGAAAACCCAAGGTTTCCTCCGGAAGGCTCGTCCGCGGAGGGTAAGTCAGGACCTAAGGCGAGGCTGAAAAGCGTAGTCGATGGACAACGGGTTAATATTCCCGTACCATTATTTATTGATAACGAGGGACGGAGAAGGCTAAGCTGGCCGGATATTGGTTACCGGTTTAAACGTTCGAGATGTTGAGAAACGGAGAAAACGTTTTGAGTTAAGGCGTGAATACGAGATGCTACGGCATTGAAGCAGTGTATGTCAGACTTCCAAGAAAAGCTCGCAATGTCATAAATAAATAATGCCTGTACCATAACCGACACAGGTGGGTAGGTAGAGTATACTAAGGGGCGCGAGATAACTCTCTCTAAGGAACTCGGCAAAATGACTCCGTAACTTCGGGAGAAGGAGTGCCTTATTTATAAGGTTGCAATAACAAGATCCAAGCAACTGTTTACCAAAAACACAGGTCTCCGCTAAGTCGTAAGACGATGTATGGGGGCTGACGCCTGCCCAGTGCCAGAAGGTTAAAGAAGTTGGTTAGCGTAAGCGAAGCTGATAACTGAAGCCCTGGTGAACGGCGGCCGTAACTATGACGGTCCTAAGGTAGCGAAATTCCTTGTCGGGTAAGTTCCGACCCGCACGAAAGGCGTAATGATTTGGATACTGTCTCGGAGAGGGGCTCGGTGAAATAGACTTGTCTGTGAAGATGCGGACTACCTGCACCAGGACAGAAAGACCCTATGAAGCTTTACTGTAACTTGAAATTGAAATTGGACTTTATTTGCGCAGTATAGGTGGGAGGCATTGAGTTTATTCTTGCGGGAATTTAGGAGCCATCAGTGAGATACCACTCTGGTAATGTTAGATTTCTAACTTTGTATCATAATCTGGTCAAAGAACAGTTTCAGGCGGGCAGTTTGACTGGGGCGGTCGCCTCCCAAATGGTAACGGAGGCGTACAAAGGTTTCCTCTGAACGTGTAGAAATCGTATCTAGAGTGTAAAGGCATAAGGAAGCTTGACTGTGAGACCTACAAGTCGAGCAGGGACGAAAGTCGGTCTTAGTGATCTGACGGTGCTGAGTGGAAAGGCCGTCACTCAACGGATAAAAGTTACTCTAGGGATAACAGGCTGATCTCCCCCAAGAGTTCACATCGACGGGGAGGTTTGGCACCTCGATGTCGGCTCATCGCATCCTGGGGCGGTAGTACGTCCCAAGGGTTGGGCTGTTCGCCCATGAAAGCGGTACGCGAGCTGGGTTCAGAACGTCGTGAGACAGTTCGGTCCATATCCGGTGTAGGCGTTAGAATATTGAGAGGAGCCTTCTTTAGTACGAGAGGACCGAGAAGGACATACCTCTGGTGTACCAGTTATCGTGCCAACGGTAAACGCTGGGTAGCTATGTATGGAGAGGATAACCGCTGAAAGCATCTAAGTGGGAAGCCCACCTCAAGATAAGTATTCTCATCACGTAAGTGAGTAAGGTCACGGTAAGACTAACCGTTTGATAGGCATTAAGTGTAAATGTAGTAATATATGAGCTGAGATGTCCTAACAGACCGAGGACTTGAATTTTTATAGTTACTAGACTTTTCTAGTAACTATTTTTGCTTTGGTGTTTTTAGTGTACTAAGCGGAACCACACTGATCCATCTCGAACTCAGTTGTGAAACGTTATAAATCGACGACAATACTTGGAGGGGGACCTCCTGGGAAGATAGTTCAATGCCAAAGTTTTTAAAAAAAATAAAAAAATTTACTATAATATAATATAAGAAGTTTCTTGAATTCATCCAAGCAATTCAATTTATTTCTATATACTTAATACGATGAAGGAAAAACTTATGTTTGGTTCGAAAATCGCTGAACTTTCGATTGATATTCTCAAAGGTGTAAACGCCACTGTCTGGGGCGGTATGGCAGAAGCTGAAAAAGTCGGGAAAATTGTTAAGACAGGACTTAGTGGGACAGATATTGTCATAGGAACTAGTCACGCTCTTGAAGACATTGCATGTGATGATTTCATATGCGCAACAATTGATATTATAGGGAGTGTATCAACCAGTATTGGTTTAGTATTGGGGAATATTCCAGCTACTAAACATTTGACTGTTATAACTGGTTCTGTTACAGTAAGTTGTCGTTCGATTAGATACTATTGTAAGCACCACGGAACATTCTGGGGCTGCACGGTAGCTGCAGGTCACGGGGCTAAGAATGCGATAAAATTCGTTGTTAAAAAATAAAGGTTGTTCTCTATGCTTTTATAAAAACGATTTCAATATATAAAAGAAGATCGATATTTGATATCAAATATCGATCTTCTTTTTTTAAAAAAGCGGCATAATTTTGTTTCAAATAGATGATTTTAACAATATCGGTAAGAAAAATTATAATAATTTCTTAATCACTAATTGAAGTCTTTCATAAAAAATATATTTTTTATGAAATCCAACCATAACTGTGTAATCCTTTGCCTAAGAAATTGACACCTAAATAACAAATCCAAATTACAAAAAAGCCTAAACCACCTAGAATAGCTGTTTTTTTACCTTCCCACCCTTTTGTAATACGAGCATGTAAATAAGTGGCAAAGACTAACCAAGTTATTAATGCCCAAGTTTCTTTTGGATCCCAACTCCAATATGACCCCCATGCTTCATTTGCCCAGACTCCACCAGAAATAATACCAATGGTTAAAAATGGAAATCCTAAACCAATAATTCGATAACTCCAATTGTCTAAACTTTGTAGTAATTTTAATTTACCCAGTTCTGATATTTCCTTAGAAGATGATGAAGATATTACTTTTGCTTCATAATAATCTAACATTACATTGTATAAAGGTAAGGATGAATTATCGATCAATTTTAAATCAATATCTTGATAACGAGAT